GTAGGTAGTGGCAGGTTAAGATAGAGAATATCGGAGCCATAGTGAAAGCGAGCTTTAATTAGAGCATAAGTCACTATTTACAGACCCGAACCCGGATGATCTAGCCATGGCCAGGGTGAAGCTTAGGTAACACTAAGTGGAGGTCCGAACCGACTGATGTTGAAAAATCAGCGGACGAGCTGTGGCTAGGGGTGAAATGCCAATCGAATCCGGAGCTAGCTGGTTCTCCCCGAAATGCGTTTTGGCGCAGCGATTGATACTATAACTTGGGGGTAAAGCACTGTGTCGGTGCGGGCTGCGAGAGCGGTACCAAATCGATGCAAACTCTGAATACTAAGTGAGCAGTCAATCAGTGAGACAGTGGGGGATAAGCTTCATTGTCAAAAGGGAAACAGCCCAGACCACCAGCTAAGGCCCCTAAATAATTGCTAAGTGATAAAGGAAGTAAGAATGCATAAACAACCAGGAGGTTTGCTTAGAAGCAGCAATCCTTTAAAGAGTGCGTAATAGCTCACTGGTTTAGTGATCTTGCGCCGAAAATGAACGGGGCTAAGCAATTTGCCGAAGCTGTGGGATGTTTTATCATCGGTAGGGGAGCGTTCTGTAATAGGTTGAAGCATTAGCGAAAGCGAATGTGGACAAAGCAGAAGTGAGAATGTCGGCTTGAGTAGCGAAAACATTGGTGAGAATCCAATGCCCCGAAAACCTAAGGTTTCCTTCGGAAGGTTCGTCCGCGAAGGGTAAGTCAGGGCCTAAGACAAGGTTGAAAAACGTAGTCGATGGATAACAGGTTAATATTCCTGTACTATTTATTACTGATAACGAGGGACGGAGAAGGCTAGATCAGCCGGATGTTGGTTACCGGTTTAAGCTTTTAAGGTGAAGAAAGATGGAGAAAACATCTAGAGCTAAGAAGTGAATACAAAGCATTAAGGTGCTGAAGTGATTAATGTCATACTTCCAAGAAAAGCTCGATATATCTTAAGTAATAAATACCTGTACCTTAAACTGACACAAGTAGGTAGGTAGAGTATACTAAGGGGCGCGAGATAACTCTCTCTAAGGAACTCGGCAAAATAGCTCCGTAACTTCGGGAGAAGGAGTACCCTTGTAGGGTTGCAATAACCAGGCCCAAGCGACTGTTTAGCAAAAACACAGGTCTCCGCAAAGTCGTAAGACAACGTATGGGGGCTGACGCCTGCCCAGTGCCGGAAGGTTAAAGAAATTGGTTAGTTGTAAGATGAAGCTGGTGACTGAAGCCCCGGTGAACGGCGGCCGTAACTATAACGGTCCTAAGGTAGCGAAATTCCTTGTCGGGTAAGTTCCGACCCGCACGAAAGGCGTAACGATTTGGGCACTGTCTCAGAGAGAGACTCGGCGAAATAGAATTGTCTGTGAAGATGCGGACTACCTGCACCTGGACAGAAAGACCCTATGAAGCTTTACTGTAGCTTGGAATTGAATTTGGGTTTAATTTGCGCAGTATAGGTGGGAGGCAAAGAATATATGTTCGCGGATATATATGAGCCATTAGTGAGATACCACTCTGATTAAACTAGAATTCTAATATTGATTGCCATTAGCTGGCCAATAGACAGTTTCAGGTGGGCAGTTTGACTGGGGCGGTCGCCTCCTAAAAAGTAACGGAGGCGTGCAAAGGTTTCCTCAGGCTGGTCGGAAATCAGTCGTAGAGTATAAAGGCATAAGGAAGCTTGACTGCGAGACTTACAAGTCGAGCAGAGACGAAAGTCGGCCTTAGTGATCCGACAGTACTGAGTGGAAAGGCTGTCGCTCAACGGATAAAAGTTACTCTAGGGATAACAGGCTAATCTCCCCCAAGAGTTCACATCGACGGGGAGGTTTGGCACCTCGATGTCGGCTCATCGCATCCTGGGGCGGTAGTATGTCCCAAGGGTTGGGCTGTTCGCCCATGAAAGCGGTACGCGAGCTGGGTTCAGAACGTCGTGAGACAGTTCGGTCCATATCCGGTGTAGGCGTTAGAGTATTGAGAGGATTTCTCCTTAGTACGAGAGGACCGGGAGAAACATACCTCTGGTGTACCAGTTATTGTGCCAACAGTAAATGCTGGGTAGCTAAGTATGGATAAGATAACCGCTGAAAGCATCTAAGCGGGAAGCTAACCTCAAGATGAGTACTCTTTCCAGTAAAATGGATAAGATCACGGTAAGACTAACCGTTTGATAGGCGTCAAGTGTAAGTATAGCAATATATTCAGCTGAGACGTACTAATAGATCGAATGTTTTATATCTTATAATTTCCAAAACTTTAATTCAATAGTGTAATTTATGTCTTGATTCTTATAGCGCAGTGGAACCACTCCAATCCATTCCGAACTTGGTTGTTAAATGCTGCAGCGGCAATAATACTGAAAGGGAAGCTTTTTGGGAAGGTAGCTCAGTATCAAGACTATATAAAAAAATTAAAATTTGAAGATATAAATTGTTTTTATTTCAAGATTAAATCAGTCTTTTTGTTGTATTTGTATTTTTTCAACATTTGATTCCTGATTATTATTAAATATATCTTAAGTTATTTATTTGGTTGATTATATTTTATAAACTCTTATTAAAGTTTATAAAATTTTTGGCATATAGTAGTATCTGATCTTCAAAAAGTTTAATCAATTAACTTTGCATCTAATTGACTAGATCAATATGATCTAGTTTTATTTAAATTTATTATTATTGAATAAATATTATAATATTTATTCAATGTAAAGTATTAAAATCTTGTAATTGTTTATATGCGCGTTGTAGGTATATCAGTTGAGCTATCAAATATAAAATAGCTTATACTTTTATATGGCCAGTACTGCAATTCTTAATTGTGATATATCTTATAATCTCTTCTCTTAAGCGCATAGTCTTTTCCAATATTTTAACTAAATTGCTACTTGCTGTATAATTTATTTGAACATAAATACCATCATAATAAGATTGTATATTATAATTCAAGTGTCTTCTACCTTTATGTTGAATTGATATATTTTGTCCACCGTACTTTTTTATTAATGATTTATATTGATTTACTAAAGCTAAATTTTCTGCTTCTGTGATATGGGGTTGTAATATATAGATTGTTTCATAATCGTTAAAATTCATAAATTATACCTTATAATTGATTATCAATTTGTATTCTTACAGCTTGAGAAATTACTGGTATTCTAGCATATTTTCCTTCAATAGATTTTATTATAGAGTATACTATAGTTGATAAAACAAACCAAAATAGTGTATTACATAGCATAAGTCCATATAAACTCATTCTAAACTCTATAGGTAAAGCTCTAAATGTAGCTCCCAGTAAAGAATTAATTAGAAATAATAATATTGATTGTAGTACATTAAATCTAATAAATGGACGGTCCGGTATAGGGCTTTTATTGCGTACAAATAAATAATATAATATAAAAAATATAATAACAGCTAATGTTGGGTGTGTAACATAAAAAATCACTAAAGGCATTAGAGTTTTTTTATAAATTTGCATAATATTGAAAGGGTAATCTGGTAAAATTTGTTGCCCGAAGTTTTGTAAGCCTTCTAATAATGGTAGCCAATAAGGTAATATAGAACTAAAGCGATCTAATAATGTAATATTATTAACATTATAATTTTTATAAGATGTTGCTATATATAAATATAAGTAGCGTATTATAAAGCTGATTAATATAGTACTCAAAATGGTTAGTATTATAATAATCAATAAAGGTGATTTATTATGCATAGTAATTTTATAGAGTGGTTGCAGCAAGTTATATTTAAATAAAAATTTTATTGATGTTTTTTATTTGACTAATGATTACATTAATACTTAATGTAATTTTCAGTATAAAATATATTGAGTATATATTGATTTTACACTAAAATAATAAAACATTTCAAATATTTTTATTTATTTAATTGAAATAAAACAATGTCACGGAATTTATTGTCTTCACATTTGCATTTAACTCAGCCTTTAAAAATTAATAAAAAGTCTTTTACATCTCGCTTAATGTTGGGTACAGGTAAGTATAGAAATTTAAAAGAGGCTAGTATGAGTATAATTAATAGTGATGCTTCTATTGTAACAGTAGCTATTCGTCGTACATATATTAAGAAGCTAAACGGTAAAAGTAATTTACTTGATGGATTAAATTGGAAAAAATTGTGGCTTTTACCTAATACAGCTGGCTGTGAGACAGTAGAAGAAGCTGTCAGAGTTGCTGTTTTAGGTCGAGAAATGGCAAAAAGATTAGGGCAGTTAGATAATAATTTTGTGAAGCTAGAAGTTATTTCTGATTCGGAATATTTATTTCCAGATCCTTATGGGACTTTAAAGGCTGCAGAGTATTTAGTCAATAAAAATTTTACAGTTTTACCTTATATTAGTCCAGATCCTATTTTAGCTAAACAGTTAGAAGAGATTGGCTGTTCTGCAATTATGCCTTTAGGTTCACCTATTGGGTCTGGTCAAGGTTTACAAAATCTTCTAAATTTACAAATTATTATAAATAATGCAAAAGTTCCTATTATAATAGATGCAGGTATCGGCACCGCTAGTGAAGCCAGTAAGGCTATGGAAATGGGGGCATCTGCAGTATTATTGAACACAGCTATTGCTAAAGCTGTTAATCCTATACATATGGCACAAGCTATGAAATTAGGTGTTATATCTGGTCGTGTTGCTTATTTATCTGGGAGGATGTCAAGACAGGATAAAGCTGTAGCAAGTTCACCTTCAGAAGGTATATTTATAAAGTAATTTAACATGCAAGTATATTTTATTTAAACTATGATTTTAGTTATTGATAATTATGACAGTTTCACGCAGAATTTAGTCCAGTCTTTAGGTGAATTAGGTTTATCTATTTGTACTGTCAGGAATGATGAAATATCTTTGTCTTATATTGATCAATATAATCCAAGTCATATTGTTTTATCTCCTGGCCCAGGTAATCCTGAAAATTCAGGTATATCTTTGCAATTAATTAGTTCTTATGCTAAGACTATACCTATTTTAGGAGTATGTTTAGGTCATCAAGCTATAGGGCATGTATATGGTGCACAAATTACTAAACTAAAATATCCTATGCATGGTAAATTGAGTCAAATTTTACATAATTCTCAAGATTTATTTACTGGTTTACCTAATCCTTTTTCTGCAGTGCGTTATCATAGTTTGATTATCAACCATCAAGGTTTGCCTAATAACTTAGAAATTACAGCGTGGACCCATGAGGGCATTATTATGGCATGTCGTCATAAAAAATATAAACTATTGAGAGGTATTCAATTTCATCCAGAAAGTTTATGGACAACTGAAGGGCAAGCAATAATTAGAAATTTTATTACATTCTAATATTTAGCGACTTATTGTCTTAATTAACTTTAACGTAAATTAACAAGATCCAATAATTGGAATTTATTGGATCTTGTTAATTAGATTATATTAATATATTATATTTATATCCATGTATATTTAGTGTACATTTCTTCAATATTGATCAGGTCTTCTTCGAAACTTAATGTAGCTCGGTTAGTGAAACCAGCTATTTGTATATGTTTTATTGTACTATTTACCCATATTTGAGAATAAGAAATATAACTTATAATTATGCTAATCATTAATATTAAAAAACCTGTATAAGTAATGATAATACCAGGGTCTGTCTTAATTTGTAATCCTGTGTTTGTCATTATTTCAAGAATTTCTACAGTTGTATTATTAATTACTACTTTTTCATTTGATGTTATATCTATGAGTAAATTATTAGATGTATCATATATAGAAATTTGGTCATTTAATTTAGTTACAATAAATATAATATGTGTTGTCTTATTAATGGGAATCTGACATGACCATAACACTTGATTATTAATTTTATGTTTTGTAATTGGTTGTTGAATAATTGGACTATTTCCTATTTTCAGTCTTATGCTATTTATGCTCCAATCAGTTTGGTAAAATGTAATACCATTAAATATTAATGGTGAATTAACAAAAATATATTTTTGATTTATATTTTGACCTTCATTATTGTATAGTATAATGTTAGATAAAAATTGTTTTATAGAGTTGTCTTTATTATATGTGATATCAAAATTTTTAATTTTTCCTATTAGATTATCTGGCAATGTGCTATTAAATCCGGACTGAATTGTATTTTTTATATGAAATATTTCTCCTTCTGGTATTATCTCTTGTGTTGTAAATCCACCCAATAAACTAATCAAAGATCCTACGAAAGTTAAAATTATACTGAAATGCACAATAATAGGAGCAGTTCGGCCAGCTAAGCCTTTATAAGCGTATAAGCTACTTTCTTTATGAAATATATAATATTGATTATTGTATAAACTATAAATCATATTACATATAGAGATTTGTTCTAATTTTGTAAAATGAGACTTATTATTTCTTTTTTGAGTTTGTTGTAAAAATTTCCATTTACGAGCATTTCTTAAGCTAGGTAATTGATTAGAAAAAGTGCATGCAAGTAAACTGCAAAAGAATAAAATTAATATGATGATAAAAAATGGATTTGAATATATATGATCTAATCCCAAATTGAGAATTATCTTCCAATTAAGTACTATATTCAATAGTTGATTCTTAATAGGATAAGCTTCTTGATAATATGAAATGCTTTGATTTTGTTCAATGATAGTTCCAATTATACTAATAACAGCTATAATAAGTAGCAAGCTGATAGAGAAACTTAAATTACGAAGTTTTTTAAATGTGTGCCATCCAATATTTTTCATATTAATCATATTAAGTAGCTGCATAGATTATAATAAAAATTTATTTGATTATATATATAAAACATAATTTGTTGTTTTTTTAGAAAACATTATATAAATATTATATTAAGTAAAGAGAAAATGCTATATCCTAACATGGTACAGCCACTTAAAAAAGTAATATGATTCCATACAAGAGGCCATCTATTTATTGGATTATAATTAAGGGTCTGATTAATAATTGTATAAACGGGTAACATATAACTGAATAAGTATATTGTAGTATATATAATTTTTAATAACCAAGATTTACAAGAAAATATCCAAAATAATGTTATTAACAGTATCGGAGCTGTACAAGATGAAGAACCAATACCTATAATTAGTCCTGTTGTGTAGTTATATAATAAAGGTATAAACGATAATTTATCATATAGATTATTGTTATAACTAAAGCTATTATTGAATTCTATTATTTTTAATAAGTTGAAGCTAATTATAATTGTAGTGATATATGATAATAAAGGAAAAGTATGCAATAAATATTCATATTGCTTATGAAATGCTTGGAATATAACAATATTAAAAATAGTACTACTTAGTATGCCAAATATAAATATTTTTTGGTTATTGTTTGTTAGTTTTTTTGCATATATGTATGACCAGCTAGTAGGTATTATAGAAAGTAAGCATGGATTCAAGCTTGTTAATAAACCACTTATTATAAGTAATATAAAAACAATAGGATGAGGACTATTTATCTGTGATGTTAATATATTATATAAGTTTTGTTCAATGATATAAGTATTGTAGTTGATTATATTAAGAAAATGAAGTGTAATCATTGTATATTGATATATTTAAGTGGTTTTTAGTATTATTGCAAATTAGGTATATTTCAATTTATTAACTCCCCAGGAAGGATTTGAACCTACGACCAATCGGTTAACAGCCGATCGCTCTACCGCTGAGCTACTGAGGATAAAGACAAGAATATAAAATTAAATATATCAAAATAATAGAAAGATAGCAAGCTTTACACATACTTATAAATTATTATTATATAATATGTCAGTACGGATTACTTGTTTTTAGTTAGATTTTTTGATATACTTTATTGCAACTAGAAGTCTTTATATACTCTATTTATTGCTTATAGCGGACATGGTGGAATTGGTAGACACGCTAGATTTAGGATCTAGTGAGCTTGTATCGTGAGAGTTCAAGTCTCTCTGTCCGCATATAATTAGTTAATATAATTTTTTTATACTTTAGTTCCATCTTTGAACTATTAATTTGATAGAACCATCTTTTAATTGCTCTTTGTTAATGGTTTTAAAGCCTTCAGTATGGCTTACTTCTATAATAGAGTTGGTGGCGTATTGTTGTAATATTTTTTCTATAATGTTTTCTTGATATATCTCATGATTATGTTTCCATAAGTCAAAGTCTGATATAAATGTATATTCCTTTCCATTCCATGAAAATCCTATTATATTTTTATCATTCTTTCTTACAACCATATCCATATATTCTAAATTCCCATTACTATCTTGTAAATGTGAGTTTTTCGTACTATACTCAAAATTTAAATCTTTTAAGCTTTGTTGTAGTATTTTTAGGTCGGTTATATTTGTTGTTATACGACTAAAATGTGACATAGTATTGTATTAATTTTTTTATTATTTAAGTTGGTTTGAAAATAAATGTTATAGTTCCTTTATATTATAATTCTATATATTCATATTAAAAAATCAACTATTAAGTTTTTTATCATTTTTTATTGTTTGATGATATTATATATAGTTTTTTATAATCAGTCCTAATCTTACTGAACTTTGATTAATTATTTTAATTTAATCTTTACAATTTCTTGATATTTTAGTAATAATATAGATAACAAGTTGAGAATGTCTTGGGAAGTATCCTTAATTATCCTAATCAATATATAATATTATGACTGCTACTTTAGAAAGACGCGAAAGCGCAAGCCTGTGGGAACGTTTTTGTACTTGGATTACTAGCACTGAAAACCGCCTTTATATCGGTTGGTTTGGTGTGTTAATGATTCCAACATTATTAACAGCTACATCTGTATTCATCATTGCATTCGTTGCTGCACCTCCAGTTGATATAGATGGTATTCGTGAGCCAGTCGCTGGTTCTTTACTTTATGGAAATAACATCATCTCTGGTGCGATCATACCTAGTTCTGCAGCAATTGGTATTCATTTTTATCCAATTTGGGAAGCTGCATCACTAGATGAGTGGTTATACAATGGTGGACCTTATCAACTAATTGTTTTACACTTCTTATTGGGTGTATGCTGCTACATTGGTCGTGAGTGGGAGTTAAGCTATCGTTTAGGTATGCGCCCTTGGATCTCTGTTGCTTTTACAGCTCCTGTAGCAGCAGCAGCAGCAGTTTTTCTTGTATATCCTATTGGACAAGGAAGCTTCTCTGATGGTATGCCCTTGGGTATTTCTGGCACATTTAATTTTATGCTTGTATTCCAAGCTGAGCATAATATCTTAATGCACCCTTTTCATCAACTGGGTGTAGCAGGTGTTTTTGGTGGTTCTCTATTTAGTGCTATGCATGGTTCTTTAGTAACTTCTAGCTTAATTCGTGAAACAACTGAAAATGAGTCTGCAAATAATGGTTATAAATTTGGCCAAGAAGAAGAAACATACAATATCGTTGCAGCTCATGGATACTTTGGCCGCTTGATCTTTCAATATGCAAGTTTTAATAACTCACGTTCACTACATTTCTTTTTAGGCTTATGGCCTGTTGTAGGAATTTGGTTTACAGCAATGTCTGTAAGTACTATGGCTTTCAACTTAAATGGTTTTAATTTCAATCAATCAGTTGTAGATAGTCAAGGGCGTGTAATTAATACTTGGGCAGATATTCTTAATCGAGCTAACTTAGGTATGGAAGTAATGCATGAACGTAATGCTCATAATTTTCCTTTAGATTTAGCTTCTAGTAATTCTCTACCAGTATCTCTAGTTGCTCCATCAATTAATGGTTAGTTAGTGTAAGATAATTCATTTTGATAATGTTTTGTTATAAGTAAAGTTAAAAGTTAACTAAATACAAAAAGTAATTACTTTTTGTATTTTTTATATTATATAACTGTTAGCTTGTTGCCAACAAGTTTAAAATATAGTTGTAAAGGAATAATATAATTAACTTTTGGACGTAATAATTGAATAGGGTTAATATCATCTATATAATTGAAGTAGTGGGGTGTAAAAGTCTTAGATGGCTTAAAATACTTCTTTTTTAACACTATGTACTCTTTATTTTTTTTATTTTTAAATTGTTTGTTAAAAAATAAATATTTAATATTTTTATAGTTACTTAATTTATTGTTATAGTGCTTGCTTGTATTTTTGAGAAGTTTAACAAATTTTCTTTCTGTTGAATTAATACGAAAATTTTTGTTATTAGTAAATAGCTCTTGTAAGCTTTGCTCTCTTCTTCTTCTAGTAAGTTCAACTAAACCTAATTCTGATAATTGTACTATTTGTGGTTTAGCATTATCTACTTTTAATAGTTTGCTAAAATGTTCTAATAATTGTAATTGATCACCTTGTGAAGACATATCAATAAAATCGATAATTACAACTCCGTTAATATTTCTGACCTTTAATTGGTGAGCTATTTCAATCGCTGCATAAAAATTTGTTTTCAAAATAGCTTCTTTAGAATTACCTGATTTATTGAATGAACCAGAGTTCACATCAATTACTGTTAATGCTTCATTACTTTCAATAATAATATGACCTCCGTAAGGCAACTTCACTTTTGGCTTTAGTGCATTCTCTATAGCGTGTTTTATATAAAACTGATCCAATATACATTTTGATTGATTGTATAATTGTAATTTTGTATTTTGACTAGTTGATATGCAATTCCATTTATATAGGTAATAATTTAATTCATTTAATCCTTCTTTAGAATCAATTATTAATTTTGTGATATTATTTTCATAAAAATCTCTAATAATTTTTTGGATTAAATTTTCATCTTTGTATAATAATAAGGGTGAATAATTATCTATAATCGCTTTTTCTATAAAATTCCATTGTTTTTTTAAATCATCCAAATCGTCTAATATAACATTTTCTGGAATACCTTCAGCAGATGATTTAATTAATAAGCCCATTTTACTAGGTTTAAGTAAAACAGCTAACGAGTGAAGATATGTGCGTTCATTATAATCGTAAATTTTATGTGATATACAAATAGTATTACAAAAAGGCATTAATACTAAATATTTTCCATGTAAATGTATATTAGCTGTTAATCTAGGTCCTTTATAAATAGTTGGTTCTTTTATAATTTGTACTAAAATAACCTGATTTATAGACAAAATTTCTTCTATATTTTTAATATGTTTTCCTTTTTTAATATGCTTTATGTCATTAATATGGATAAAACCGCTTTTTCCACATTTGTTTAGTTTTATAAAAGCAGCGTTGATACTAGAAAAAATTCTTTCTACAGTACCTATATATATATCATTTACCTGATACAAATTATTGATTGTAACAATCTCTTGAATTTTGTTATTGTTTAGTATAGCTGCTAGATTATTGTAGTGAGAAATAACTATTTTTTTTATCATTCTTGAAACATCGCTATAAAAAAATTAGATAGGTTAATTTATCATAATTACCTTAATTACATTTATAAAAATTACGTTTTTATGGACTGTTTCAATCTATATGCTATAAATTCTTTTCGTTTGTTATAATACTAATTGTTGTATGATTGTTTTTACTTTTTTTGAAAACTACTGCGCCATTAGATAATGCAAATATAGTATAATCTTTAGCTAGTTTCACGTTGATTCCAGGCTTGAATCGGCTTCCCCTTTGTCGAACAATTATATTTCCTACACTTACTAATTCTCCTCCATATTTTTTGATTCCTAATCTTTTAGAACGAGAATCACGACCATTTTTTGTGCTTCCACTACCTTTTTTATGTGCCATATTTTATATTTATTAATTTAGTGTATAATATTATGATTACGAATTCTATTACAATAAATTACATAAGTTGAAACATTATTGAAATACTTTTTCTATTAATAGTCTAGTAAGTTTTTGCCTATGCCCTCGTTTCTTTCTACAGTTTTTTTTTGATTTTGCTTTAAAAACAGTTATTTTTTTACCTTTCATATGTTTTAAAATTTTGGCTTTTATAACTGCAGATTTTATACATGGCTTTCCTAGTTTAATAGAGTTTTCTTGTTTTAGAATTAGTACTTTATTAAATTGTATATAATCTCCTGGTTCTCCTGGAATATAATTTATATCATAATACTTACCAGGTTCTACCCAAATTTGTTTACCATCTGCTTCTATTATTGCATATACCATAAGTAGATAATTTTTTAGTGTCTAATATTTAATAATATAATAACTTAAATTTAACATAGTAACAAATATATTTTTAAACTGTAGTTTTAATAGTTAATATTTTCGAATATTTGATTCGTTGATTTTGTGATAAATCGTGACTTAATAGAAATGATATTTGATTATCTTTTTTTTGCCTGTGAGTAAAATTTTTACTATTTATCGGTGTGCCATCTGGTAAAATAAAGTCATATCCTTTTTTTAGTTTACCGTACATAGGACCTATTTCTATTTGCCATTGTTTTGCTTGATGTAATTTGAATTTGCCTTTATTCCTAGGGATTGTAATAATAAAATCAAAATGCATAGATCTCTTTAAGCAATATATTTGATATTGATGATCTTTTATAATATAGTTTGTTTTTAATTTATGAAAGTATAAATTATATCTAAAATTAGTTTTTGAATATTTTTTTATTAGCTCTAAATATTTAGCTAAATCTTTTGGACCATATATATGTACAGCACTCTTTTTATTGCTTAAACTTAAACTAGATAGTAATCCTGGTAATCCAGATATATTATATATTGTCATTTCTGTAATAATAATTTTAGACACTTGGCTTATTTTTATTTTTTGTTTCATTAAATAATGTTGACAACCATCACAACAATTAAAAAGCCAAATTGTTCTCAGATTTTTGAATTTACAATAAAAGCAAGCTTTTATATGTTTAAAAAAGAAATCATTATGATTTAAGCGTATGACCTTCATTTATACTTCTTAATATTTTAGTTATAAATAGTATTTCAGTTATGATCATTTAGATGATTAATTATTTTCTTTTTTTTGTTGTATATATATAAAACTGTTAGCTTTACCTGTTATTACAGATTTGCCTAATGACATGGATTTTTTATAAGTATCATAAGCTTTATGTTTCCATTGTGCTTTTCTTGATTTACATTTTGATTTTGATGTGCGTTTTTTAGGTACAGCCATAAAATTTTTTATTAATTTCAGTGTTTAATATTATATTTTTACTTGTAATCTTCATATTCTTTACAATAGATATGAGATATATTTTGAAAATTATATTTAGTGTCTGAGGGAATCTTATATGACTTGATTCCCTTTATTTTAGTTTTAATTTAAGATAGTATACAATATACTTTACATGCTACGAAATTGTTGTAAAGCTACTCTACCAATATTATATAAAGCCCAAGAAGCAGCAGCTAAAACAGGCAGTAGTACAATTAAAAGTCTTATATCCATACTTTTGTTCCTTAAGTTTTTATATAATTATATTATACTTTTATCATAGTTATGACAAAGGAATTATTATGTTATAATTATACTTGATTAATACTATATTTTTATGTATCAAATTTTTTCTCTAAGAAATAAAAATTGTATTAAACTTTTTGATATCTGTAAATTTACAGAATAAAAATATATTCGTTTACTATTTCAATATAGTTATATGAGGGATTTGCCTTTTACTTTAGATCAGTTAAGAATTTTAAAAGCTATTATAAAAGAAGGGAGTTTTAAGCGTGCAGCAGACAGTTTGTATGTATCTCAACCAGCGATCAGTCTTCAAATTCAAAACTTAGAGAAACAATTGAATATACCTTTGTTTGAAAGAAGTAATAAAAAAGCGACCTTAACAGAAGCAGGCAATTTATTATTAAGATATGGTGGCAGGATTTTAGCATTATGTGAAGAAACCTGTCGAGCATTAGAAGATGTGCAAAATTTACAAGGAGGGACTTTAGTTATTGGTGCTAGTCAAACTACGGGAACTTACTTGATGCCTAGATTAATAGGTTTGTTTAGACAAAGATATCCACAAGTTAATGTCCAATTACAAGTACATTCTACTCGTTTAATTTCTTGGAGTGTTGCAAATGGTCAAGTCGATTTAGCTGTTATTGGTGGAGAGGTACCAAATGAGTTAAAAGATACTTTACAGATAACTTCTTATGCAGAAGATGAGTTAGCTCTTATTTTGCCTACATCTCATATATTTTCTAAATTGCCAGATATTCAGAAGGAGGATTTGTATAAATTAAGATTTATTGCTTTAGACACTCAATCTACTATACGTAAGGTAATTGACAAAATTTTAATTCAACATGATATTGACAGTAGTAGGTTTAAAATAGAGATGGAGTTGAATTCTATAGAAGCTATTAAAAATGCAGTACAATCTGGATTAGGCGCTGCATTTGTTTCTGTATCTGCTATTGCAAAAGAATTAGAATTAGGTATACTCCATTGGGCTAAAATAGAGAATGTAACAATTAAGCGTATGTTATCAATAATTATTAATCCAAATCGCTATAAATCTAAAGCAGCTGAAACTTTTAGTAAAGAAATTTTGACTTTGTTTGTTACACCTGTCGCATGAATTGTCATGTATTAAAAATAAACATTTTCTATATTTGGTAAAAAAATATAATTGGATTGAAACTCGCCTATTGCGACAAATCCAATTCTTAATTTTAACCATTGAATAAACTTTTTATCTAATGAAATTATAGCTGCATAATTTTTTGTCAATTGTTTGTGTATATGATTTATATTAAATGATTTTAATAGATCTGGATTGGTAATAAACCAAAAATCTATATCTTTTTTTATGTCTTTATAATGGTTAGTTCTTTCTCTCAAAATTTCTTCAATTGGTTCCTCATTCATTAAAAAATTTTTGCTTGCAATTGCAAAGTAGTATTTAGGCATATTATATGATATGAATTGTTTAAATTACTCTATGGCCTTAATTATTATCTGATAAATAACTATATTATTATATTAATATTATATCTTAATAATACTTATATTATAAGTCTATATATTAGTCAATTATTAAATACATAAAGTATTTATATTTTCATTAATATATTGTACAAGCTCTTACATCTTAAAATATTAATAAATTGAAGCATATATGGTAAACTATTGGCCTGATAAGCAAGGTATATATCTTAATCATGAAGTAGCTTATTTGTTTGCTCATATAAGGCAAAAGTTTCATAGAAATTTGTCTAATAATACGCAGGATTATCTGTATATTGATGTATTAAATAATTCTGTAAAGCATAAATTGTTTTCCATCGTTTTAGTTGAGTTAGAAATATTGGTTTTAGATTTAGTAGAGTTAAATATAAGTCTTCAAGGTATTCAAATATTAAAGGATAAAATTTTCTATGATTTAATTCAAAAAGTAGTAGCTCGTTTCTTAATAGAATTTACTGTTAATAGTTCTCCTATTATTTTAATACAGAGTAAAAGGTATTATTATTTAAAACTTACGCTCTTAGAATATAAGTGGCTATTAGAAAGTTTATTAACATATTTAATTTTTGGCTCTATGTATATAGATAATTATATTTTTGCATTTGATCAAAAACATACGCCAATAAAACACGTAGAAATTTTGCTAGAAAATGTAATGATACAAATTAGTAATTTGGCAATTTTTATGATATTAGAAAATTTAAAATCATTATCTAATATAATTGCATTTTTGAAAAACAATAAATTATGTAATAGATCCTATATTTCTATTAGATCTTTAGCTGCTTTTCGTAATAACTTATTTTATCAAAATTTATTATACTTATATGTTATTCAACCTAAGTATATATATAATAATCGTTATAAAGTTTGGTTAATTGGGCCCAAAGGTTTAGTTACCAGATATATCTATGCTTATAGATTAGAAGATTTTATTCAATTATCATATCTGCAATTAATAATAATTACTTTAATAGAGTTGCAAGATTTTATAATTCCTAAATGTGAGAAATTTTTACTCGTTTTAGTAAAACTCATATTCTATATATTCATAAATGTATTAGGAAATGGCATAATGTTTTTAGTTCGTATTATAATTTTAGTAATAGATAGTTTACCTAAATAGCTATTAAATTATATAAATAATCTATTCTTATCAATGTTGTAATTTGATTAATATAAGTTATGAAAGATCTTAATTGTAATTCCATTATTACAGAGCAGGTTGCTTTTTTAGATATGAGTTTTGATACAATACAGCAAGTAAAGATGATAGAGCAAATTATGCAATCAGGTAAAGTTGGCCAAGAAGCTCTTTTGAATTTTTTGGTAAATAGATGTATTATTCAAAAGCAAAATATTGAAGTCTTAGATGGTTTAATATTTGAATTTTTGTATTTTTATAGTATTGATGATATAAAAAAAAGGTTAAGTTCTTATTTTTCTTTTGGTCTTATAGATTTAAAATCATCTTTTCAATTAAATTATCAGCCTTTACAAGACTTGTTGATTGATCATAATTTTCAACAAGCAGATAAGCTTACTCAATCTTATCTTTGTTCATTAGCTAATTTGGATCGAAAACATAGTCGAAATTGGCTATACTTTACGGATGTATTTTCTCTCCCTACCAAAGATTTATATATTCTAGATAAATTATGGAGAGTTTATTCTAGAAATAAATTTGGTTTCTCAATACAACGAAAGATTTGGTTGTCTATTAATTGTAATTGGGAAAAGCTATGGGTTCACATAGGATGGAATAAAGATGGTATTCCCCTGAGATATCCTAGTGAATTTATATGGAATATTGATGCACCTGATGGACATTTGCCATTATTTAATCAATTGAGAGGTGTACAAGTTATAGCAGCATTATTTAATCATAGTGTTTGGAGCGATGATGAATGAGTATAATTATTGTATTGTTTAAATTGTTTAGTTAGATTAATGAAATATTTAAACAAGTAGTCTGAATCATGTGGTCCTGGGCTAGCTTCAGGATGGTATTGTACTGAAAATATGGGCTTTGTACTGTGCAATATACCCGCTACAGTAGAATCATTTAGATTGAAGTGTGTAATATTGACAGTCTTGTTATACAAAGATTTTTGGGTTACAGCAAAGCCATGGTTTTGACTTGTCACTTCTGCTTTTTGTTTAATGCCTGAAGGGTGGTTCAAGCCTCGATGCCCAAATTTGAGTTTAAATGTTTCCGCTTCTAAGGCTAGGCTTATTATTTGATGCCCCATACATACACCAAATATAGGTATATTAGTATATTTTATAATTCTTTTAATTGTATTGATAGCATACTTTATTGCTGAAGGGTCTCCAGGACCGTTAGATAATAAAATACCATCTGGATTATATGATTTAATTTTTTGGTATGAACTTGTTGCAGGTAATATGTGAATAGAACAACCATAGCTATATAATCTAGATAAAATATTATGCTTAACACCGAAATCTATGAGAATTATTTTTAAACCATATCCGTATGTTCTATCTGTTTTATATTGTAAATATGAAAAATATTGATTAGAATAGTCTTGAAATTCGTAATTTTTTTGTGTTGTAACTTTTTTCACTAAGTCATTACCTTCTATTTGAGGTATATTTTTAAATTTAACTGACAGTAAATCAGGATTTAAATATTCACTCGAGATACATCCATTCATAGAGCCAGTTTTTCTTAAGTGCTTAGTTAATGACCTTGTATCTATACCAAAAATGTGAGGTATTTTATTATTCACGATGTAAGTTATGAAAGATTCTTGTTGCCTCCAGTTATTTGGTGAAAAACAAAGATTTTTAGCTACTATACCTTTTATATGAATTTTATTGGATTCATTATCTTCATAGTTAATGCCTGTATTGCCAATCTCTGGATAAGTAAAAGTTATTATTTGTTCTGCATAACTAGGATCGGTCATGATCTCTTGGTATCCAGTCATACCTGTATTAAATATAACTTCTCCGAAAGATACTACAGAATTTAGCAAAGTCCAACCTTTATAAACTTTACCGTCTTTTAACATTAGAATTGCTGGATATAGATTGTACGTCATTGATTCAATATGAAAATATGAAATATTATAGATGTATGTAAGTTTTCTTGTATAAAACAATAGATAGTTAATTTTATTTAATATTACTATCTATTGTTTTGAATTTTTTATATAGTATTTAAATCGACAAGCAAGCTAATTATTTTACCACCCATTTTCTGATTTGTTTAAAACGTAATTAGCAACATTTTCTATATCTTCATCTGCTAAACGTCCACCAAATGCAGGCATAGCATTTTTACCATTTTTTACTTGGTTAGTAATTGCTTCTATACTATTCATGCTGTTATCTGCTAAAACATCACCTTTTAGTGTTTTATCTGGCATTATTGCGTTGTTTCCACCTGCATGACAAGCTGCACAATTCGCTGAAAAAATTTGTTCTCCAGCATCTAAATCTGCTGCAGCAGTTGTTTGAACATTATATGTGAAGATATTGTATATGACAAAAAAAGTAAATAACCATCTCATAAATTGTATATCCTTAGAATGATAAAGTAAATGAAATCTTAATATATATTATATTTGATTTTTTATAATCTATAGTATATATAAGATAATTTACATACAATAAATAATATATTAATTTTTATTTGATTTTTTAGTAGTATATTTTACCCCCTCCCCACTTTTCTGCTGCAATTTTAGGTTGAATTAAAATATGGCCAGCAATTGCGAATAGATCTTCATCTGTCAAGTTTCGCATTCTAGGAAAAATTTCCGCACTTTTTATACTAGGATGTAATTCAGCAATAGAATTAGCACCATCATAACTTGTGGGATCTTTCATATACTCTATTAGGTTACGAATATTGTCTCTAACGGGTGTTGCCCCACTTAGTGATTCAGGATCTAAGCCTATATTAGGGTTTGTTTTCGTAATTCCACCATTATGACATTGAGCACATGAATTATTAAAAAGGCGTTTGCCTCTTTTAACTTGTTCTGGAGTTAATATAATAGTTTTCCCAGATTCTTCTAAAGTTACTGTTCTTGTTGCTTCATCTAATTCTATAGCATAAACTTGATTTAACAAAGTTTCAAAAACAATTATAACAGCAAATAAACTTAGCTGAATTTTAGTGTTTGATATCATAAGATTTATATTATCCTTGAATTAAGCAAATAGTCTATATATTATATATTACATAATACTTTAATTACTATTTATTAAATTTTTATTTCACTACAAATAGTAATTTTGCTCTATTATAATAATTTATATAATAACTAGATGATGGCTACTAGGTTGATTTTTGTTATTATTATACATTTTGGATCAAAATTTTTTTTATATTCGCTTATAGTAAAAAGACAAAATTTGATGAAGTTTTGTTTTTAATTCTATTCTTGATATTATTAGGTCTATAAATCCGTGTTTGAATAAATATTCAGATGTTTGAAAATTGTCTGGTAGATCTTCTTTTATTGTTTGTTCTATGACTCTCCTACCAGCAAATGCGATTAATGCATTCGGCTCTGCAATAATTAAATCTCCTAGCATAGCAAAGCTGGCCGTTACACCGCCTGTAGTTGGAGAGGTGAGGATAGGAAAATAAGGTAGTTTCTGTTCTTTGTGCTTTTGTAGTGCTGAAGAAATTTTTGCCATCTGCATTAGACTCAGCATTCCTTCTTGCATTCTTGCTCCTCCCGAAGCACATATAATGACGACAGGTAGTTTATTAATTGTTGCCTTTTCAATTAGTCTAGTAAGTTTTTCCCCTACTACCGAACCCATACTGCCACCCATAAATCGAAAATCCATGATACCAAGAGCAATAGGTATATCAAAAACATGTCCTAAACCAGTTTGTACAGCATCAAACAAACCTGTTTGTATTTTCATATCTAGTAATCGTTTACTATATAATTTTCTATCAGAAAAACCAAGTGGGTCTGTTGAAGTTAAGAATGTGTTAATAGGTTGCCATGTCTTTTTATCAAGTAGTTGTGTTATCCTATCTTGACTATTAGTAGGAAAATGATACTCACACTTAGGACATGTTTTAAAGTTTTTTTCTAATGTTTTATAGTACATAAGTAGACTACATTTACTACATTTTATCCATAATCCTTCGGGTACTTGTAAGTTTATTTCTTTAGTATTGGTTGTTAAGGATGTATTACGCTTAATATTTAACCATTCTGATAAGGACATATAAAATAATGGATGACTTTTGATAATTAGATTAGTTCTCTGCATATAATTTATGGTATAAGAAAAAACATAATTACAGATTTAATAATGATCCGTATAAATGTGTTTTTCTTATTCATTACATAAATGTATTTGAAGATAAATAGAATATTTAACTTCTCAATGTTTTATCTTTTTGACTAACAAACAACAGTGCTAGTGTAATAGGCAATACAACAATTAAAGCACCCAAGATTAAACTGTTGAAAAAACCAGATAGTGATGATGTCATTATAAATTTTCCTTCATTAATAATTTCTGAAAAATGAATTTATAAATTAAATAAATAAAATATGGAATATGTATATTTTATTATTTAATTTGAATCTTATAGATCGTTCCTATATTGTAATACAGGTTATTCAAATAGTTAACTTTTTGTGTTTTCTATTAACATTTCCATTTAATTACAACTGTACCCCAAGTTAACCCTGCACCGAAACCGGAAATTACTATAATATCTTCTTTCGTAATTCTATTGTTTTGTAATGCTTCATCAAGTGCTAGCGGTATTGATGCAGCCGAAGTGTTTCCGTATTTGCTTAAGTTGGATATTATTTTACACTTATCAATAGATAATCTATTTGCTACAGCATTTAAAATTCTTTTATTAGCTTGGTGTAATAGAAGCCATGTAACGTCTTTTGTTGAAAGATTTAGAGCATTAAGGCATTTTGTAATGCTAGCGGGAACTTTTGATACGGCAAATTTATATACTTCTTTGCCGTTCATTGAAATATATTGAAATTGACCTTGAAAAAGTGGGAAAGTATTTAGAGAATATGGATTCTCTTTATATGTAATCGATAGTTCATCAGATTGTTTTCCATCCGTATTTAGTTGAAAACCTAAAATGGCGTTATCTTCTTCAGAACATGCCTGTATTATAGCTGCACCTGCTCCATCACCAAAAAGTATACAGGTTTTACGGTCTGACCAGTCAATCCATTTTGATAAAACATCTGCGCCAATGATCAAAATATTTTTGTAACTACCATTTTGTATAAATTGCGCAGCTGTTACAATAGCTAGTACAAATCCTGAGCAAGCCGCTGTTAGATCGAATGCAACTGCTTTTTTAGCTCCGATTTTTGCTTGTACTTTACTAGCGCTACCAAAAAGATCGTTAGGACTTGATGTTGCCAATATAATTAGATCTATTTCTAAGGGGTCCATCTGAATATTGTTTAATGCCTTCATCGAAGCATTATAGGCAAGATCTACTACTGATTTATTTGCACCTGTCAATACTCGTCTTTCTTTAATACCTGTACGAGTTACTATCCATTCATCTGAAGTCTCAACGATTTGACTAATATCTTTATTGTTTATACATAAATCTGGAACAGCAGAGCCTACAGAAATAATTCGGGCTCCTTGCATGATTGATGATTTCATGTCTTTTTCAAATTCTATTGAATTATAATAGTTGATATTTAAATATTAGAGATATTGTATGTTCATTTATTAGTAATATATTTATTATGTCAATTGTGATAAGATTGCAAAATAATAAAACCCGGAAAACACCTTGCTTAATTGAGCTCTATTGCTGCTACTTTCCAGTCCTGACAAATTTAAGCTATTAATAATGTATTTTCCGAGTATAATTAACATTATAGCATTAGATAACTAAGCAAGCAACTATTAAATTACATTGATTAATTTTGTATAAGTTTAGTAAGCTTTATGACATACCTTGTATTATAAAATCAAAGTAAGGTTCTATAATAACTATTTCATCTTCTTCCAAGTTTTTAATAGCTGCTTGTTTTAAACAATTTATAGCATCAATCATACCTATAATAGGTACACCTAGAGAGTTATACATTTCTCTTACTCCAATTAGACCTATTTTTTCAATAGAATTTTTATCTCCAGTTAATAAACCGTATGTTACCAAACGTAAATACCACCCATAATCTCGAAGACATAAAGATCTTTTGCTGGATCCTTCTGCATTACCTCCAGGAGCTATATATTCTGGGTGAATTTGAAAAATAGATTTACTAGCTTGTTGTATAATTTCTTTTTCTTTATCTCTTAATTTAATACTGATACAGATGCGAATTTCTCCGGTTTTTAGATAATTGTTGATTGACTGTAATTCTCCAATACTTGGATACCTTAATTCATTGTCTGCGTTTAAAATGATTTGGCTTACTAAACTCATATTTATTAATATCAAATTTCAAGTGAATATTTTTACATCTATTATATCAATAGATTTTTTATTATAAAAAAAAACAAGCTTATAGAATATAAAGCTTGCTATTTTTAGGTTGATATATGATTAATTCAGTATTGATAATATATCATTTATAATGATAATGATAATATATCAGGGAAAAAGCGATTGATTTCTATTATAAAACCAGCAGTAAACGTTAACCAAATAGCACCTACCACAGGAACAGTTGACAAATATTTTAATAAATTATCATTCATATTAATTGTTATGCCTTATTTTTTATATAGATTATTAATTTTAACGTGGTGAAATGGGAATATCTCGATTATGCGCAATTAATTCTCCACTTGTGAATTCTTTTATTGCTGCTAAAGGCCATGTAAATCCTGATAAACAGTATTTAAGTGCTAATGGTATATCTAAAATAATTTCTTTTTCTGTAGGCTTAGGGGTTTGTGATATGTCTCGTAAGTAGTTTCTTCCAACCCATCCGATCCACCCTGTAATATATAGAAATAGAATTCCTGGAATCATAAATTCGCCTGCATGATTCCATCTACCATCTGTGATTAAGTGTGGTAATCCGTCTGTTCCGCACAAAATACCTGATTTAGCATACTTCTCAAATCTTAATTTTGTTTTTGTAATTTGTGTTTGTAAAGCTATTGCAGGTGGAGTATTTGAATCATACTTTGCTAGCCTTGCTTCTAGTTTTTTAACGCTGTTGTTTAATCTTTTTGTAAATGCAGGTGATTCTTCACACTTCGTTAATCCCGCTGTTTCTGCTAAGGAATTTATAGGATTAATATATGTACAAAGTATAATCATACAAAAAAGAGCAAATATTTTTTTCACAAATTATCTCCTTTCAATCTATTAATTGAATATTTTAATATGACAAAAAGTTACAAGCTAATTAAAAACATGAAATTAGTTATATTATATAAGAATAATGGATATTATCATTTTTTTGTTTATGTAGTAACATTTTGTTGAAAGTATCAAAACTTTATATCTATAATTAGTTAATATAAGATTTTATTAATATATTAATAGAAAAAATGGCTTTTTGGAAATTTTTTTTTAAACATCATAATTTGCTTGCTTCTAATTTAAATAATCAGCTTAAAAAACACGATTCAGTAGACCAAATATTGTTAGTTAAACACTTAAAGACTAGAGGTAAAATCATAAATGTTTATTTAAGTTTAAATAGTAATGTTAATTTGTATGACTTAGAAAAATTGTGTGATTCAGTTGGATGGGTACGTAGACCATTAAAAAAAGTAAAAACAGCTATAGATAATAGCTTTTTAACTGCTTCTTTATTTTATGAGCACAATAAAAGAAAATTTTTAATAGGTTTTGCAAGAGCTACATCAGATACATCGTTTAATGCAACTATTTGGGATGTAGTTATACATCCCGAATTTCAAGGTCAGGGTTTAGGTAAAATTTTAATGCATCAAATAATTAAACAATTGAGATATGAAGATATTGGTACAATTACTTTATTTGCAGATCCCCAGGTAGTAAGTTTTTATAAACATTTAGGATTTATTACTGATCCAGATGGTGTTAAAGGAATGTTTTGGTATCCATTGTAAGCATTATCATAATATAATTTATTTGGTTAGAATTTTTTTAGAAGTATTATCACTTTTTCAAGTTATTAGACAATTTCATTTAATAAATGATAAAATACAAGTTGTTACTAAGCGGGATATAGCGCAGTTTGGTAGCGCGCCTGCTTTGGGAGCAGGATGTCGCAGGTTCAAGTCCTGCTATCCCGATTATATGAATTTGTTTTGTATATTTCAAGTAAGGTATGGAATATATTCAATGGTATATATCTTCATTTTTATTTAAATTAGTTAGTTTATTCTGTATTTTATTTGCACTTTCTGTATCGTTAGAAAGTTTATAAATATTAGCTAAGTTTTGTAAAGTTTGTTTTATGAAAGGTGCTTTATTATAAGCTTTAAGGTAGTATTTAGTGGCTATTTTGTAAATATTGACAGATTGATAGCATAACCCTATGTAATTATAGTATTGTGCTGAAATTATTAGTTCATTTATTCTGATTTGCTTCATATAAAATTCTAGTATTGTAATACAATCAAGCCATTTTTTTCTATTAATATATATCTTTGCTACGTATAAAATATCTTTATTGTCTATGTTAATCATACTTTTTTTTGTTATTTGTTTTAAAGATTTTAAGTGATGGTAAATATATATAAGATTATTTGTAATTAAGAAACAAATAGGTAATAAAAAACAAGTCACTAATATAAGGTATATTTCAAACATAATTAAAAGTCTCTTTGAAAATGCAATATCTGTATTATTTATGTATAATTTATTTTATTACTTTAAATAAAGTTATATTATAATAATATATTATTAATTTATAAAAATTAGGTATATGAGTAAAGGTTTTAGTAATGGAACGAATCTGAAGCGTATTAAAAAATCTGGTTTTAGGGCTCGCATGAGTATATCTAGTGGTCGAAAAATTCTGAATTCCAGGAGGAGAAAGAGAAGAAAAAAAATAGCTTTGTAATTATAGCTATTATTTATTTACTATTTAAGTATTTACAATTTATGATCCCTTGATAATGTAATATATTATCAGTTAATTTTTATATTATATGTCTTTTGAAAATGATTTGAAGTTATTACTATATACGCAGAATGTATTAATTTATATTCTTAATTCTGAAGAGGAACGTTTAGAATATAATATTAATCTTATGATTCGACAGAATATAAAAAAAACTATATATTGTTGGAATTTTATTGATGGTTATTATAATAATCCTAACTATTTAAATATAGCCTCAAGAAATCCTTTGGAGGCTATTGAGTTCATTGAGCAATTAAATTTTCCTCAATCTACAATTTTTTTACTAAAAGATTTTAATGTTTTTATTAATGATATCAGTATTATTCGTAAAATAAAAAATATAAGTCGTTCTCTGAAACAAGTTAATTCATCTATTATTATTTCTGCATCAGAAATACACATTCCAGTTTTGTTAAAAGATTTTACAACTGTTTTAGAATTTCCTTTACCTAGTGATAGTGAAATTAATATGGAATTACATCGTTTATTTAAGGTTATGAATATTAGTTCTTCTGTTTATTTTGAATATTTTTACGATTTGATATTAGCTTATAGAGGTTTTTCTATTGAAAAGATAAGAATGTCTATAATAAAATTATTATCTTCTAATTCATCTATAAGTAACTTAATTAAGAATACTTTATATGAAAAGCAGAAGTTAATTGAACAAACAGACATATTGGAATTTTATGCCGCAGATGATAATTTTGAAGATGTAGGTGGCTTGATTCTATTGAAAGATTGGCTAAATAAACGCTCTAAAGCTTTCTGTATACAAGCTAAAGATTATGGTTTAATGGTTCCTAGAGGAATTTTATTAGTAGGTATACAAGGAACAGGTAAATCTCTAGTTGCTAAGGCTATATCTGGTCAATGGAAACTACCCTTATTGAAGTTAGATATAGGAAAAATTTTTGCTGGTATTGTTGGAAAGTCGGAAGAAAGAATGCGTAATATGATAAAAATAGCAGAACAATCTTCTCCATGTATACTCTGGATAGACGAAATAGACAAATGTTTTACTCGCTTAAATAATTATAATGATAGTGGAACTACAAGTCGTGTTTTAGGTACTTTATTAACATGGTTAGCTGAGAAAAACAAGCCTATTTTTGTGATTGCAACAGCTAATCAAGTCTTGTCTTTACCATCTGAGTTATTGCGTAAGGGGCGTTTCGATGAAATATTTTTTTTAGATTTACCAAATTTAGAGGAAAGAGAGAAAATCTTTAAAATACATTTAATGAATTTTAGACCTCTATCTTGGGTTAAGTATGATATCAAATCTTTAAGTAGACTTACAGATAAATTTTCAGGTGCTGAAATAGAACAAGCTATTATAGAGGCGATGTATAATGCTTTTTATGAGAAAAGAGAATTTTCTACACAAGATATTGTTAATGTAATCAGTGACTTTGTTCCCTTAGCTTTTACAGATCAAGTTAATGTATCAGCGATTCAAAATTGGGCTATTTCAGGTAAAATACGTATGGCTTCATGACTTGAGCATTAATTAAATATATATAATTATTCAATATATTGGTTCTATAAATAGAGATTTAATCCTTGGTACATTTCTATCAGTTATATTTTATATCAACATATTAATATTAATTGTATAAGATTTATTTCAATTTATATAGCAATTTTTTACAAAATCTATACTTAATATTAATTATTAAATTATCATATAAATTAGATTAAGTTGTAATTTTTATAAATAATTTAGGAGTATATTTTTAATGATTAGTGATAGTCAAATTTTTGTCGCATTATTGTTTGCTTTGGTTTCAGCGGTTTTAGCAATTCGTTTAGGTACAGATTTGTATCAATAAATATTTATTAATATTGCGAACCTCATAAGAACTATAGATGTGATATTATATAAATGTAAATATATCGCATCTTTTGTTTATTTTGTTATTGTTTATATTTAAAACAATATATATTTGGGTTTTAATTTATAATTAAAGTTACTTTTTTGCATTAGCTGAATATATTTGTTTAATTACTATATTTGTTTGAGTTTAACATTATTATTGTGAGTATTTTAAAAGACAAAGTACGTCCTGTTTTTCCTTTTACTGCTATTGTAGGTCAAGAAGAAATGAAATTAGCATTGCTTCTGAATGTTATTGATCCTAAAATAGGTGGAGTTATGATTATGGGCGATCGTGGTACAGGTAAATCTACGACTATTAGAGCTATTGCAGATTTGCTACCCAAGATTGAGGTTGTACAAGACGATCTGTTTAATTCTCATCCTTCTGATTATGATTTAATGTCTGATATAGTCAAAACTCAAGTAGAAAAGTGCGATCATGTACCTACTGAATTTATTGATGTACCGATGGTAGATTTGCCTTTGGGTGCAACTGAAGATAGAGTATGCGGTACAATAGATATTGAAAAAGCTTTAACAGAAGGAGTTAAAACTTTTGAACCAGGGTTATTAGCGAGAGCAAATCGAGGTATTCTTTATGTTGATGAAGTTAATTTACTAGATGATCATCTAGTAGATATTTTATTAGATGCAGCGGCTTCTGGTTGGAATACAGTTGAGAGGGAAGGGATATCTGTAAGACATCCAGCTAGATTTGTTTTAGTAGGATCAGGAAATCCTGAAGAAGGAGAATTGAGACCTCAGTTGTTGGACCGTTTTGGTATGCATGCAGAAATCAAGACGGTTAAAGAACCATCATTAAGAGTTAAAATAGTAGAGCAAAGAAGCAAATTTGATAGTAATCCGTATGTATGTTTACAAGAATTTCAAGAGCAACAAGATAAATTAAAATCTTCTATTGTAACAGCTCAAGATAGATTATCAAATGTAACTATTGATTATGATTTAAGAGTTAAAATATCAGAAGTTTGTGGCACTTTAGATGTTGATGGTTTAAGAGGTGATATAGTTACAAACAGAGCTGCAAAAGCTCTTGCAGCTTATCATAATAGAACTAATGTTGATATCAATGATATTAAAACTGTTATTACATTATGCTTAAGGCATCGACTAAGGAAAGATCCTTTAGAAACTATTGATTCAGGTAATAAAGTCCAGCAAGTTGTAGAGAGTATCCTAAAATAGGCTCAGTAGGATTCGAACCTACATTAGAGACTTAGAAGGTCCCTGTCCTAATCCATTAGACGATGAGCCCAATTATGATCGATGAGTTTTATAATGATGGGCGGTACTGGATTTGAACCAGTGACCACCTGCTTGTAAGGCAGGCGCTCTACCACTGAGCTAACCGCCCCTCTGCAATTACACTAATACATTTTTTACGAAAATGCAACTAATCAGAATAATGAAATAAAACATTTTAGTAATTCTAACAAAAAATATCTATTATCTTATTTGATTTTTTATTAAAATTATGCTTTTTTGGAATTTTAATTAAGTTATGTTTAATGATTTTAAGCCTTATTTGGACTATATAACTAATAAGATCTTGAAAGTTCAATTATTAAACAGTGTTTACAGTAATATTTTGGAACAAATGAAAATAGTTGGGCCTGATTCTTTAAGTATAATTATAATTACAGCATTTTTTATAGGTATGGTATTTACAATACAAATTGTTAAAGAATTTTTATACATTAATGCTATAAGCTTAGTCGGGTCTATTTTAACTATTTCATTTATACGTGAATTATCTCCCGTCTTAACATCTGTTATTATAGTTGGTCGTATAGGATCATATTTTACATCTGAATTAGCAACTATGAGTATAACAGAGCAATTAAATGCCCTTTATATGTTAGAGGCAAATCCATTCAGTTATTTAGTATTTCCAAGAGTTATAGCTTGTCTTTTAATGTTACCTTGTTTAAATATAATTTCGTTTATGACGAGTTTATTTAGCAGTTCCTTTGTTTGTTTTACAATATACAATATACATCCTCAGATGTTCTTTCTATCTTCTTTATCATCTTTAGTTATTCAAGATATCTTTAAATCTTTATTTAAAACTTTAATATTTGGTTTTTTAATTTCTTTAATTAGTTGTTTTTGGGGTTTAACAGCTCGTGGTGGCGCAAAAGGGGTTGGGCAATCAACTACTTTATCAGTTGTTACATCTCTACTAAGTATTTTTATTTTTGATTTTTTATTATCTTATATTATGTTTAGTAAAATAGGAAGTTCAATTAAAGCTTTATAGAATTATGAGTTCATCATATTTATCAGTTAAGTATATGTATAGTAAAATACTTCAAATATGTTCTAAATTTCATTTAAAAGTTAATTTAAATCGCTTTACAGTCTTTGTTACTTTAATGATTTCTGTGGTTATGAGCAGTTTGACTTTTTGGTCTTTGACTATGTTTCAAGAGGATTCAGTGATTGCAGGAAGACGTTTTTGTAAAGATTTAGGTCTCTTATTAGCGTCTAATATTATAGATTCAACTGATCTTAATAATCAAAAAGATATAGCTTATTTTTTGGAAAAGGTCTATTTAAGTACATCTAGTATTAGATATATTTTGTTTTTTGATCAATATGGTAATTTATTATTAGGATTACCTATATATAACACGAAAATTCAAAATATATTACAATTACATCAAAGTCTATTGCAGTTAGAAAATAAAGAATTTTTATTTAATATACCTTTGATTAATTCAAATAAACTATTAAATCATGATATTATAGATATTCTTATTCCTTTAACTAAATCAGGACATACTTTAGGTAGTTTAGATTTAGGTATAGATTTAAATACAAGACTTTCTCCATCTAAATTAATAAGAGATTTGAGTGTTTTTGTTTTTGTATTAGTTTGGTTAATGTTATTTATAGGAGTTATATTTAATGCATTAGCAATGGCAGTTCCTCAAAAGCAACTTTTATTAGGTATTCGAAATATTGCTTCAGGTAATTTCTATCAGAGATTAACTTTACCTACTAGTGGTGAATTAGGTGTCTTATTTAGCAGTTTCAATGAGATGGCTGAAAAATTACAGTCTTATGAAAAGAAAAATGTTGATAAAATCATATCAGAAAAAAATAAGTTAGAGACAATTGTTTCTATAATAGCGGACGGTACTATTTTAGTTGATGCTGAACTTAGAATACTGTTTGTTAATAAAACAGCACAAGAGATTTTTGACTGGTTTAATATTGATTTAACAGGAGCTTCTATCTGTAATTATTTACCTATTCATGTTAATGAAGCTCTTTTACCAATATTAAATAGATTAGTTGAGTCAAGTTATATAAGTACAAACAAATCACAAACAGAAGAAGTTTATATTAATTTAGATTATAGTTCAAAAAGAATTTGTCGTTTTTTATTAACAACTTTATTAGATAGAATATTAAAGGTTTTAACTGGTGTTGCTATAATCATAGAAGATATAAGTAAAGAAGCAAAATTAAATGAAGCTAAGAATCAGTTTATTGGTAATATATCCCATGAATTAAGAACACCTCTATGTAACATAGGTTCATTTCTTGAAACGTTGATTGACTATAATGATACATTGGACGAAAAAGAAAAAATTAACTTTTTAACTATTGCCAATAACGAAACTAAGCGTCTATCATCATTAGTTAATGATATTTTAGATTTATCTGTTTTAGAATCTGAATATGATTATAAATTGGATTACATTGATTTAGCTCAAACTTTATACAATGTCGTCAACACTTCTCAAATTGTAGCTAATAAGAATAATATTCAATTGATAATTGAATTAGATCAAGATGTTAATTATGTTTTAGCACACGAAAGTTCTATCGTACAAGTAATATCTAATCTATTAAATAATGCTTTGAAATTTTCTACTCGTAATAGTAAAATCGTTTTAAGAGTTTATAAAGTAATATCTTCTTATAGCTATTGTTTAGATATAGATATTCAAAACGTAGTTAGGGTTGAAATTATTGATGAGGGAATTGGTATTGCTGAAGAAGATCAAAAAGCCATTTTTGATAGATTTGTAAGGATAGAAAATAATGTTCATACTTTAGAAGGAACGGGTTTAGGCTTATCCATAGTTAAAAATATACTATGTAAATATAATATTAATGTAGTTGTTCAAAGTCAATTAAATGTTGGTACTAGTATTTGTTTTAATTTAAAATATTTAAGCTAGAAAATATATACTAATTTTATTCGATTAATATACAATCTTTTCCTTGGATTTATTTATTGAGCTAGTATAATATATATATATTTATAACAATGAAAATATAAAGTGTATTATAAAATTAGATTGTAAATATCTTATTGTTATTAGTATTTGCTTTCTAATTTAACTTAAATTAATAAATTATATTATTCTAGTTTCTGTATTCTTATTTATAGGAGGTATTCATTATGTCAGGAGGATCAACTGGAGAACGTCCCTTTTCTGATATTATTACTAGCATACGTTATTGGGTTATTCATAGTATTACTATACCCTCACTTTTTGTTGCTGGTTGGTTATTTATTAGTACTGGTTTAGCATATGACGTTTTTGGTACCCCAAGACCAAATGAGTATTTTACTCAAGATCGTCAACAAGTTCCATTAGTTAACGATCGTTTTAGTGCTAAACAAGAACTTGAAGATTTAACCAAAGGTATTTAATTGAAATATAAGGAATTAAAATAATACATATGACACGAGGTAATTCAAATCAGCCAATATCGTATCCGATTTTTACTTTTAGATGGCTAGCTATACATGGAATAGCTATACCGACAGTCTTTTTTTTAGGTGCGATTACATCTATGCAATTTATTCAAAGATAAAAGTAGGAGATATAGTATGAGTGGTCCTAATCCAAATAAAGAGCCTGTTGAATTAAATCGTACATCTCTATTTTGGGGATTATTATTGATTTTTGTGCTTGCAGTGTTGTTTTCAAGTTACTTTTTTAATTAATCAATATATTTGTATAGTTAATTTTTATTATAATTAGGGATGAAAAAATGGCAGGTACAGGTAGAGTGCCTTTGTGGTTAGTTGCTACAGTGGGTGGTATTGCAGCAATTACTGTTTTAGGAATTTTTATTTACGGTTCTTACTCTGGTATTGGTTCTTCATTGTAAGTATATGATATTTCTGTATTGATTATAGAATTTTTAAATTCTAAATATAGTGAAGCCACCTTTTGATTTTAATATTAAGGTGGCTTATAAAATTGTGGCTCCAGCTGAATTATATATCTAAGATATATTCTCTTCTTCGATATATAGAAATAGTAAAGCCATGCTTATACCTGGAAAGATTATTCCTACTAAAGGTACTAATATAGATGGTAAATAAGATGCTGTCATATTAATATAATAATAGAAAGTAATGATAAATTATTTTAATTGTTCATTAAACAATAATATTTCTATGTTAGATTAGTTTATAATCAATTATTATTGTTATTAATTTAATCATACTAGGTTTATGTTGTTTTATAATACAAATATTGCAAAATTTAATATTTAGAGAATAATATGATTGCAATAGATTGCTATAATTATAATATAACAAAAAGTTATAAATTATTTTCTATATATAAGTATATATGAGTATTATTTATGAAGAACACAGATTCTAAATTTTTTCCTGATAGTCTAGAGGTTATGCGTAAGTTTTCAGAAGCATATGCTAAAAGAACAGGTACATTTTTTTGTTCGGATGTTAGTGTAACAGCTGTAGTTATAGAAGGTTTAGCTAGGCATAAAGATTCTTATGGTTCTCCTTTGTGTCCTTGTCGGCATTATGAAGATAAATCTAAAGAGGTTTTAAGTTCCTATTGGAATTGCCCATGTGTACCTATGAGAGAAAGAAAAGAGTGTCATTGTATGTTATTTTTATCTCCGGATAATGAATTTGCAGGAACTCATCAGGAAATCAATATGAATGTTTTATTAGATTATATAAGTTAGTTTACGAATTGTCAGTTTGCATGCAGACTTAGTTTATAGTTTGTCTGCATATTGTTAAATTAATATTTTTTTGTGTAAACAAAATATTGTTATAAGTTACCTTTACGTAATGATAATAAAATAATTACAGCTGGTCCTACTAATACGATTATAGCTAGTGAAGTTAGTTGGCCTATAACTTGCCAATTAATCATAATTTACTTGTCCTTTAAATTTAAATATTATACTATATGTTATATTTATTATACTATTTTTTCATAAAAGTTATATTGCTTAATAAACAAATATTGCTAAAGTTGTCACTAGTTATTCTGAATAGGTAAATTGATTTAATTTGATAAAGTTTAAAAATATATTGTAATTATTGAATGTAAATCCAATTTTTATATATATTAATTTTTAATTGTTGCCATATTATTCTTACCTTTCTTTCGTGTTTTATATTCATATATTTTATTAATTGGCTTAAAATATTATGATTTAAATACTTGTTGAAATTATAGTAAAAAAATAAATAAAGTGTCCTTCTTTTTAAAGCTAGATGTTGATCTTTTATAATTTGATAATTGATTGCTATATAGCATGAATGTCGACTATTAACATATAATTTTATAGCATTTTGTTTGATATATTCATTTTCTATAGATGATAAATTTAAGAAATTAGTAATATTATATTCTATTTTAGGACAAAAATATGCTTTTAAATAAGGTAATAATTCATATCTTATACGATTTCTGTAGTTTGAGTAATAAAAATTTGTTTTGTCAGACCATATAGGTAGATTAAATTTATGACAAAACCATAATATATCTCCTGTATTCATTTTAATTAGCGGTCTAATAATTTGTATATAATATTTTATTCGTCTTATTAATGGTAAGCTGCTTAGCCCTTCTAATCCTGTGCCTCTGATTAAATTTAATAAAAATGTTTCCAATTGATCTGTTTGATTATGACCTGTAAAGATAATGTGTATTTTATTTTTTATAGCATGTTGAATTATAATTTGATATCTTATTCTTCTTATAGTTGATTCCGACATATGTATTGTATGTATTTGGTACACATATGTATTATTATTTGTTATATTAGTATAGTTAAGTAAATGTTTAATATTTTGTCTTGAATCATCTCTCCATTGGTGATCAATATAAACATATTCTATATTATGGAAGTGATTATAAAGATTATTAAAGTCTTCTACTAATTTGATTAAGCATAAAGAATCTTTTCCACCAGATAAAGCAATTAATATGGATATAGGTTTGCTTAATTGTTGACATTTTAGTATAATATTTGTAAATTTATCATGCAAATAAGTGGCTGTCATGCGATTATACCTTTTTCGTAAATGATGTAACTGATTATAAAAGCTTGCTATTATAGCAATACTATGTTATTTATTTGATATATAGTTACGAGGGTTGCTAACTCAATGGTAGAGTACTCGGCTTTTAACCGATTAGTTCCGGGTTCGAATCCCGGGCAACCCAATTTTTTAATTTTAATTTTTTCTAAATCATAATATGAATGTAATAACAAATTGTTTGCGTGATAAAAGTTCTTCTTGTGCTTTAGTTCCATTTATTACAGCAGGTTATCCAAATATTGATATCTGTATACAAGCTTTAAAAGTTTTAGATAAAAAGGGAGCAGATATTATTGAGTTAGGTGTACCTTATTCTGATGCTTTAGCAGATGGTCCTATTATTCAAGAAGCGTCTCAGGTTGCTTTAAAGAATGGGATATATATTGAGCAAGTATTATATATCTTAAAAACAGTAATGCATGATATAAATGCTCCCATAATTATATTTACTTATTATAATCCTATTTTAGTTAGAGGAGTTGATAAATTTATTGGCGAAATCTCTACAGCAGGCGCGAAAGGATTAATTATTCCAGATTTACCATTAGAAGAAGTAGATTATATAATAGAATTATGCAATTTTTATGGTATAGAGTTAATCTTATTTATTGCTCCAACCAGTTCTGAGTCTAGAATTCAATTAATATTATCTAAATCACCAGGGTGTATTTATTTGGTTAGTAGTTATGGAGTCACAGGTATAAGAGATAATATTAATTTAAAAATCAAGGATCTAGCTGATAGTATTAAAAGTAAAACAAGTAAGTCGATCATGTTAGGTTTTGGCATTAATACAACTGATCAAGTACAACAAATTGTGAATTGGAATATAGATGGTATAGTTGTTGGTAGCGCTATGATTAATCAAATGATGAGTAAATTTCCACAAGAAACATTAAATTCATTAGGAAAATTTTGTGAACAATTGAAGTTTTGCATAAGTATAGAAAATACAAAAAAATAATATATTTAAATATATATATTTTACTTTGCTTATTTACGATTTAATATTAATACCCCCAGGGGAATTCGAATCCCCGTTACCTCCGTGAAAGGGAGATGTCCTAGGCCTCTAGACGATGGGGGCTTTATTAATTTATGTGTACTTATATTCTTTTTTCTATCACCATAGATTAATAAATTTTATGAGTTATGTCAAGTTTTAAAATAAAAAGAAAAATATAATAATTTGTTAATTATTTATATTTATAATTAAACGTGAACGCATAGTTAAGTATGTAACAGTTTGTCTTATATATGTGACCATATTAATAAATAACGAAAATGCTTCATTTTTATATTCTATTAGAGGGTCTTGTTGACCATAGCTTCTCCATCCAATAGACTCTCTTAGTACAGCCATTTTGTCTAAGTGATCTTGCCACGCTTTATCTATTTGTTGCAATAAGTAATATTTTTCTAATTTTCTAATTAACCCAGGTCTTAGTTGTTCTAAATAACTTTCTCTAAGATCGTAACTAATACGTAATTGTTCATATAAGAACTCTTTAATTTGTTTATAATTCATACTATTCCAAGCTTTTAAATTGAAATTTTCAGTTAAGTTCAGTAATTTATATGTTTTTTTTATAATATGCTTTTTATTTTTTATATTATCTTCTTGACAAAATGTAATTAATATTTCTTCTATAGTACTTTCAGCGTATTCTATTATGCAGTCCCTAGTAAAGTTAGATTCTAATATTCTTTTTCTTTCTGCATATATTGCTTGTCTCTGGTTATTTATTACTTCATCATATTGAAATAGTTGTTTTCTTATATCATAAAAATAAGATTCTACTTTTTTTTGGGCAGAATCCAAGCTTTTGCTTAATATAATTGATTCTATAGGAGTATCATCATCAATATTTAAGTTCTCCATAAGTTGAGATATTTTGTCTCCGCCAAAAATTCTCAGAAGATTATCTTGTAAGCTTAGAAAAAAACGTGATGCACCTATATCTCCTTGCCGGCCTGCTCTACCTCTGAGTTGATTGTCTATTCTTCTTGATTCATGTCTTTCTGTTCCGATTACATACAGTCCTCCTAATTTTAAAACTTCTTGTTTTTCCTGATAGCATATATTTTTATATTCATTTAAGATATGTAAATAAATTTGTTGTAAATTTTTTTCTTCATTATTTATTATATGTTTACGATTAGTTACTTTCTCGATATAATTATGTACTTTTTGTGAATTTATATGTGTATCTTTATAAATCTCTAATTTTTGTATATTTAGTATATAATTATTGATTATATTATGAATTTTATTATCAATGCTATTGAGTGTGTATTTTACTTCTAATCCTAGTTTATTTTCTAAATACTTGGCTGTTATAAGTTTTGATAAAGCTTCTGGGTTTCCTCCTAAGATAATATCTGTTCCTCTACCAGCCATATTTGTTGATATAGTTATAGTTTTTTTTCTTCCTGCTTGTGTAATAATTTCTGCTTCTCGTGCGACATTTTCTGGTTTTGCATTTAGTAAGTTAAAAGGTATTTTTAATGTTGTTAATATCTTCGCTAGTAATTCAGATTTTTCTACATTAGTTGTACCTATAAGTGTTGGTCGACCTATATGATACATATCAAAACATTCATTTGCTATTGATTGCCATTTCTTGTATTCTGTTTTATAGACTAAATCTGGTAAATCTTGTCTTCTACATGGCTTATTTGTAGGTATTTCTAATACTTCAAGATTATATATCTTATCTAATTCGGTTTCTTCTGTTTTAGCTGTACCGGTCATGCCAGATAATTTTTTATATAATAAAAATAAATTTTGATATGTGATTGATGCAAGAGTTCTATTTTCTTGCTGAATCGGAATACCTTCTTTTGATTCAATTGCTTGGTGTATTCCATCGCTCCATCTTCTACCTTGCATAATTCTACCTGTAAATTCGTCAACAATAATAATTTCATTGTTTTTAACAATATAATGTTGATTTTTTAGAAATAGTTCTTTCGCTTTTAAAGCATTTAATAGGTATTGTATCCAAGAATTATTAATATTATAAAGATTATCAATATTCAAAATATTTTCACATTTACTAATACCTTTTTCTGTTAGAGTAATGTTTTTAGTTTTTTCATCTATTTGGTAATCTAGATTACTATTAAGTGAATTAGCTATAGAGGTACATTTTTCATATTTGTTTCCTTCTATATCAAAAGGGCCAGATATAATGAGTGGTGTTCTTGCTTCATCAATTAATATAGAATCTACTTCATCAATAATAGCAAAATTAAACCCCCTTTGTACTATTTGATTGACATCTATGGCCATATTATCTCTAAGATAATCAAACCCTAATTCACTATTTGTAATGTAAGTAATTTCACAATTATATGCTTGTTTTTTTTCTTCATAACTCATGGAATGTGTTACTAATCCCACTTTTAAATCAAGGTATGAACAGATTTTTTGAGCTAGTTCTGAGTCTCGTTTAGCTAAATATTCATTAACTGTAATTATATGTACACCTCTATTAGTTAAAGCATTTAGGTAGGCTGTAGTAATAGCAACAATAGTTTTCCCTTCTCCTGTTTTCATTTCTGCTATTTTTCCTTGATGCAATACAATACTACCTACTAGTTGTACATCGAATAAAGTCATGCTTGTAGATCTTTTAATTGCTTCCTTAACAGTTGCAAGAGATTCTGGTAATATTTGTGTTAAATTATAGTTTTGATGCAGTTTTTTTTTCAGTCTTGCAGTTTGTTGTTGTAGTTTTAAATTTGAGTAATCTTGTAATATATGTCCTATTTGATTAATTTGATTAATTGTATTTTGAAATTTATTTAATTTATTTTTTTTTAAAAAATTTAGCATATTAATAATTAGAATTAGAAAAATGATATTATATAAGGAGAAAAAAATTCTTGTATGGTTGTGATAGGTTGACATTCATGATATATAGTATATTTTCTGCCCCAGATGGGCTCTGGACTATTAAATATATGTTCTAAATATATAGAATATACATAGTATATTTCATGTATATCTTTATAGATATCTGTTTTATGTTTTATTAAGGATTTGCCTATAGGCTGATTGTTATTTAGAGTTTTATATATTTTATTATTTATTTTTAATATCCAATTAGATTGAGCAAATGCAAGATTTCTTTGTGAAGTATCTTGTAAATAAACTTTTCTTATTTTCATTTTTGATGTTATGTATTGCCTCTTAATATATGTTGGACAAGTTATAATTTGTTGTCCTGTTAATGAGTTTAAGTTCTGAGTAAATGATCCGTCACTCATAAGTATAAATCTCCATTCAGGAGGGATTAGATGATAAGTCTGTTCATCAAATGAGTCTAAATTGTCGATTGGTAGATTGATAATATAATTAAATGAATTAGATAAGTTCATGTATATGTATTTTATTACTGCAATTTTAAGAATCTAAAAATGATAATTTTTTTGCTTTGCGTTTATGAATTTTTATAAAAAATTAATTATGTGTGATTATTTTTTTAGTTGTTAATAACGATTTACCATTCATTTCAGGAGGAGTATCTAGATTGAATAAGTCTAAAATAGTTGGTGCAATATCTGCTAAATTGCCATTATTTCTTAAATTATTTTTATAAATCTTAGATTGATTAGATGGTTCTGCTAATATGAATGGAACAGGATTAGTGCTATGAGATGTACATGGTTGATTAGATTCATCTAGCATATGATCTGCATTACCATGATCTGCTGTGATTATAAGTGTATACTTCATACTTTGAGATGTTGTCCAAATTTTCTTAATGCATTTATCAATCATATTAATAGCTTGTATGGTAGCTGCTAGATCACCTGTATGTCCTACCATATCTGGGTTAGCATAGTTTATGACAATTAATGCGTATATATTTTTATTCATAGCATTAATTGCACTTGTAGTTAGTTCTTCAGCCGACATTTCTGGGCATAAGTCATAGGTTGCAACTTGTGGGCTGGGTATGAGTTGTCTATCCTCACCAGGGAAAGGTTCTTCAATGCCACCATTGAAGAAATAAGTAACATGTGCATATTTTTCTGTTTCTGCTAATCGTAATTGTTTTAAACCATGGTTAGAAATGATTTGTCCAATAAAGTTTATATTTTTGTTTGGAGAAAATGCTGTTTTTATATTTAAACTAGGATCATATTGTGTCAGTGTAACAATCTCTAAACTTTTAAATTTTTTTGTATTAAATCCTTTAAATGTAGGTTTAGTAAAAGAATGTAGTAATTGACGCATTCTATCTGGCCGAAAATTAAAAAAAATAATACCATCTTTATTTTCAATGCTTCCTTTATGCAATCTAGTAGGAGGTATGAATTCATCTGATATATTTTTGTTATAATATTCATTAATTTTTAATACAGCATCTATTCTGTATTCCAAATTATCATCAAGTAATACTTTATAACTTTTCTCTGTTCTTGACCAACGACAGTCCCTATCCATACTATAATATCTTCCACTTAATGTGCAAATATTTATATTATGCAGTTCTTTAATGTGTTTGCAAATTTGTTCAATGAATATTTTTGATTTATATGGTGAAGTATCTCGACCATCTGTAATCGCATGTATGCAAACTTCAATATTATATTTTTGAATTATATCAAGTAATGCAAACAAATGTGTAATATGAGAATGTACGCCTCCATTTGAGCAAAGTCCAATTAAGTGTAGTTTTGTATTATTATTTTTGATTTTTTCGCAGATATTTTTAATAGTTTTATTGTTAAAGAATGACTGATCCTCAATAGATTTGCTGATACGTACCAAATCTTGGTTAATAATTTTTCCAGCTCCAATAGTTGTATGTCCTACTTCTGAGTTGCCCATTTGTCCTTTAGGTAATCCTACATCTTGTCCTGAAGCATTCAATAAGGTATGCGGGTAATTCGTCCATAATTTATCTATTGTGGGTGTATTTGCTAGTTGAATTGCATTTCCTTTTGTTTTTTCTGAATATCCCCAACCGTCAAGAATAGTTAAAATAATAGGTTTCATAGTATATAAAATAAGAATGAAAATTTATAGCAATATTTTATATTGAAAACAAAAATATCTTAATTATATTTACATCTATATTATCAAAAATGTACATCTTGTTAACTATAATATGCAATATTTTATTTTGATATAAAAAATTTAATTGTTTATAAACTACATGCATATATGATTATATATGCATATAGTTTTACTTTTAATAGCAATTTTTATTAAATTATAAATATATTTAGCTTAATGCATTGATAGCATAGTCTAAATATGTATTTGCTTCATTAGCAGCTTGTCCTGAAAGACCATGACTATTTTTTATATACTGCAATGCTTCTATATACCAGCTTGGTGACAGCTCAAAACTACGGTTAATTTCTTCTAATCCTGCTATTAGATATTCATCCATAGGTCCAGTTGCCCCTACAACAAGACAGTATGTTGTCATTCTTAAGTAATACCCTATATCACGTGCACATTTTGCCTTTCCTATTGCACTGGATGCATAAGTTGGTCCTGGCATCTGAGTAGTAAATGGAAATTTCGTATAAACAGATTGAGCAGCTCCTGTAATTAATCTTTGAGCATTACTGGTTAATGATCTTGCTGCCTCTAAGCTGGATGATGCTCTTTGATAACGTCCATTAATGGATTGTAATTCACCATTACTTAAGAATCTACCTTGGCTGTCTGCTGATGCAACTGCTTCTGTTATAGGTGTTTTCATAATTTTGATTTCCTTTTTTTATTTAATGATCCCAAGTTTAGTTGTAGAATTTATTATTGTAAAGTTTTATACGACTGCAACAGCTGCTCTATCAAAATATACGCCTAATTCAGCTATTAAAGAGCTGCAGTCTCCTGTAGTTATTCCATTTGAATCATTTGCTAAACTTACTGATGCTTCTTTCATTTTTTGTATAGCAATAGCAACAGATGTTCCAGGAGTTCCTAAAGCTTGGTATGTTTCTCGTAAACCATTTAAGCATCTATCATCTAATACGCTCGAATCACCAGCAGTCATAGCATAACTAACATATCTTAAAATAATTTCCATATCTCTTAAACAAGCTGCCATTCTACGACTAGTATATGCATTACCTCCAGGTTGTACAAGTTGTGGTTGTTCTGCAAATAAAGCACGTGCAGAATTTGTTACAATAGAAGAAGCATTTGAATTGATTCTATTTACAATATCAAGTCTTTTATTACCTTCGGTGACCATTTTTGCTAGAGCGTCCAATTGTGTATTGCTTAAAAATTCACCTCTAGCGTCAGCTTGCGCTACAACTTTAGCAAATGCGTCTAACATATTAATGTTCTCCTTAAACTAAAAATATTTGCAATAATTTAATAATAAAGAACTAATCTGAGATTTGTCTAGATAATAGTATCTAAATTTTAATTTATATTGATCAGGACTTATTAAGTCATTATACTAATATATAGTAATTTTTTTTTTACAAAATATTACAAGTATATTCTATCTGTAATAATTAATAAATTTAATCACCTATAATTTCTGGTTGTTGTATTTCATCTACCATTTCTAATATAGAGCGAATAATAGGTTTAATATTTGGGTCATCTATAATATCTAGGTCTTCATATTTTTTCCTTTTAGCACGATTTGCTATTTGAATAGTTATTTTATAACGATTATCAGATATGTTTAACAACTCTTCTGTTTTATATATTACTTCATGTAGTTTTATTTGATTGTACATATTAATCTTTTATATTTTTTAAAATAAAAATGAATGAATTAGTTAGTATTTATAAATAAGTTGATTAAAAGTTATTTTAAAGATTAGAATTTAGTCTTGCATATGCATCTTTTATTTTAATATATGTAATACTATACCAATAGTCATATTTTATTTTTAATGAAATACAATAAAAATTTTTTATTTCTACTGTATTGTTTTTAAGAGTTTAGATATTTCCATATTCTATATCTATTAACTATTAAAAACATCAATCCAGGTTGAATAATATATGAACAATATATAATCTTAAAATAAAACAAAAAATAAGAATTACATATGCAAGCATCAAAATATTATAACTATCAATTAAATAATTTATATAAATATCCTTTTATGTTTTCTGAAAGGGATGCCTGTGGTGTTGGTTTTATAACACGTATTGAGCATGCGCCATCTCATAATATTGTTAAACAAGCTTTGAATTCACTAACTTGTATGGAGCATAGGGGTGGTTGTAGTGCTGATAGAGTTTCTGGAGATGGAGCTGGAATTATGACTCAAATTCCATGGAAAATGCTATCCGATTATGTAACAAACCAGAAAATTAGTCAAATTGGTGTTGCTATGTTGTTTATGCCACAAGATAAAATGGAATCTATCCAAAATATAATAGAATGGGTTATTGGTTTAAATGGTTTTAACTTTTTAAAATGGCGTATTGTTCCTGTTGATGAAAACGTATTAGGTGTTCAAGCTAAAGTTAATCAACCTTTAGTAATGCAATTTTTTGTGCATTCTAATAATCTGTCTGGTGATACATTAGAAAAGTCTTTATTTATTACAAGAAAAAAAATAGAAAAATTAATTTCTCAGTCTAATTTAAATCTCAGTAAACAATTTTATTTTTGTTCTTTTTCTTCTCGTATTATTGTTTATAAAGGAATGGTTCAATCTAAAGTTTTATCTCAATATTATTTAGATTTATGTAACATTAATTATGAAAGTAATTTTGCAATGTATCATAGAAGGTTTAGTACGAACACCATGCCTAAATGGCCTTTAGCTCAGCCGATGAGATTTATGGCACATAATGGAGAAATTAATACTTTGTTAGGTAATCTAAATTGGATGCAATCAAAAGAATCCTTATTTCAACAAAGTTATATTTCAGAAGATTTTGATTCTTTAAGACCAATTACTAATTTTAATAACAGTGATTCAGCAAATTTAGATGCTGTATTAGAATTATTGATACAATCAGGTAAAAGCCCACAAGAATCTTTAATGATTTTAATTCCAGAAGCTTATAAAAATCAACCGGCCTTAGAAAACTTTCCAGAAATTGTAGATTTTTATGAATATCATAACAGTCTTCAAGAGCCATGGGATGGACCTGCTTTAGTTGTTTTTAGTGATGGCAAAATTGTTGGCGCAACTTTAGACAGAAATGGATTACGTCCGGCTCGCTATATTATTACTAATAATGGTTTTATTAGTTTATCTTCAGAAATTGGTGTCTTGGATAAAAATTTAGGTAAAATTACTCATAAAGGTAGGTTAGGTCCAGGTCAGATGATATGTGTTGATATGGTCAACAATCTAATTTTAGATAATTGGACTGTTAAACAATCTGTTGCTAATAAATTTCCTTATAAAAAATGGCTTGATACATATCAGAAATATTTACAGCCGCAAAATTATATACAAGACTCTATTCTTGATTTTTCTACAATGATGCGTTTACATACAGCATTTGGTTATACCAATGAAGATGTAGAATTAGTAATAGAGCATATGGCTAGTTCAGCTAAGGAACCCACTTTTTGTATGGGTGATGATATTCCTTTAGCTATATTATCAGAAAAGCCTCATTTATTATACGATTTTTTTAAACAACGTTTTGCTCAAGTAACTAATCCAGCTATTGATCCTTTAAGAGAAAGTTTAGTTATGTCATTAACAACTTATTTAGGATCTAAGGGTAACTTTTTAGAGCCTAATGATTATATGGCTAAATCTATAAAGTTAGATTCTCCTATCTTAAATGAAATTGAAATTAAACAATTAAGTCAGTATAATTTAGCTGTTTCTGTGATTAGCACGTTTTTTACACAAAATTCTGACAGTATAAATTTTATTAACAGAATTACAGAGATTTGTGAAAAAACAGTTGAATTAATAAATAAAGGTTCTGAGATTATTATATTAAGTGATCGTGTAGATGTAATAGATGAAACAAGAGTATTTTTACCACCACTGTTAATAGTTGGCGCTGTTCATCATTATTTAATATCTCAAAATTTAAGGCATAAGGTATCTATAATTGTTGAGACTGCTCAATGCTGGAGCACTCATCATTTTGCTTGCCTGATAGGCTATGGAGCAAGCGCTATATGCCCATATATGGCATTTTTAACAGTTCGACAATGGTGGCATAATCCAAGAACTCAAAAATTAATGTCTATGGATAAACTGTCTAAAATCACTTTGACAGAAGCACAAAACAATTATCGTTGTGCCATAGAAACTGGTTTATTGAAAATTTTATCTAAAATGGGAATTTCTTTATTATCTAGCTATCATGGGGCGCAAATATTTGAGATATTAGGCTTAGGTAAAGATGTAGTTAATTTAGCTTTTAAAGGTACAACTTCATCTTTGGATGGCATTACCCTAAAAGAATTAGCTAATAGTAAAGTTAATTCTTATAAGAGTATAACAAACTTGAAGAAATCTAAAAAATTGCCTAATCTAGGCTATGTACAATATAGACCAAGTGGTGAGTACCATGTAAATAATCCAGAAATGTCCAAAACATTACATAAAGCTGTTCGAAATCAAGATATTAATCTTTATAATAGATACAAAAAATTATTGCAAGATCGTCCACCTACTAATTTAAGAGATTTATTAGACTTTGTAAATAATAAAAATTCAATAATCATTGATGAAGTAGAATCAATTGAGTCCATTGTAAAAAGATTTTGTACAGGTGGGATGTCTTTAGGAGCATTATCTCGTGAAACACATGAAACTTTAGCTATAGCTATGAATCGACTTGGCGGAAAATCTAATTCTGGTGAAGGTGGAGAAGATCATACTCGTTTTTACCCTATTATGGATATAGATTCTTCAGGTGTTTCTAATAGTTTTTCCCATTTAAAGGGTCTTAAAAGTAATGATATTGCTAGTTCAGCTATTAAACAAATTGCATCTGGACGCTTTGGTGTTACACCTGAATATTTGATGAATGCTAAACAGCTGGAAATTAAGATTGCTCAAGGAGCAAAACCAGGAGAAGGTGGACAGTTACCAGGCAAGAAAGTCAGCCCTTATATTGCTAAATTACGTAATTGTAAACCTGGTGTTACTTTGATCTCTCCTCCTCCTCATCATGATATTTATTCTATTGAAGATTTAGCACAGCTTATTTTTGATTTACATCAAATCAACCCAGCGGCAAAAGTATCTGTTAAGTTAGTAGCAGAAATAGGAATTGGCACCATTGCTGCAGGTGTTGCAAAAGCTAATGCTGATATTATTCAGATTTCTGGACATGATGGTGGAACCGGTGCATCTCCTTTAAGCTCAATTAAACATGCAGGATCTCCTTGGGAATTAGGATTATCAGAAGTTCATAAAACTTTGGTTGATAATCAATTAAGAGATAGAGTGATTTTAAGAGTAGATGGCGGTTTAAGAATAGGTAAAGATATAGTTTTAGCAGCTTTAATGGGTGCAGAAGAATTTGGTTTTGGAACAGTTGCTATGATAGCTACGGGTTGTGTTATGGCTCGTATATGTCATACTAATAATTGTCCTGTAGGTGTAGCAACTCAGCGAGAAGATTTACGTAAACGTTATCCAGGTATACCCGCTGATTTAGTTAACTTTTTTGTTTATATTGCTCAAGAAGTTAGAGGCATTTTATCTGATTTAGGTTACTCATCCTTAACGGAAATTATAGGGCATACTGAGCTAATTCAATATAAATATCAAGGCTTACATAAGACAAATTATTTAAGTTTAGCTCCATTATTGAACTCTCCTCCATATAACCACAAACTTTGTTCACATATTTCAACACATGATAATGGTAATGTATTAGATGATGCTTTATTGGTTGATCCATCTATATTGCAAGCTATTGAAAAGCAGGAAGATATAATCAAGAAAGTCAATATTGTAAATACTGATAGAACTGTAGGGGCAAGGATAGCTGGTTTTATAGCTAAAAAATATGGTAATAATACTTTTAAAGGTAATTTACAATTAGATTTTAAAGGTGTTGCAGGGCAAAGTTTTGGTGCTTTCATTTTAAAAGGTATGCATTTAAGTTTGGTAGGTGAAGCAAACGATTATGTCGGTAAAGGTATGAATGGTGGAGAAATAATTGTTGTTCCAGAAGTTATTACACCGCTTGACCAAATAAAACCGGTTATTATTGGCAATACATGTTTATATGGAGCTACAGGAGGTTATTTATTTGTTAGTGGTCAAGCGGGTGAACGATTTGCTGTCAGAAATTCATTAGCTCAGGCTGTAATTGAAGGGGTTGGTGATCATGCTTGTGAATATATGACAGGAGGTATAGTAATTGTATTAGGATCAGCTGGAAGGAATATTGGAGCTGGCATGACTGGTGGTTTAGCTTATTTTTTAGATGAGAATAATGATTTAATATCTAAGATTAATAGTCAAATTGTTAAGTATCAGAGAGTTGCAACTTATGAAAGTGAAAAGCAATTGAAAAATTTTATAGAACTTTATGAAATAAAGACCAAAAGTTTAAAGGCTAAATATATTTTGGAAAATTGGTCCAAGTTTTTGCCTATGTTTTGGCAAATTTTTCCACCTTCAGAGTCTCATACAGCTTTAACTGATAGTTCTTATTCGTCTTATAATGCAATTATACATGAAATTAAATAATCTTAAAGTTCGATACTAAATTAATTGGTATTGCATTTGACGTTTTATGAAGTTTTGAATTTTTTAATATATATTGATGCATACTATAAATTAAGATCTTTTGCAAGATAGTCAATAATTATTTTTAGAACTGTTAATTGTATATAATATTTATATTGTTAGATTTTTTATTATTAAGGTAAAGTTAATCCCATGGCACATAATGTTAAGGTTTATGATACTTGTATTGGCTGTACTCAATGTGTACGTGCCTGTCCTTGTGATGTATTAGAAATGGTTCCTTGGGACGGTTGCAAAGCTGGTCAAATTGCATCTGCTCCTAGAACAGAGGACTGTATCGGTTGTAAGCGTTGTGAAACAGCATGTCCAACAGACTTCTTAAGTGTGCGAGTTTATTTAGGTGCTGAAACTACACGTAGTATGGGCCTAGCATACTAGACTTGTCTAGTAATAAATAATCATATTAATTTATGAAGTGGGTCTATTAGTTATTATGCATATATAAAGGCATAATAATCTAATAGATTAATTTCGTAAATATTTTAATATAAATTATAAATTCATGAATATTTTTATTAAAGGTCTCAATTATTACTTTTTCAACTATGAAAAATTTATTACCACTCGAATTGCAGCAAAAGATTTCCAAACAAAAAGCAGTTAAAATTATAACTGGATTAAGTAATTTTTCTATTGATTCTATACTTAAAATAGTAAAAGCAGCAGAAATTGGTCAAGCCAGTTATGTTGATGTTGCTGCTAATCCTAAAATAATATCTATAGTTAAATCTGTAACTAGTTTTCCATTGTGTGTTTCTTCAATAGAGCCATTAGAATTATTAAATTGTGTTATGAAAGGTGCTGATATTGTAGAGGTAGGTAATTTTGATGTTTTTTATGGTAAAAAAATATTTTTTTCATCTGAACAAATATTAAACTTAGCTCAAGAAACAAGAGAATTAATGCCTAATATCCCTATATGTGTGACTATACCACATACATTATTATTATCAGAGCAAATTCGTCTTGCAGTTCTTCTTGAGAAAATTGGCGTGTCTTTAATACAAACAGAAGGTTATTCAACAAAGAATAGTATGCAGCATCGAAGTTCTAGTATTATGACATCAATGACTAATGCTTCTTCTACAATTTCTTCAAGTTATGTCCTGTCTAAGTATATTAATATACCCATCATTGTAGCATCTGGTATAAATTGCTTATCCGCCACTATAGCATTTTCTTATGGCGCTTCTGCTATAGGTATTGGCTCTGCAGTATCTAAGTATGATACAGTTTATGACATGGCTATGTATATTCATGAAATAGTATGTTCTATTAAGGCTTACTCTAATAAATCTATAGCAAGCCCTCACTTATTTCGTGTAAATGATATTAATTATATAAACTGTTAATTTATATCATTGCAAAAAAATTTATTTTTTATGTTTACAAGGTATAGTTAGGATTTTTATGATTAAAGCAAAATCAAATCAAAAATGGAAATATTTAAGCAATGTGATTATATTTTATGTTTTTGTATTTATTTTGGTTATTACGTTTTTTATTCTAAATATAAAAAAAAACCTGGCTATTCTTTTTTTATTCTATTTCATAATGGATATGGTTTAAAAGAAGGATCTGAAGTGTTAATGAGAGGTATAAATATTGGTTATGTTAATAAAATTCAGGTTAAATATAATTATGTACTCATTAAGGTAAATATTAATTTGTCTTCTGTACTAATTCCAAAAAATTCTTTAGTTGAAACAACTCAAACAGGATTATTAAATGATGCAGTAGTTGATATAACTCCCTTACAAAATATAACTACTCAAGATATAGAAAATATGAATGTATTTACTAAATCTTGTGTAAAATCTTTATTTGTGTGTCATTATGATTATATAAAAGGCGAGAGAGGATTGAACTACGATGATTTAGTAAGAGCTGCAACAAGAATTTCTCAACGTTTTGATGATCCTGTATTATTTAATTTGGTCAATACATTGTTGCAGAACACGATTTATATTTCCAATGAATTTATAGAACTTACAGATGGTATAGTTGATATAGCTATTTTAATTTATGATTATTTGTATCAAATCTTTTTTAGCCAGATGTAATACTGGCAAATATAATTTATAAATCACTATTTTAAAGTTATTATTCTATTTATTATGACAACCCGTAAAGCTTTATCCTTGGATTTTTTAAGACCCATATTAGAGTTAGAATATCAGATACAGCAGTTAAGTAAAATATCTACTTATCAAAAATTTTCTTTAGACCAAGAGTTAGTTTTTTTTACAGAACAACTATCTATTTTAAAATATGATGTATTTCAGTCTTTGACCCCTCTACAAAGATTACATTTGGTACGTCAAGCAGATAGGCCAACGACTTTAGACTATATGCCTTATATTATGAATGAGTGGATCGAATTGCATGGAGATAGAGGGGGGACAGATGATCCTGCTTTAGTTGGTGGTATAGGTAAATTAAATAATTATACAGTTATTTTTATTGGTCATCAAAGAGGTAAAGATACGAAAGATAATGTATTGAGAAATTTTGGCATGGCATCACCAGGAGGTTACCGTAAAGCTTTACGGTTAATGCAACATGCAAATCAATTTAATTTTCCTATTTTAACTTTTATCGATACTCCTGGTGCATGGGCGGGTATGGAAGCAGAAAAATTAGGTCAAGGTGAAGCTATTGCTGTAAATTTGAGAGAAATGTTCTCTTTAGATGTTCCTATTATTTGTACAATTTTAGGAGAAGGTGGTTCAGGAGGTGCTTTAGGTATAGGAATAGGTGATAAAATCTTAATGCTTGAATATGCAGTATATACTGTTGCAACTCCCGAAGCTTGTGCAGCTATTTTATGGAAAGATAGCAAGCGTTCTTTAGATGCAGCAGAGGCGTTGAAAATTACTTCTGCTGATTTAAAGATATTGGGTGTAATTGATAAAGTAGTAAAAGAGCCTATAGGTGGATCTCAGGCTAATCCTTCTCAAGCTGCATATATTTTAAAAGAGTCTTTAATAGCTGAGTTGGAAATGCTATTAAAATTGTTACCATCCAACAGAAAAAAACTCAGATATAATAAATTTCGCAAAATAGGGACCTTTTATGAAGGATATTAGGATTATTTTTATTGCATATAATTCTTGAAGATACAATAATTATTAAGATTACTATATTGATATATTAATTTGTTATTCCTATACTACTTAAACCAATAATTGTACCAGCTCCAATAATATGTCCCAAGCTTGTTGTTGCTAATAGTTCAGGAAGACCAAATCCTTGTAAACCTAAACTAGGTATAGAGGGGCCTAATCCTCTAACTCTTATGGCGTATCTCCCTAATCCTATACATAATAGATTACAAATAATCATAATAATTGAACTTGATATAGACCAAGAAGATGTATGTGGAATAATACTAATTAAAGTTTGTGCATTCATTATTGTATTAGATATTATTTTGATAAATAGTATATTTTATATTATATGTTGATCTTATTATACTTCTACAAAAATTAGACAAGAATTAACATAATATATTTATTTTTATAAAAACCAACCATAACTATGTAGTCCTTGACCTAAAAAATTAACTCCTAAATAGCAGATCCATACAACCACAAATCCAATAGAAGCTAAAATAGCAGGTTTTTCACCTTTCCATGCGTTATTTAATCTGGAATGTAGATATGCTGCAAATACTAGCCAAGTTATTAAAGCCCATGTTTCTTTAGGATCCCAACTCCAATAAGATCCCCAAGCTTCATTAGCCCATACAGCTCCAGCTATAATTCCGATAGTTAGTAAAGGAAAGCCAAGTCCAATTATTCGATAACTTAAATTATCTATGCTTTGTAAAAGAGTTATTCTACTTAATGGTTGTGTAGAATTATTTAATTTTATATTGTTATTTGTGCTATTTCGTATGTTATATAAAATAAGAAATAGGATAGACAATAAAGAGCCTAGTATTAATGTTGCGTAACTTATCATCATTATGCTAACATGCATCATTAACCAATTAGACCTCAGTGCTGGAACCAGTGGAGAAGCTTCTTGCATATTTTCGGGTAGTGAAAGACTTGCAAATCCTATAGTAAATAAACCTATTGGTGTAGTAATACAGCCTATAAATGGACTTTTATTTTGTTGTTCTAATATTAATTGTAAAAAACTTAGTCCCCATGTTAGAAAAATTAATGATTCATATAAATTGCTCAAAGGAAAATAGCCATTGTATATCCATCTTAAACTTAAAGAAGTAGTAAGTAATAGGTTGATACTAATAGTAATTATAGTACCTAATTTATATAAAACTTTTGATCTTTTGAATGCTATATTAATCCAATATATCATTAAGTTGACAAGAAACAGTGCGAAAGATATATTAATACAGTTGTTTTCCATTAATATCCTATTCATATATTTGTTCAGATTAATTCAGATTAATCATAAATATATCATATATTAATTTAATTAGAATGATATTAAATTAATATATTTTCAATAAGATGTTATAAAAAAACAACCAAAATTAAATATTTTGGTTGTTTTAAATGCTAATCAAGTTATTCTCTATAATAGAAGGCTATTTGATTATTAGATAATAATTTTATACACATAGTGTATTAAATTATAGATATTTATGATAAAGAATTAATAATATAATCCAATGCACTTATATATTCTACTCCTGCCTGTGCGGACATATCTCTAGGAACGCATATTCTATCACGAGTAAATGCAAAAGCTACAACGTAAGCTGAAGTTGGAAGATTTAATGCGCGATATACTTCACGAGCTCCAGCTATAGCCCATTCATCAAGAGGGCCAGTACCGCCTACAACTAATGAATAGTTAACTAATCTCATATAATGATCTAAATCTCTATAACATTTGTTAACTTTTTCTTGAGTTGATCCAGCTTCACCGCTATTTTTTAAGTAAGAATACTTACCAAAACAAGCATCACCTGCTTCTTTCACAACTGCTTCATGGTTGTCAGCTAGTTTTTCTGCTGCTTCCAATCTTGCAGCAGCGCGTTGAATATTTCCTTGTACAGATTCAAGATCTGAACTAGATGGAAAGCGTCCAGCAGCATCAGCTGCACTAATTACTGTAGTAATAACTGATTTCATAATTGATCTCCTATAGATTAAGATGTGTGTAGCTTATGTTTAATCTTTTTGTATACTTAAGAGTATTTAGCTAATAGCAGAACTTACTCTATCACAATAGCTAGAAACTTCTGAAGATAATGCAGAACAATCTCCGCTAGCTATATCAATTTTTCTGTTAGAAGCGGTATTCATAACGAATGCAACAGCAGCAGCTTTCATAATGCTAACAGCTCTTACAGAAGAGTTAGTTGGTACTCCAAGAGCAATATAAGTTTCTTTTAATCCATTTAAGCAGCGATCTTCTAGAGCAGAGGCATCTCCTGCAAGAAGAGCGTAAGAGATATATCTTAAAATAATTTCTCCGTCACGTAAGCAAGCAGCCATTCTACGATTAGTATAGCAGTTACCTCCAGGAGCTATTAATCCTGGGTTTTCGCAAATCATTCCCGATACAGCATCTGAAACTATACAACTAGCATTAGAAACAATAGAGTTGACAGCGTCTAATCGTTTATTACCTTCTGAAATAAAAGTTTTAAGAGCTTGTAGATCACTGCCACCAACGTAAGCAGCTTTTGCGTCTGCATTTATTACAACTCTAGAAAATCCATCAAGCATAGAGCTCTCCTTAAATTTTAATACAAAGGACTTAGCTGTTTCAGCTGTTATATTTTTTCAGCTGATGTATTAGTATCGTGAATACAATATAAAATATTTAAGTAATTATATCCATAACAAATCAACATTATTTAATATTTTGAATTTTATAATTAATCTAGCTAAATATATTTAGATGAGTTAAGATAGAGATTTTTTAATAAAAAATTTAATTATATTATCTTTGATTATCATTTGTTTTAGGGTTAATATCAGATGTTGTCTAATTTGTTTATCACTGAGTTTATAAACTTTTTTACGATAGATAGTTAGTTTGAATTCTTGTTCAAGAGTTAATGGGTTTTTAGTATCCATATTATTTATTAATTCTAGTATAATATTATATTATGTATATAAATAATATATAGTCTAAAATTATGGGTATAAAAAATTGTTATACATATAACATTGCTATACTATTTACATATCTTATCTAAGTTCAAGTCAATATTTTGTCTGTAAGATCAATTAGGAGGTTTTTATGTCTATACCTTTACTAAATTACTCATTATCTACACAAAATCAAAGGGTAGATGGTTTTGAATACTTGCCAGGTGAAGAGCAGCCTAAAATATATAGTACAGATGATGTTCCAGCGGCAGAAGAGATGGATGAAATAATTTGGGCTGCATATCGCCAAATATTTAGTGAACATCAAATTTTACGTAGAACAGCTCAACCTTTTTTAGAGTCACAATTAAGGTTTAACCAAATTAAGGTCAAGGATTTTATCAAGGGATTGTTATTATCTGAATCATTTCTTACTTTTAACTACAATGTAAATAATAACTATCGCTTTGTGGAAATGTGCATTCAAAGAGTATTAGGAAGAGATATCTATAACCAAAGAGAAAAACTGGCTTTTTCGATTGTAATTGCTTCCAAAGGGTTGAAAACTTTTTTTAAAATTTTATTGGATAGTGATGAATATATAGAAAATTTTGGTGACAATACAGTTCCTTACCAAAGGAGAAGAGTAATTGCGCAAAGAAGTAAAGGTGAAGTACCTTTTAATTTAAAAACTCCTCGTATGGGTCAAAACTTTAGCTCTAAACAAGGTATGCCGCAATTATTATGGGCTGGACCCGTGAGAAAATTTCGACCTCAAGAACAACAGCCAAAAGCAGGAGATCCAGCTCTATTTTTGAATATGGTTAATGATATTTAAGTATTTTTAGAAAACTTATAAAAATGTTTCTTAAATAATTAACAGAATAGTAGCTTTTTAGTATTTAGACAATTCTGAGTTAATATAATTGAGAATTGTCTTAAAAATTATATGTTGATATATATATGAAGCTTATTGTTCAAGTTATTTCATATTTTTTGGTCTTTGATTTTAACTTCCTAATTTAAAAGCATCGACAAATAATCCATAAATGATACCTATTCGAATATAATTAAGTAAGTATAAGCGAAAAAATTTATGATTCTTTTTTATATCTTTATATACATTTTTACTTATAATTTCATTAACAGCTACTATTATAGATGCTGCTATTATTCCCCAATCACCCGTTTGTGAAGGAATCGTTGAAAAAACTGTAGACAAAAAAAACCTAAAAATAAGCTAATTAAGTGAATTATTACTACATTGAAACTGTCTTTGAGCATTTTTTATTTCCTATTAATCATGTTTGATCTGTATAAATATAAAATGGAATTATATATACAGATCAAATCTTGGTATTAATTGATACTTTTTACAATACTTGTTTTAATAGGATAATTTATACATCCTGTTCACTTAAACTGCTAATCATATATTGAAATGGTTCAATAATAAATTTTATTGCATCAATATTTTGTGATTTTATTTCTTCTTCTGTAACACTTTGTAAAAGTTTTATACTTCTAATAGTTGGTGCAATAGGTACGCTTAATGAATTGTATACATCTTTCAGTCCATCTAAAACCCTTTCTTGTAAAATTTTAGTATTTGCAGCAACTATTGCATAGCTTGCATATCTTAAATAATATTCAATATCACGTAAGCAAGCAGCATATCTTCTAGTTGTATAAGAATTACCACCAGGCCTTAAAAGTTCTGGTTGTTCTTCATATAATCGTGTAGCAGCTTCTTTAACTATTTTAGCAGCCTTACAATTAATAATTTCTGTAGCTTTAATTCTATTTGAACCTGTTGCAAAATAATTATTTAATTCTTCTATTGCTATTGTATCTAAATATTTTCCTGTTAAATCATATCGATTTAAAATTGTAGTAATAGCATCTTGCATTACTTATATCTCCTATCAAGTTGAACTAACATAGATATTATAATTGATTTTGATCATTTTGATATATTGTATTGCTATTTATAAATTACAAACGTAAAATATATAGTAAAGTAAAATTTGAAAAATCATAAAATATAATTATATATTTAATGGATTCTTATTATTGTCTAATTAAAATTGTAAATAATCATAAAATTGCTTGCTTTATCTTCCCCCAAAAAACTTTTGATTTTTGTGACTATCCTATTTGTTTGACAGCATACAATTATAGTTCAATTAATCAATTAATGATTCAACATGACTATATCGATCTATTGTCTATACAGCACATACAATATATATCTAACGAATTATATAAAGCGAATTTATGTTTATTATTGTCTCAAACTTATATTCAGAGTTAATATTTGGAAGTAAAAAAATCTAGATATATCTTAAGATATTATATAAGTCTTAGTTGTTTATATGATTTAGATTTTATGATACAATCTATAATAATTTATAAAAAAAAGTTTACAGACATTTTATAGTATGCAATATTGAATAACTAAAAATAGAGCATGTAACTCAGGGGATAGAGTGTCAGATTCCGATTCTGAAAGTCGAGGGTTCAATTCCTTCCATGCTTATTTAGTACAAATTAAGAATGTATTTGATATATCTTGAACGATCCATTATATTTTATTTATATAAAATAAAATTAGATAAAAGTTAATAATTTAAAAACCATTTGAATTTTTATTAAAATGTAAAGAGGCTTTGATTAATTTAATTAGTTGAGTATCAATAAAAAGTATAAAAAATTTTACTTTATTGTTGTATAATATAAAGTATTAATATTTATCTATATTTTTTTAGGTAAATAAAGAGGGACTGTAAGGTTTCTACATGTAATATATTATATATTATGCTATAAATATAAGCTTTATTAATACTAATAATAAATGCTAAAAATAACATATTAACTTTATCTAGAAAATTAGCTTGTGCTTAAATTGTTAACATTTATTTTATTAAATGAAAATCGCATAATCACTTGACTAGAGTTCAAATAATGTAAACCTATACATTTATTTGGTATATTAAAATTGGTTGCTCTTTAGCTAATCTTAATAAAGAAATTGATATATGAGATAAGTAATAAATTCCTATAATATTAAATCATATCTTTCTTAAGTTATATTACTTATCTAATAATTAGTAATATAATGAGACTATATATAATATATTATTATGGACGTGGGTTCAATTCCCGCCAGTTCCATAATCATTTTTATTATATTCTGAATTTAATAAGAATATTAAGCAACAATATTGATTATTGTTAATTAATATTGTTGCAAAATATGACATAAATTTCATCTTTATTTCATTTTGTAATTTAATATATGATTTTCATATCTAATTCATTTTTTAATTATGTACTATATTAATACACATTTATATTCTTTGTTATTTGCAAAAAACGTCTTTTCATCTAGCTACGATCCTCATATTGCCTCAATGAGTAAATCGTTAGTTTCTCGTCCATTTGTAGGGAAATTAATTAATAAATATTGGCAAGAAAAAATTTTTTTATCTGTTTCAAGCGCTTATTCGGAAAAATATACGAATCAATTGAAGTTAGAAGGTATTTTAATTTGTAAAAACGAACAAAAAAAATTTTTGCTTGATTTTAGTAGAGCCTTACTGTCGGGTAGAATTGAAACATTTTTAAATTTTGGTCAAGTAAATTCAAGTAACAATCAGTATATTTCCTATATTTGGAAAAAAGGTTGTAATTTTCCTTTACCAGGAAAATGGGCTTTTTCATTATTTCATAAAGATAATTTATCATTAAATAAAAATGAATTAATATTTGTAAATCATCTACAAAATCAACCTCTTCCTTTATTTACAATAACAAATAATTTAAATCAGATGATATTGGCTGATTCTTCAGAGAATAATACCGGTAATCTTAATTGTATAGATAAAATCTACAAATGGTATTCTAATAAATTTATTACAGATTATAGAGCGCTTCCTCTGTACTATGGACTGTTTTTTATACATCCAACAGATGCTATGGAATATGCTAATTATATAAAAAGTAAACATAATACTCCAAATAAAACAAATCAATTAACTCTTTTTTCGAGCAATTTATCTACTTATTATAAATTAAACCGAATAAATTTAAAAAACTTACAATTTCGATTAATACCTGACCTTGAAGAAATATCTAGACTTTTATATAAATATAGATATTACCGAAATGTCAAGTTTCATAAATATCAAAAATATAGTAAAAAATTTTTTCAAGGGCAACCCATATATATGATTGAACCTTTTTTTGCATATAATAGGAAAGCGAATAAAATGGAATTATTAAACTATTATTATAATCATAAATCTAATATAGATAATAATATAATTGAACATAAAGCTATATTTACTAATTATTCAACTCTATTAAGGGCTTGGCATCAATTTAAATGTACAAAAACAGATTATCAAATACCAAGCAAGCCTAAAGTTTTTGTATATAATCTTGAAGATTTTATTAGAACACATGAATATAATCATGAAATAAAAACAAGAAATATTTTATTTATTCCCTCTCAACAATCATATGCTTTTATAAAGCATTATAGATTTGTTAAGAATAAGAATAAAATACAACGAATATTCTCTAATAAGTTTTTAGGTCTTAAAATACTTGGTCAAAGAATTGTTTGGTCATTAACAATTAGACAGCCTATATATTGGTAAACAATTCTTCTTGTTATTGTTATTATTTTCTTAAATATACAAAACTTTAGTTAATTACGTTAATTGCTATTGTGACTATATTACTTTCTTGAGTAATATTCTACAACTAACAGCTCGTTCATTTGTAAAGCAACCCATTCTCGCTCAACTATAGCATTGACTTTTCCATTGAGCATTTGTGTATTTAATTCTAGATGATTAGGTATACTTGCTAAAGTAGGGAAACTTAAATATTTTTTTACTAAATTTTGCGATGAATTTTTACCTTGTATTTGAATAATATCACCAGGTTTACACTGATAGCTACATATAGATATTTTGTTATTATTGACTAAAACATGACCATGATTAACTAATTGTCTTGCAGCTGGAATAGTTGGTGAAAGTCCTAAACGAAATATTATATTATCTAGCCTCATTTCTAAAATTTGCAGTAGTATTAAACCAGTTGAACCAGGAACTTTCTTAGCTGCTTTAATATATTTTGAAAGCTGTCTTTCATTTAATCCGTAATTAAATCTTAACTTTTGTTTTTCTTCCAGTCTTAAAGAATATTCTGAAGGTTTACGTGATTGTTGACCATGTTCACCTGCAGGAGTAAGTTTTTTTGAAGTTTTTCGTGTTAATCCAGGTAAATCTCCTAATCTTCTAGATATTCGCAGCCGAGGCCCTCTATAACGAGACATTTATTTGTCCTTATTGTTTTATATACAAATCATGCTTATTTAATAGTATAAATAAATACAAGATCGATTATATATTTTGTAAAATATAATCTATTATTATGATAGTTTTTTAGGTGATAAAATCATAATCATATTTTTTCCATCTTTTGCAGCAGGTTGTTGAATTTCTGCTATATGACTTAAATCCTTTGCCATTTTATCCAACAGTTCAATAGCTAATTTAGAATGTTGTATTTCTCTGCCTCTGAATATTACATTAGCTTTAACTTTATCGCCAGATTGTAAAAAACGTAATGCTTGATTAATACGTACATTATAGTCATGTACATCTATCTTGTATCTCATCTTCACTTCTTTTATTGTAACATTATGTTGCTTCCTCTTCGCTTCTTTAGCTTTCTTTTCTTGGGTAAACTTATATTTTCCATAATCTATTATACGACATACAGGAGGACTAGATTTTTCACTAATTAATACTAAATCTAAACCTGCATTTAATGCCATTTTTAAAGCTTCGCTAGATGAGTATATACCTAATTGAGATCCAGAAACATCAATTAAACGCACTTGATTATACTTAATTTGCGCATTTATTAATGGTTCTATATCATTCTTTTTTCTTTCTTTTTTCGATTTATCTAACACAGGTGGGTAGTTGCTTGTTTTTAAGTTTATAAATAATGTTGTGAAATATATGCAAATTATTATAACATTACATAAGTAATTAAAAATAACAATAAATTTAAGTTTGTTAAAAAATTATTGAAAATCAGGAGATGATTTATGAAACATACTTTATCTGTTCTTGTAGAAGACGAAGCAGGAGTTTTATCTAGAATTGCTGGTTTGTTTGCTAGACGTGGCTTTAATATTGAAAGTCTTGCAGTCGGTCCAGCAGAAAAAGCTGGTATTTCCAGAATTACTATGATAGTAAATGGTGATAATAGAACAATAGAACAATTAACTAAGCAACTATATAAATTAATCAATATATTAAAAGTTCAAAATATTACAGATATACCTTCTGTAGAAAGAGAATTAGTTTTGATAAAAATTCATGCCTTGTTAAAAAATAGATCGTCTATATTAGAAATTGCAGATATATTTAGAGCCAAAGTGGTTGATATGGCTCATGAATATTTAATTTTAGAGGTTACAGGTGATCCAGGTAAAATGGTTGCTATTGAAAATTTATTGAAACAATATGGCATTATTGAAATTGCTCGTACAGGTAGAATTGCATTGATTAGAGCATCGAATATAAATACAGAAATATTGAAAACGAGTTTAAATAAGTATTCTTTGTCATAATTACAACAATATAATAAGTAAAACTTATAAAAGATATTTTTAAGTTGTCCAATAACCAGGAATTTCAACAAATGATAAACATTCTATTAAATCCCAGTCAAAACATATATTTTTATTAGTAATATTAATATTAATATTAATCAATGCTTCTTTTGGTATGAAATAATTACTAATAATCTTCTTACTATATCTGTAATTATGTTGTTTTTGTATTAGATAATAAGTGGCACAACTATGAACATGCCTACAGTTTACACATATACACATAATAAATATTATAAGTTTACGTAAATTGATATATTAATCATATTATTTTATTGGGGATGGAGGGACTTGAACCCTCACGATTATTAAAAAATCAACAGATTTTAAGTCTGTTATGTCTACCATTCCACCACATCCCCAATTATATTTTATACTTATTAAAGTAGGCGACACCCAGATTTGAACTGGGGATAAAGGATTTGCAATCCTCTGCCTTACCACTTGGCTATATCGCCGTAATCTCTATTAGAACTAATGGTATATGAAAAGCTATACTTTGTCAATAAAATAAATTATAAATAAGAGCATTGTTTATTTAGTAAATAAACGGCTTTTCAATATATCTTCTGCTTTAATTGTTACTAAATCATTTTTAGTTAAAATTTTATCTCCACTAATAAAAATTCTATTTGCTTGTCTCATTCTAGCCCTATCAATTGCATTACGTATGCTACGAGCATTAGCAAAGTGGGGTTGTTTCATGCGTCTTCCAGCATATTCTAATAAAACTTTATCTGCTTCGGGGGCAAAACGATACTGTTGCTCTTCTAGCATAAGCTTAGCTATAGCTAATAACTCCTCAGCTGTATAATCTGGAAAATCTACATGATTTGTTACTCTCGATGACAAACCTGGATTAGATTCGTAAAATTTGTCCATTCTATCTTTATAGCCAGCAAAAATGACTACTAAATCATCACGTTGATTTTCCATTACTTGTAGTAAAATCTCTATCGCTTCTGCTCCATAATCTCTTTCATTATCTGGTTTATAAAGATAGTAGGCTTCATCGATAAATAAAACTCCTCCCATGGCTTGCTTAAGCACTTCTTTTGTTTTTGGAGCTGTATGTCCTATATATTGACCAACAAGATCATCTCTAGTTACAGTCATTAAATTACCTCTCCGAATATAACTTAATCTATGTAAAATATCAGCCATTTTCATAGCTACTGTTGTTTTACCTGTTCCAGGACTTCCTGTAAAAGACATATGTAATCCAGGGCTTCCAGATACTAATCCGAGGTTATTCCTTAATTTATCAACCAATAATAAAGCTGCTATTTCTTTAATTCTTGTTTTTACTGGTTGAAGACCTACTAGTTCTTGTTGTAACTCATCTAAGACTTCTTGTATTTGAGTTTTATTATATTCTTCTTGTAAATTTACTAAAGTATTGTCAATCATATTTTTACTTTTCTAATTTTTCTATAAATAACTTAATCACTATATACGATAATGTAAAAAGAGATTAACGAAATTAATCTCTTTTTACATGGTTAACTTAGATTAATATCTAGAACCTTCTGGTTTAGCTGTTGCATAACTGCGGAAACTATATTTTTGATTTCTGCCGATATCTTCTGTTCTAACTAACTCAAAGCCTGGTTCATAAGCTGGTCTATTTATAATGAATGATAATACACAACTTTCTGTTCCTCTAGTATTATCAAATGCATTAAATTTGATGTATAAATTTGGATACTGCTTACGACAACTATTTATTTCAAATAGCACACTTGCAGCATCCTTAATATCAAACAATGGTAATCCCCATAATTCCCAATAATTATTACGTGGATGTGGATCTTCAGTATGTTCAATACTAATAGACCAATTTTGTTTTATAGCATATTCAATCTGTTTAGTGATTTGATCATCTGTTAGGTCTGGAAGGAAAGAAAAAGTTCCTTGTGTTAATCTCACTATTAAAAACTCCTTAATAATATTATGAAAATAAATCTGATCACAAGATAAAGAATAGATATATACTATACACTAGTTGTTGGAGTTTCTACAAAATCAGCTGTATCTGTAGAAGTATAATTAAAAGTAATATCTTTCCATAAATCTAAAGCTGTTTGTAAAGGTCCACATGTTTTAGCAGCATCACGTAAAATTTGTGGGCCTTCTGCAACGTAATCACGTTGTTCGTTACGAGCTATTACCATAGCTTCTAAAGCTACTCGATTAGCTGTTGCTCCAGCTTGAATTCCATCAGGATGGCCAATTGTACCTCCTCCAAATTGAAGAACAACATCATTACCTAAGTAATCTAATAATTGATGCATTTGTCCACAATGAATACCACCTGAAGCAACAGGTGTAACTTTACGTAAAGAAGCCCAATCTTGTTCAAAGAATATCCCTTGAGGTAAATTGACATCTAAATGTGTCAGTAATAAAGTATTATAGAAACCTTTAATCATTAATGGATCACCTTCAAGCTTACCAACTACAGTACCCGCATGGATATGATCTACACCAGCCATACGCATCCATTTACAAATAACACGGAAATTCATTCCATGGATTTTTTGACGAGAATATGTTGAATTACCAGCACGATGTAAATGTAAAATCATGTCATTTCTACGTGCCCATATAGCCATAGTTTGAATTGCTGTATAACCAATAACGAGATCAATCATAATAATGACAGTTCCCAATTGTTTAGCAAATTCAGCTCTTTCATACATCTCTTCCATAGTAGCAGCTGTAACATTCATATAATGCCCTTTAACTTCACCACTAGCTGCGATTGATCTATTTACACCCTCCATCGAATATAAAAATCTTTCTTTCCAACGCATGAAAGGTTGAGAGTTAATATTTTCATCATCTTTTAAGAAGTCTAATCCACCTTTAAGACCTTCATATACAACTCTACCGTAATTTTTACCAGAAAGACCTAATTTAGGTTTAACTGTTGCACCTAAAAATGGACGACCAAATTTATCCATACGCTCACGTTCTACAACTAACCCAGTAGCAGGCCCCTGGAAAGTTTTTAAGTAAGCAACTGGTATACGCATGTCTTCTAGTCTTAAAGCTTTTACTGCTTTAAAACCAAATACATTACCAATAATTGAAGCTGTTAAGTTTGCAATTGAACCTTCTTCAAATAAATCTATATCATATGAAATAAAAGCAAAATACTGATCTGTAGTATTTGGAACCTGATCTACCTTATATGCTTTAGCCCTATATAAATCACAAGCTGTTAATAGATCTGTCCATACAACAGTCCAAGTAGCTGTAGATGATTCACCTGCAACAGCAGCAGAAGCTTCTACTGGATCTACTCCTGGTTGTGGACTAACACGGAATAAAGCTAGTACATCCGTATCTTTAACTACATAATCAGGATCCCAATATCCCATTTTTGCATATGGAATTACACCAGACTCATAGCGTTCATTCTTAATTCTTGTCCGTTCTTCTACAGATTGCGACATTTATTCCTCCTTGAATTTAAGGCAGTATCATTAGGTTATTAGTTGACTAGTCAATATTAGAATAAAAAACATATTTGATATCTTAATATTAACTTCGTTTCATAATATTAGTATACTCATTAATATTATGTTTAATTAACCTTATATATAAATTTACCATTATATATGAATCAAATAATTGCAAAATTATTTATAGTAATGATAATTTCTGTTAATATCAAAAATGCATAATATAAAAAATCTATATAATCAAATTACCAATATTGGTAAATGCAGTATTTTTTATGCTAATATTTTTCAAGTAAGAAATAAAGGAGATAAATAAATTGTCTGTACCACAAGTTATTGATGCTTCATTTAATGAAGAAGTAATAAAATCAAGTTGTCCAGTGTTAGTAGATTTTTGGGCTCCTTGGTGTGGTCCATGTCGTATAGTTGCACCAGTTATAGATCAAATAGCTAATGAATATCAAGATAAACTTAAAGTTGTTACACTTAATACAGATGAAAATCCTAGCACAACTACTGAATATGGTATAAGAAGCATACCCACGTTGATGATTTTTGTGGAAGGTCAAAGAGTTGATACTGTAATTGGTGCTATTCCTAAATCGACTCTTGCAACTACTTTAAATAAATATATTAAAAATAATAACTAATAGCAACAATTAATATAATTAACAATATATTGAGGAGTCAAAAATAATAATATGGTAAAACAATGTATGTTAACACATAAAAAATCAAATAACGGTTATAGAATTTCACATTCTCACGTAAGAACTAAAAAAATACAAAATATTAATCTACAAACTAAAAAAATATGGTCATATAAAAAAAACCGCTGGATTAAAATCAGAATATGTACAAAAGCAATGAAATCTTTATATAAATTAAAGATATAAATCTATATTTTTTATAAAAAATCGACTATGAGTAGTGACAATTGAAGTAAATTATGATAATATCTATAGTATATTATGCTAATAAATGAGAGAGTAAAGGGAGAAAAATTATGGAATCACTGCAATATATCAATAATATCAACGATGATTTAAATGTAGATGATTTATCTTTAGAAACACCTATAGGTTGGTCATCTACATGTTTTGACGAAACAATTCATTATTATATAGATTGCAACTCAAACTCTATAGACATCAACAATCAAGATGACGTTAACAACAATTAATTAATATCTAAAATCATTAAAAATAAGATAGTATTACAAAATATTTTATAATACCATCTTAAACTTAAAATGCTAGTATAGCTCAATTGGTAGAGCAGCTGATTTGTAATCAGCAGGTTATGGGTTCAAGTCCCCTTACTAGCTTAATACATAAGCAATAAACTTATCTTACTATCTAACTAACTAATATTATAAATTTTTCAAATCTTAACTTAATCCAAGATTTTGTAAAACAGGTATATTGGCTAAAAGTAAATAAGCGAAGCCTGATCCTCCAACAGCTCCAACTAAGAAACCTGCCGTAAATTGTCCCCACCCTTCCGATGTTTTTAATATATCTTGTGAATTATTTTTATCAAATGAAACATTGCCATACATCGATAAGCATATAGTTAAAATAATAATTAATCCTACAGCAGATAAAAAACCTGACAATAAGGCAACATCCGTATTTCTTAAAGGCCCTAATTTATCAAAAGGGCCAACTAAAAAATAGCCATGAGCCATACCTATTTCCAAACCCCTTAATAAAGGAGAGAGACCTCTTCTATAAGCAGGTAAATTACTTAATAAACCTCTTGTAAATGTTGAAGTACTAACAGGAGTTGATAAATTGCCTACAAAAGGATCATTATTATATGATTGAACAAAATCTGACATAATTCTGTATCTCCAGAAGATATAAATAATCTATAGCTAAATATGATATATTGAATTTATGTAATAATTTATAAGCTTGATTTTATTACATTTAATTCGATATATTCATAATTTTAATATTAATAATAATTAATTATATTTTATAATAGTCTTATTATCACATATAGCCCTAATTATATTAATAAATCTATATATCTTAATTAATCAATTACTAAAGGAGTTTTAATAAGATTATGTACATTTTGATTAGTTATATATTATTTACAACTATATTTACTGGATTAGCATTAAGTCTATACTTTGGTTTACAATCAATTAGATTAATATAGGCACTTATCAACAAAATATATAGTATCAAAAGTCTACCTTTTGATACTTAACAAAATAATTAATTAAACTTTTATATTCAAAAACTATTTACACAATGCCTCAAATTAAGATAAATAAAATATTAGGATCTCGACGAATTAGTAATTATTGTTGGGCTACAATAATTTTTATAGGAGGATTAAGCTTTTTTCTAGCTGGTTTATCTAGCTACTTGCAAATAGAATTATTACCTTTTACAAAATCTATGGATTTATTATTTCTACCTCAAGGTATAATTATGACATTTTACGGTACAACAGCTATATTAATCAGCTTATTTTTATGGTTAACTATTATCTGGAATGTAGGCTCAGGTTATAATGAATTTAATCGTGATCTTGGATTAATAACTATATTTCGCTTAGGCTTTCCCGGTAAAAATCGTATTTTACAATTACAATATCAAATAAATGAAATCTATTCTATTAAAGTTAGTATACAAGAAGGTTTAACACCTAAAAGAGAAATTTATTTAAAAACAAAGGATAAAAGAGAAATACCTTTAACACAAGTGGGACAACCCATACTTTTATCAGAGATAGAAGAGCAAGCAGCATCTTTAGCAAAATTTTTGGGAGTTGTACTTGAAGGTATAAATGAAATTTAAATCAAGTAACATATAGGAAACTTTTAACTAAAATATAAAAATATATGATAATATTAAATTAGCAGCGGGTATAGTTTAGTGGTAAAACCTTAGCCTTCCAAGCTAATGATGCGGGTTCGATTCCCGCTACCCGCTTTAAATAAATTAGATGAAAAATGCATCTGGCTGGATTCGAACCAGCGACGTCCTTAATAAGATGGCGGATTATTAGAGTCGATTTCTTTAAAAATCTCTCTTACAAAACCGTACTTGAAATTTTCATTTCATACGGCTACTATCTATTAATTTGTTTTAAAAATGTCATATATAATAAATGTACTCTAAGATTACTTATAAAGTTAATGAAAAATCTACTATTCCAGCTGTTATATAATTGTAATCTACAAATTCTCTTGTATTTTTTTTTATACCAATAATAGAGAATATTGGAAAATAATTTATACATTTTTTTAACTATTTTAAAAGATACTAATGTATTATAATATTTAAAAAAAATTGCTAATAAATTGAATAATTTTTGTATAAATTGTTTTAAATGTATATGATTATTTAAGCGTAAACGTTTTAATATATCTTTGTTATATAACAAATCCTTGCATTCATATATTAAACAATTATATATTTGTCTGTTTAATTCTAAACTCCAGTATATATCGTAAATTAATAATTTATACTTTTTTTTATATATCCAATTATCTAAAATCAAATTTTTTAAATATTTTATGTCTTGGCTAATATATAAACTAATATAACTATGTATAGATATAGATACAATATATAAATTTTTTATATACTGACTATAGTATAAATTGTTACAATTACATATCCTATAGTTCATCAAGATATAATCATTAAGAATCTTTCTTCTATCTAAATTAAGTACTGTCTTTGCTATAGATACAAATTTAAAATTAAACCATTCAATTCCGTGTAAACATATATTACATATTAAAATATATATTCTATAATTAAAAGATGTAAATTCACCCGGCTTTAGGAAATATGAACAATTAGATACTATGCATCGCTCATTTAAATTTTGTATTCGCAACCATTGTATTATATTAGATAAAAAATATGAAGATGTTTGTATTTTTTTTTTATATATCCAATGTTTATATATTGACTTGGTATATAGTATTTAAAGTTCATCAACTGAGTATTTTGAATATCATACATACAGTTATAAGATATCAGTTTTTTTTCTTCTATTTTATATGATATATGATTGTAAATACTTGTATCAAAAATAGATATAAATTTTGAATTCCATTCTGATTCTAAACATAAATACGTAATATATTGTTCAATCTTTTGTATTACAGCTTGAAAAGATGCATATATTTTATTTAAATGTTCAACATCAAATAAAAGACGAAAAATATGTGTCTTATGTATATCTAATATATTATAATTTTCTTTATTCCAGTTTATATATGTATCTTTTATAGATGTACATATATATTGAATTGCCATAATTTTGGCTTCATTTGAATTAATTAAATTATTTTGTGCTTTGTATATTAAATTTTTATCACATATTTTTGAAGCTTGATATATTTTGTATTTTAATACAAAAACTCTTTGCTCTATTTGATGCCATGGTAAATATTTCCATTTAGTCTTTTCATCAAGTATATAGCTAGTCATGATTATATATGAATTTCGTATAACTAAGCGTTATTTCAATTAATAGACGTAATAAGTCTGTTTTAATTATAGTTTAAAATACTAAATTAACAACTTTATTATTACTTCTTGCTGATAAATATTATATCTTTGCCTTAAATTTAACAAATAATTAATTATACAATTTTTATATTGTTTTATACTTACCAGTTTCTCCGTTCCGTACTTTTCATAGCCTTTGTTAACTTAGGTTCCTCTTTATATACTAACTGCCACTAATAAAAACCATGCTTATATTAACTCACAATAATAAAGCTTAAGGGCAAGATATATATTTAAAAATTATAATTAAATATATTTTGATAATTAGTACTTTTTACAAGGGTTTGTTTTCCTAACCATATTAACTTTTTAATGCGTTTGCTTTATTTATTTATAATTAAGGCTAGTATATAAACAAATTAACTCATTAATTATATTCATGATTTAGAATAGATGGATTCGAACCAACAGAAAAAGTACAGTTTATTCAAATTTTATGCTACAGTATTAATTTGTCAAAATTTGATCCTTAGTTAGCTAACGCCTAAAATCAACAGATTATAGATCGGTTAACACCTAAAAACGGGTCGCACATGAGTCCGCTGCCTTCGGCCTCTCGGCCACAGATGCTTAACAAATAATATTAAACTTAAATATATAAAAAATCAAGTATTTTACTCATTCATATTATGGTAAGTTGCAACAGCCGAAGGAGAAATTTTATTTAAATATCTAAAAATCCAATATTTAAATATAGTATCTAGAACCACAGGAAAGGTAGAAATAAAAACAAAAATAAAATCTCTGCTTTCCGGTAAGCCTAAATGTCTTAAAATTGTTTCTATAATTACTTCCCAACCATGAGGAGAATGAAAACCAACAAACATGTCAGTAAATAATATGATCAGAAAAGCCTTAGCTGTATCACTTAAACTATATATTAATTCATTTACAAATGATCTTAATATAGAAAATTGTCTTTTACTAGATATAATAATAGAAACAAAAATAGCTATAGACAATAAATCTGCTAAAATATTTTTGATAGCACAAGAACTTTCATTCGCATAATCTACAGCCAGCTCTAAGGCTTTTTCTGTCATTTTATAATTAATTAAATTTGAAGAAGGATGGTCTATTTTACCAATGAGAATTTCAAAATGTAACTTTTCTTCAAACCTTTGTAGATCGGCGAATGCTCGTTCTTCTTGTGATTGGTTTAGAAAAATAATATGCTCATCCCTATTCCATAAATAGTTAACAAAAGGACCAAAAATGAAACTTTTAGAGACTTGGTTAATTAGAATAGGAATAATAAATAAAAATACAAGATATTTAACTGATGTAACTGTTTGATATCTTGCAACTTTAAATGTCTCTATTGCTTCAACTTCTGCATTTGGATCTAACTCTTTTTTAAATTTTTCAAAAAGTTTACTAATTGATCTAGGTATAACACCTGTTTTATCTAGGGATGACTGATTAATTTTTTTCAAATTCCAATATTTCATGATTCACTATAAAACAATATAAATCAACAAAAAATTAATATATAATTAAATTGCATAAATACCTTATAAATAACACAATAAATATAATTTTCAATTAGGACTATAAATTAAATGCCATTGATTCTTTTACATCTACTTTTTATGATTATTTATTCATTACGTTATAATTCTAAAAAGATACGTTATTTAAATTATTATGCAATGGTATCCAGCATTTACTTTAAAGAAAAATCAAAATCTCCTGAGTCAAGTCGTATACAAATAAAAATAAATCGATGTAATAAGTATTTATTACAAAAAATAAGACCTTGTAAACAAACTAAATATAATAAAATCAGAAATTTGAACCTTAATAAAAAAAATCTAGAAAAATATATACATATATTAAAAAATTCTGGTTGTATTAAGGCTATTAATAAATATACAATACTATATGCAAAATATAAACAAACTATATTTGATGTCAATATATATCCTATTATAAATCAAATCAATATAAAAGAATATAAAAAATTAAAAATATGTCCTAAGTTTTTAAAAAATTTATTCAAATATCAATTAGGATTGCCTAAAAATCACTTACTAATTAATTATATTCTTCATAAAATACATACTTGGTATTTATTGCGAGGTTATAGATGGTCAAGCATCAATATAGAAGTTATATCTCAAGTAAATAAACTGCATTTTATAATTAATGAAGGAACAATTCATTCTGTACACATAGAATGTAAAACGAAACAAATAAAAAAAAACCTTAATGAACTAAATAATTTGATTATAAAAAATCTTTCTCTTTTCCCTAAACAAATATTAAATTTGCATAAATTAGAATCTAGCATATCATTTTTAAAAAAAGAAAGACTAATAAAAAATTGTACTTATAATGTAATTGCTTATCCAGAAGGATTAATTATATATGTAAAATATAACTTATGTAATAACCAAATAAGATACATTTATAATCAAGAGCATATAAATATATGGGCAAAAAATGATTTTATATTTTTAAAACCTATTAAATATATTATAAAAGCATTTCAATTTCAATATTCTAAAAATTTACTAAACAAATTTGTAATATTCAAATCTAGCAAATCTTATATCTTAAAATTTAAACATCATTGGAATTTTATAAAAAATCTACAAATTAACCTAAATAACTCAACAACTTTAACTAAAATTAATATTAAATTGTCGCTCTTACAAATCATGAGCTATTACATTAATATTTATTTTTCATACACTTATTATATTATTTATTACTATAAATTCACTTCTAATTATAATTGCATACAAATTCTTAATTCCAATTTTTTTCTTGGAAAAATATCAAATTTAAGAATAAAAACCCAGAATTTAAAGATCAAATTACAATACAATTTAAAAAATCAACTAAACATAATTCAAAAGTTAGCCCTACAGTATGAAGAAAAACATTTTATCTCAATTTACAATTATTCCTATAAAAATATAAAAATAAATACCGATCATTTCTCATATAATATATCTAAATTAAAAAATTCAAAAGAGTTATACTTTTTATTAAAACATAGCTCATTGCAATACACTGATACTCCAAAGTATTCTACCATATACTTACATTTACTGTTTTATGATAATATTACAACAAGTAAATGGATGAATTGCATAATAAATTTATATCCATATATAACATTTACCTATAATAGATTATTCAATCTAGTATCAGTTTTACCTTGGCTAAACAAAAATACTATACAAATAAAGAGTGAAATAAATATCTTTGATATTATTCAAAAGGTAATGTCTATAAAGTCATTTCATAATTTTTATAATAAAGATGAATATAACACTAAACAAAACACATATAATTTTAAATTAATTAATAGAACTAATTACTTATTTAATATACAATACACAATTTATCTAACACACTATATGGCAATATATTTATTTATTAACCATATAAAAAGTATCTCATATCAAATTTTATATTTACCTGACATATATCTATCAAAATCAATATATCAAAATTATAATCGAGTAGGTATTGGAGTAAATATATATACTCTATTTAAACAAAAACCTATTGTATTTATTGAATATTTTACAAATGGTAAATATGAAAATATAATATATATAGGTACAAATTTTAGTTAAATTACATTCTATACAATCATGATATACGAAAACATTTTAAATAAGTTAGAAGGAAAATGGAAATGCCAGAGAACTAATTATTTTATTCATCATAACAAAGCAAGTTATGATCAAAAAGAAATAAAACTCAAACAAATAAATAATATCCATATATTACAAAAAAAAGATAATATACTATACCACTATAAACTCAATAACCCCAAAAATAATCAAAAAACATATTATTTATTTTTTGCAAAAGAACAATCTGAGTTTGGTAAATTGCATAAAATTACAAATGATCAAATTAAGTATTACAGATTTAAAATTTATACACATAATTGTATAAGAATCGAATCTGTAAAAGAAAGAATACTATATTATGAATATATTTATTTCATCAATCCTAAATTTAAAATAATTATTTCGGTATTGAAAGAAAATCAGAAGTATTTAGCTATATCGTTTATCTCTGAAATTAAAATCTCTAATTAATTATTATCAAAATCAAGTAAAATAAATTACTCCAAATCTTTTCTGTTGGGATTTCTAGAAGGGTCATTAGATAAAAAACCAAAAAAGAAAAGAGATACAAAAAAAATAACAGTTGTATAAACAAAGATTTTCAAAGTAAACATAATTAATATCCTAATATAATAATTATAACAACTTAAAATAAGTCAATAAGTTTATTATACATTTAAATAGATAAATTATAAATTTTATGAATTTTAATAAAGATCAATTTCGATTTGTTTTTATGATTATTTATAGTTTTCATCTTTTTAATATAAATAGAGCTTTCAATAACAACACTATTTTTCTGTTTATATAAATCAAAAACTTGCTTAGCTACTTTTCCCTTTGCAAATGCTTGAATTTTAATATTTGGAATATGATGTAAAAAATTTTTTACAGACAGTAATGTATAACAAAAATTTTGATGTTTTACTTTTGTTAATTTAGGTTGACTTAATAAATAAGCTGTACAAATAAAAATGTTCATAATATAATTTGTACTATAATAAATTTAAAAATTAGTTTTATTAATTTTTCGATTTGATTCATTGGCTGATTTGTAATTGATGTCTTTTAATTTTTTCATAACTTTACTAAAATATTCTTGAAAATAATCCTCTAATCTTTCGGTTTCTTTTTGATTGATTTGCAAAAGACTATAAACTTCACTCATACATGTATTGAAACTATCACTATTTGTTAAAACTACAGTAAAAGCTAATCTATCAGAGATATTCCAACTCCACTGAAATAAATATGTTAATCTACGAAGTAAGTGTAAAATGAATACAGGAATACTAGAAATTTTAGATCTCTGTCCAGATAGCTTCTCGCATAATTCAATAATTTCTATTGAGCTCCAAGATTTAGAACCAACCATCGGTAAAATTTTATTTTTAGTTTTAGTTGAGGATAAACTTTTAACAGTTAGCTTAGCAATATCTTGAGTATCCATATATGCAATTGATTTAATATCATCTGTAATCCAAACTGTTTGATTATCTAAAATCGGTAAAGCATATTGACTAATTAAGCCTTGAAAAAAACCAGCCAAATTAAAAATTGTATAATTTATACCTGACTTTATCAAATAGTCTTCTATAATTACTTTCATCTGAATTAAAGGTATTTCAGAATATTTATGAGCATTAAGAATAGAAAAGAAAACATACCTCTTGATATATGCTTTTTTAGCTGCTTCTATCAAAATATATTTACCATACAGATCTATTTTAGTTGCATTATACAAATCAGAAGTTCTAGCAGTAGAAGCATCTACAATTGCTGTAATACCTAATAAGGTTGGAGGGATTGTTTCTGGTAACTTTAAATCTCCATAAACCAACTCTGCCCCCCATTCTTTTAAAAATGCAGCCTTACGAAAATTTCTAACAAAACATTTAACTTGAAAACCCTCATCTAAAGCTCGTCTAACAATTTGCCGCCCTAAAGTACCTGTTGCACCTAAAACTAATAAACTCATATAATTATTGTATATTTAATATTGCCGAAAGTATAGGTAGAAAGGGACTTGAACCCTCATAACTTATAAGTTGTCACATTTTGAATATGATGCGTATACCAATTTCGCCATCTACCTTAATATTATACAAATTATAAAATCAAAAATCATTTATATCCATTAATATAAACTTATATGAACTTAATAGAAAGCTTTTTACTCCAGAGATATATTTACTCACCAAAAAATTGGTTGCACAAATTAAAACCATACTATAAAACGTATTTTTTATTTATATACTTATGTGTTATACAATATAGTTATTCTAAATACATTGCTATTAGTTTATGCCTATATTGGATTCTTTTTTTACACGCCCAAAATATATGCAATCAAAATAATGATACAAAAATTTTATTTTATATATTATTTATACTAATCTATACGACGTTTTTATTAATTAAATTGCAATTTAATACTTATATAACAAAACTATCATATATTTATTATATAATTATACATATATTTAATAAATATATATTATATTTCAGAATAGCATTACTTCTTATACACTATTTTCTGAGTATACATATTTTATTTATGACAACAACATGTGAAGATATAATATTCTCTTTTCTTAGTTTATTTAAACAGTATGAAAATAGTACAATCAACAAAATTATTTTTATTTCTATATTTGCTTTACAAGTATTAGAAGGTATTGGAATAAAACTAAAACATATACTAATTAGTATAAAAATGAAAAAAATTACTAAATTATTCAAGATAAAATATTATATTTATTTGATATTAAAATTTATGCAAGACGTATATAGTGATATTCATAGAATATCTACTATATTATATACCAGAGAATTAAATAATAACTTGCTATATATTACTAATATTCATGAATAATTAGCATAAATTGACTTTTAAGCCATGTAAATATATACAATATAATTCAAAATTTATATGTAAATATAAATATTTAATATAAATAAAACACTTAGATCATAACATGACTATAGATAATTTCATAAATCAACCATATAAATATGGCTTTTATACGAATATTGAATCTGATAGTTTACCTCCAGGTTTAAATCAAAATATTGTTGAAAGTATATCCGCAAAAAAAAACGAACCTATTTATTTAAAGAATTTTCGCCTCAATGCTTATAAGAGATGGAAGAAAATGAATGAACCAAAATGGGGAAAATTAAAATATAATAAAATAGAATATGACAAAATAACTTATTATTCTACACCTAAATACAAAAAGAATATTCAGAATTTAGATGAAATCGATCCAGAAATATTAAATACATTTAATAAACTAGGAATTCCCTTAAGTGAACAAAAACGATTAACCAATGTTGCTGTCGATGCTGTATTTGATAGCACATCCATAGCTACAACTTTTCAAAAAGAGCTTGCTGAAGTTGGTGTTATTTTCTGCTCTATTACTGAAGCTATATATAAATATCCAAATTTAGTTAAAAAATATTTAGGATCTGTTGTTCCAATCGGTGATAATTATTTTGCTGCACTAAATTCTGCTGTATTTAGTGATGGTTCTTTTTGCTATATTCCACCAAATACGCATTGCCCATTAGAACTTTCTACATACTTTAGAATTAATAATAAAGAAGCTGGACAATTCGAAAGAACACTTATTATCGCTGATAAAAATAGTTATGTAAGCTATCTTGAAGGATGTACAGCTCCAGAATTTAGCAATAATCAACTACATGCAGCTGTTGTAGAATTAATAGCTCTTGAAAACGCTACCATCAAATATTCAACTGTACAAAATTGGTATTCAGGCAATTCATCGGGGCAGGGAGGAATCTATAACTTTGTTACTAAACGAGGCTTGTGTTCAGGAGACAATTCTAAGATTTCATGGACACAGATAGAAACAGGCTCTGCTATCACCTGGAAATATCCTAGCTGTATTTTGACAGGCAATAGTACGATTGGAGAATTTTCTTCAATAGCTTTAACAAACAACTACCAACAAGCAGATACAGGCAGTAAAATGATACATGTGGGAGTTAATACAAAAAGTAAAATCATATCTAAAGGGATTTCTGCAGGTCATTCTATCAATAGCTATAGAGGTTTAGTTAAAATCGGTCCTAAAGCTAATTATTCACGCAATTATTCTCAATGTGACTCTTTATTATTGGGAAAATTATGTGAAGCTAATACATTTCCGTATATTCAAGTTAGAAATCCTTCAGCAAAAATAGAACACGAAGCTTCAACTTCAAGAATTGGAGAAGAACAAATATTTTACTTTTTACAACGAGGAATTGAAATTGAAGAAGCAATCAGTTTAATGATTAGCGGTTTTTGTAAAGAAGTATTACAAGAACTACCCATGGAATTTGCAATGGAAGCAGATAAATTATTGAATCTTAAATTAGAAGGAACTATTGGCTAAATATTAAACAAATAATGAGAAATCAATATATGTTAACAATTGAGAATTTACAGGTTACAATTAACACCAAAGATAAGCTTTTAAACGGTATTAATTTATCTATAAATAAAGGAGAAATACATGTAATAATGGGTAAAAATGGATCTGGTAAAAGTACATTAGCCAAAGTAATTGCTGGACATCCTAAATATCAAATTGTAGAAGGTAAAATTTTATTAAATCAACAAGATATAACTTATGAAGAAGCAACAAACAGATCGCACAAAGGTATTTTTCTTGCATTTCAGTATCCGGTAGAAATACCAGGTGTAAATAATATAGACTTTTTAAGATTAGCATACAATTCTAATAGAAAAGCCAATCAAGATTCAGAATTAGATCCTTTATCTTTTTTTGAATTAATTAGTACAAAAAGTCAAACTATTCATATGCAATCAAACTTTTTAACAAGAAATGTTAACGAAGGATTTTCAGGTGGAGAGAAGAAAAAAAATGAAATTTTACAAATGGATTTACTGAATAGTAAGCTGGCTATACTAGATGAAATTGATTCAGGACTTGATATAGATGCACTTAAAACTATTGCAAAACAAATTAATCAATTTAAAAACAAAAATAATTCAATTTTGATAATCACACACTATCAAAGATTGTTAAATTATATTATTCCTGATTACATACATATTATGGATAAAGGAAATATAATATATACAGGTAATTCAGAGATAGCTCATAGATTAGAACAACATGGTTATGAATATATAGATAATATAAATAAACTATAGGTTTAGAAAAAAATAATTTATATTAGTTATTTTAATTACTCAACTATCAATCAAAATTAAATTAGGATATTTGATAATTATAATTATACCAAAATATCCTAATGATTAATTGTATATTTTTAATTAAAGCTATACTGAAAAAGCTTGTTTAACATCTTCAATTGACTGTTTTAGTAATTCTTCTGATTCTTCACTCAATTTTTTCGTAGTACGTATGCTTTCTCCAAATTCAGGTTTTGAGTTACGCAAATCTTCTCTCAAAGCTTGAACAAAATCCTTGACTTGAGCTAAATTAATATCATCTAAATAGCCATTAATACCAGTATATATGATAGCTGTTTGTTCTTCAACAGGAATAGGAGAATTCTGTGCTTGCTTTAAAATTTCTCTTAAACGTTGTCCACGAGATAATTGGTTTTGTGTTGTTTTATCTAAATCAGATGCAAACTGAGAAAAAGCTTCTAACTCTGCAAATTGAGCTAATTCTAATTTCAATTTACCTGCGACTTGTTTCATGGCTTTAATTTGAGCTGCTGAGCCCACACGGGAAACAGAAATTCCAACATTAATAGCTGGCCGAATACCCGAGTTGAACAAATCTCCAGACAGAAAAATTTGACCATCTGTAATAGAGATAACATTTGTTGGAATATAAGCAGAAACATCACCGGCTTGTGTTTCAATAATAGGCAAAGCAGTCATACTACCTCCACCTAACTTATTATTGAGCTTCGCAGCTCTTTCCAATAGTCGAGAATGTAAATAAAATACATCTCCAGGATAAGCTTCTCTTCCAGGAGGTCGACGTAACAATAAAGACATTTGACGATAGGCTTGTGCTTGTTTAGTTAAATCATCATATACTACTAAAGTCGCTTTACCTTTATACATGAAATATTCTGCTAATGCAGCCCCTGTGTAAGGAGCAATATATTGTAATGTAGCTGGATCATCTGCATTAGATGCCACAATTATTGTGTACTCTAATGCACCTTTATCTTCTAAAGTAGATACAACTTGAGCAACTGATGAAGCTTTTTGACCAATAGCAACATAAATACAAATAACGTCTTGACTTTTTTGATTAATAATGGTATCCAAAGCTACTGCTGTTTTACCTGTTTGTCTATCGCCAATAATTAACTCTCTTTGTCCTCTTCCTATCGGAATCATTGAATCAATTGCTGTAATACCAGTCTGCAAAGGCTCACAAACTGATTGTCTACCAATAATACCTGGAGCATAAGATTCAATTAATCTGGTTTCTGAAGAATTTGGTAAACCTTTTGCATCAATCGGTCGCGCTAGCGGATCTACAACTCTACCCAAAAAAGAATCGCCAACTGGTATTTGAGCAATTTTACCTGTAGCTTTTACAGAACTACCTTCTAATATATTCCTGCCATCACCCATTAAAACTACTCCAACATTGTCACTCTCCAAATTTAGAGCTATACCAATTGTTCGATCTTCAAACTCGAGTAACTCTCCAGCCATCACCTCATCTAAGCCATATACTCTTGCAATACCATCTCCAACCTGTAAAACAGTACCTATATTAGCTACTTGAACTTCTTGTTCATACTTGTCAATTTGTTGACGTATGACATTACTTATTTCATCTGGTCTGATATTTAACATATTAAAATTATGAATTATTATTTATATATAGATCTTATTTTAAATACTTATACTTGAAGCTGAATTCAAATAAGCACTTATATGCTTTAATCTTCCATGTAAACTTGTATCAATAGTTTTAGATCCTATCTTTATAATAAAACCAGCGATTAACATTGGATCTATTGTAATTACAAGTTTTACTGTTTCACTATTAGTTATATCTCTTATTTTATTTATTAATGCGCTTTGCTGTACATCTGTTAAAATAATGGGAGTCATTATTTCTGCTACTACTATTGATTGCAATTGATATACTAATTCTAAATACTTACTAATAATAATATCAAACAATGTAATTCTGCGCCTATCTATAAGCACAAGCAAAAATCTAATAACAAGACTATGGACTTGATTGTTAAACAGCTCATTAACAACATTTTTTTTGATCTTTGCTGTAATTAAAGGATTATAAAAAAATGTTTTTAGCTCTTTTGATTCTTTTAATATGTTAGATATTAAGCACAAATCATCATTTACCTTATCTAATACAGAAGCAGCACTAGCTGATTCTACAAGAGCTTCTGCATAAGGCAAAGCAACTTTAGACATAAATCCTTGACTGCTCATAAATGCCCCCCTAATTGAGCAATATTATTATCAATAATTTTAGTTTGAAGAGCAGGAGTAATTTGATTTTGTAACTGCATCGTAACCCTTTTAATAGCTAAAGACGTGATTTGAAGCTGAATTTGTTGCTTAATTTGTATCTCAGCTGTTGAAATGCTTGCTTTACTAGCATATATTAACTTATCTATATCTGCTTTTCCTTGATCTAATATAGATTGCCTAACTTTTTGAGCAGTTAATTCTGCTTCTTTTATAATTTGAGTAATAACTATTTGTGTTTGAGCTAACTGCTTCTCTGACTCGCTCAATCTTAAATTAGCTTGCTGTAAACGCTCCTCTGATTCCTGTATAGCTAACAGTACTTTTTCTTGTCTAGTAACAAGAATAGACCCTAAAAATTCTTTTAATACATAGATAAGACCTGATAGTAATAATAAAATATTAATTACATTAGCCTCCAAAAAATCTGTATTAAAACTAATACCTAAATTGACATCTGTCTCAAAATTTGCAATCATATTAAAAATTTGCATAAAGCTTTCCATTTTGTCTATACATCCCAACAAATTAATTAACATTAATATAGTAACAAAATTTTATAGTTATAATATTTACTAATTATTTAATAACTTTAGTTTAATCATGTCACTTAAAGCATCAACTTGTGTTTCCAAAGTTCTTAACGCACTCTCTTTTTGAATACTTAACTGATTGTACGCTTCAGAAACCAATTTTTCTGCATCAAGCTGAGCTTCTTTTATCTTTACAGCTACTATTTCTTGAGACTCCTCTTGAGCAACTTTAATAATATCTTGAGCTTTTTTTCTTGACTCTGCTAACTGATACTCATATTGTTTTGTTAACTCATCGGCTTTTACTAAAGAAGCAGAAGCTGTAGTCAAACTATTGCGAATATATTCATCGCGTTCATCAAGCACATTAATAACTGGCTTATAAAAAATAAAATTTAACGCAACCGTTAAAGCAACAAATTGTAATGCCATTAAAGGTAAAGTTGCATTAAAATCAAATAGCCCTCCTTCTGTACCTGTACCTGTGCTTAACATTTGAAATAATAGAAAGGAAAAGTCCATCATTTACCTGTTGTATTGATTTTATATTTAATATTGTAAACACTTAATTCATAATTTATTATCATAACTTTATAAAACGCCTAGCTTCTTATTCTAAAATTAATAATAGAAATATAAAAACTAAGCGTAAATAACTAGTTTATCCCGTATAAGGATTTGCAAATAAAAGTGATAACGCAACTACTAAACCATATATTGTTAAAGACTCCATAAAAGCTAAACTTAATAGCAGTGTACCTCGAATTTTGCCTTCAACCTCTGGTTGTCTAGCAATACCTTCTACAGCATTAGCTGCAGCACTACCTTGACCAATTCCAGGACCAATGGCAGCAAGACCTACAGCAAGACCAGCAGCTATAACCGAAGCAGCAGAAATAATAGAATCCATAAATAGTGTTATACAATTAGAATATATAGAGAATTAACAGATTTCAAATATAACTATTCAGCATACTAATATTAAATTGATATGCCGAATTTAATGATCACCATGTCCTTCCATAGCTTCACCTATATAAGCAGCCGATAAAGTAGAAAAAATTAGTGCTTGAATAGAACTCGCAAATAATCCCAAAATCATAACAGGTAATGGAACTAAAATTGGAACCAGTAATGTAAATACTGATACCACAAGTTCATCAGCTAAAATATTACCGAATAATCGAAAACTAAGAGATAAAGGTTTTGTAAAATCTTCTAAAATATTAATAGGTAATAATACAGGCGTTGGTTCAATATAACGCATAAAGTAACCTAAACCATTTTTAGTTAGACCAGCATAAAAATATGCTGTTGAAGTTAATAAAGATAGAGCAACTGTTGTATTTATATCATTAGTTGGTGCTGCTAATTCACCTTCTGGTAAATGAATTAATTTCCAAGGAATTAAAGCACCAGCCCAATTACTACCTAAAATAAATAAAAAAATAGTTGCAATATATGGAACCCATGAACGATATTCATGCTCTCCGATTTGATTTTTTGCTATATCTTGTAAAAATTCAAGTATAAATTCCATAAAATTTTGCCATTTTTCAGGTACTTTATCCAGCTTTCTAGTTCCTATAAAAGCAATAACCATCAATACAGCTATTACTAACCATGAAACTATGAAAACTTGACCATGTAATTTATAACTACCTATTGTCCAATATAAATGTTTACCTACTTCCACTGCAGATACTGGAGCAAATGAAAAAATGTCTGCTATTTTTGTATAATCCATAAAAATTATAATTTTAATAAGTAGTATACATAATTTGAATATATTAGATTTTTATTTTAAAAGATTTCCAAAATAAAAACACTATTATAATTAATTATATATTGATATAGTTATTATTTAACTTTATTTTTAAAACGTTTTAGTATCATAATGCTAATAACTTAGTTAGAGTCTATTTTTTCACCTAACAAAAATCTTTGAAAACGTCTTACTTTTATATTCTCTCCAAGTAAAGCTATATGTTCTTTAATCAAATCTTCAATTATAATATTTTGATCTTTTATAAAAGGTTGGTATATCAAACACATTTCCTTCAATCTTTTATCTATTCTTGCTTTAATAATTTGATCTTTCATTTTAGGAGATTTATCAATAGTATCTTCTTTTTCTGACTCAATCCTAATTTCACGATCAATAATATGTTGAGGTATATGTTTAATAGATACATAAAATACATTTTGACAAGCTGCAACTTGCATAGCTAAATTTTTAGCTAACTTTTGAAATTCAATACGTCTGGCCACAAAATCAGTTTCACAATTTAATTCAACTAACACGCCTATTCTTGAACCTATATGAATATAACTATCTATTATACCTTCTGTTGCTGATCTCGTAGATTTCTTGTCAGCTGATGCTAAACCTTTTTTACGCAAAGTTTCTACAGCCATTTCCATATTACCATCAGCTGCCTGAAGAGCTTTTTTACAGTCCATCATACCAGCACCTGTTTTAATACGTAATTCTTTAACAAAATGTGGAGAAATTTGTATTTTCATTTTATATTCATCCCTAATCAATTGTTAAAAATAACCAAATTATTATATATAATCATCATGCAAATTTCACCCCGCAGCCTAATTTGATGAAGTATAATTTGTGCCTTCAATTATAGAATCAGCTATTTTACTCATAATTAATTTAATAGATCTAATAGCATCGTCATTTGCTGGTATTGGAATATCGATAATCTCTGGATTACAATTCGTATCTAATATACAAATAGTAGGTATACCTAATTTAATACATTCTTGAATTGCTGTTATTTCACGTTTTTGATCTACAACTATAACAAAGTCAGGCAATTTCGTCATATTCTTAATGCCATTCAAATTTTTTCTCAACTTTTCTAATTCTCTACGATAAATTGAAGCTTCTTTCTTAGGCAATATATCCATTATACCAGCGCCTTCTTCAATCTCTAATTTTTGTAAACGCTCAACTCTTGATTTAATTGTCATCCAATTAGTCAACATGCCACCCAACCATCTCTGATTAATATAATAAGAATTAGAACGTATAGCCTGCTCTGCAATTACTCCTGCGGCTTGCCTCTTAGTCCCTAAAAATAAAAATTTTTTACCCTTACGGGAAGCATCGCGAATAAACTGGCATGCTTCTGTTAATAACTGAGATGTTTGAACTAAATCGATAATATGTATACCATTCCTCTCGGTATAGATGTATGGAAACATTTTAGGATTCCATCTTCTAGCCTGATGTCCAAAATGAGCACCTGCTTCTAACAATTCACTTAATGAAATAATTGACATAACTTGTTATATAATTATATAAACAAAAATAAAGAAAAAAACAGAATAGAATTTATATTAATATGTAAACCATAATAACACAATGAGTTAAATCAAACCTGTACTATAAGCAATATCTGTACTAAATAAATAATTATAAGCTATTATTAGTAGAATAAATATGCGCATTCCTATCATCAACAATAATATCTTCAAAATTTAATTCTTTAGAATTTTGAGAAAATGATAATAAACTTTTCTGATTAAAATTTTGTGTATCTTTATAATTAAACTGTGTATTATTATAAAGATTAAATCCAGTACCTGCAGGTATTAATCGCCCTATAATTACATTTTCCTTTAATCCTCTTAGCCAATCTAATTTACCTGAAATTGCTGCATCTGTTAGTACTTTTGTTGTTTCTTGAAAACTTGCTGCAGATATGAAGCTCTCTGTATTAAGAGATGCTTTAGTAATACCCAATAAAATTGGATGATATAATGCTTGTTCTTTAAATGCTGAATGCAAAGACTGATTCACCAGTTCTATTTTTTGTAGTTCTATAATTTCACCTGGTAAATAATCCGTATCACCTCCATTCTCAATTTTCACCTTAGACGTCATCTGCCTAATAATAACTTCAATATGCTTATCAGAAATTTCTACTCCTTGAGACTGATAAACCGATTGTAATTCTTTAACTAGATACAACTGTAATGTTAATAAACTTAACCTTGTTGCATCATATAAGCTTAAACCTTGATTCAAGTATTCACGAAATTTAGATTCTAAAACCATATGTGGATTAACAACTGCATCTGCTTTTTTACGTGCTTCCAAGATTTCTTCTATTCTTGGTAAACCTTGCACAATATCGCCTGTTTTTGCTCTTTCAAAAATTAATGTAGCAATGTTTTCTCCTCTTTGAATTAGAGCTTGATTATTAACATGAATAAAAGAACCTTTGGATATTAAATATGGTTGGCCTAAACGAATAGTTATTTGATTATCTTGAATAGAAATAACTCTCCCAGAAGTATATGAAATAATATTAGTAGCAATCTCATCACCTGCATAAATCCAATCATTTACATTGACTTTAATATTTTGATTATTATTAACAGAAAAAATTTGTGTATCCAGAGCAGTAACTAACAAAATTCTCGGATTGGAAGCTTTGTTTTGCTGAATAGAAACTACTTGTCCTTGATGACAAGAAAATATTTCAGTTTGAGCTAATACAGTACCACTTTCAACATATTGATTATTTCTAACTAATAAGCGGGTTTTTGTATATAAATCTTTATTAATACAATTTATATCATTTTTATCTTTCAAAGACAACTTATCCATTGTAACAATTTTTATTCGAGAGATAGAATTATTTATAGAATCAGTGTTAAATTGCAAAGTACATTTTAAATTTGAACATTCTTTATCTAAATTAGCTATTAAATAAGTTTTAACAATATCTATACCCGCAACTGATTTTATTCTTTCACCATCTCTAAAATAAATACGTTTTACCAATTTTAAATTACATGTATTAATATTAAAAGAATCTTGAGAATGTATAAACTCCATTGTTTTATTAGGAATTGAATAAACTATTACTGGCCTAATTAAATTAAATTGCTCACTTTTAATATAAAAGTTCTCCCAATATACTAACTTATCCGTTTTTATATTATTAGTAATTATTTCTCCTGGTCTTAAGAATCCCCTAGATTTATTGTTATAGTACTTGAAATACGGATATAATATGCCTGGCTTAATTATGATTTCTCTAACAATGCCCTCTTTTTGTATAATATCAATAATTCCACTACTCTTAGCAAAAACATTTTTTATAATCTCTTGACCTTTATCCACAAACTGACCATGCTTAACTAAAAGTAAAGATATATCTTTATTAATTTCATGTGTTTCTTCTGCTATCCATAATATATAGCCACCATCTATAATATCGTAATAATCTTTTTTACTTTGAGTATCGGTTTTTTTATCTGATACAGACAAATCTAAATACTTAATAATTCCTCCAGTATTTGTACGATAAAGATTAGTAATTAATTCAGCTATTAATTGATTATGAATAATACATTGATTAGGTAAAATTTTTAAAATAAACTGATCTTGTTCTTTCGTCACTAAAAAATGATTTTTATATCCGTTATAAAATTTCGTCACAATATCTAAGTTAGTATATGTTTTAGAAGATGTAATAATAACTATATCCTTTACAGAATCTTGCTTATTCTTTAAAATACGGATTTTGCCATTATAACGAGTTATCAATTCAGTTTTTCCTATTAAATTATTTTCATATATGAAATCATTTTCAGAAACCATCAAGTGTGCACCATATGGAATGGTGAAAACATTTCCAGAAAGAATCCATACAACCCCCCCATTAATCACACTTTTAAAAGTTTTTTGTTCATTTTTAACTTCATTTAAAGATAAATCTGTTAAATATATACTTCCAGAGAAATCTGCTAAAACAGCTTTTTGTGCTTTTTCTGTCGTAATTCTATTGTTTATGGGATACTCAGCTATAACTTGTCCACATTTTATAAAATCTAAGTTTCGTACAAATAATAATGAGCCTTTAACTAAAGGTAAGCTTGTTTGTCTTTTATAAACATCTATTAGTTTTAGTTTAATATCTTTTTCTAACAAAAAAGCATGATCACCATGACGGGTGCGTGTATCACTTAAAATAATATTGGTTGGATATTCCACCTGACATTCAGAAGAACTAATTACAGTTTGCGCTAACTCACCTGTAAAAACACCACCTGTATGAAATGTTCTCATAGTTAATTGAGTACCGGGCTCACCAATAGACTGGGCTGCAATAATACCAACGGCCTCTCCTAAATCCACAATCCTTCCATGAGCTAAATTCCATCCATAACATAATTGACAAACTGATTTTATGGCATCACATGTAAGAGGAGATCTAACTAATACACTAGATATCCCTAAACCAACAATTTCCTCAGCTAATTCAGGTGATATTTCTTTATTTGATCTCGCTATTAATTTTCCATTAGCTGAATTAAAGAGATCTTCTGCTAATACACGACCTATTAAAGCTTGATTTAAAGAAATTAAAGTTTTTCTGTTATCTATCATAGCTTCTAATACAATACCTTTAGATGTATTACAATCTGAATTTCTGATAATAACATCTTGCGCGACATCTACTAAGCGACGAGTCAAGTAACCCGAATCTGCTGTACGCAAAGCTGTATCAACTAAACCTTTTCGAGCTCCATAAGAAGAAATAAAATAATCTGTTACTGTTAAACCTTCTCTAAAATTACTGGATATAGGTAAATCAATAATTTGCCCTTGCGGATCTGCCATCAAGCCTCTCATACCAACCAATTGTCTTACTTGTGAAATATTAGCTCTTGCTCCAGAAAAGGCCATCATATAGATAGAATTTAAAGGATCTTTCTCTGTAAAATATTTAATTACTTGTTTTTTTAAAGTATCACTTGCAATATTCCATGTATCAATAACCTTTTGAAAACGTTCAACAGCTGTTATTTCTCCCCTCTTATATTTACTATCTGTATCACCTATTACTTTCATAGTAACATCAAGTAAATTATTTTTAATAGGAGGAATACGTAAGTCTTCTAAACTTAAAGATATGCCTGCTTTAGTCGCATATAAAAATCCTAAATCTTTCAAAGTGTCTGCCATATTAGACGCACGGGCTATACCATAATTTCTAAAAGCCCACATAATTAATTGTCTTAGTTGTGATTTATCTACAACTTTATTTAAAAATAATGGTTCTACAAACTTTTTTTGTGTCATGTAATAAAATAAAAACAGTAAATAATTAAGCTCTAGTTAAATTAATGACTCTCTAATAGCTTTATTAAATAAAATGCGTCCAGCCGTTGTGCGAATATATTGAACTAACATTTTGCCATCAATATTATACTTCACTATCTTATCAGTAAATATTTTAGTTATAGTGCCATCAAAATTTAACTTTGACGAAATTACAGCTTTATCAAATGAATCATCTACTGGACCATTAAAACGAACCCAAATTAAAGCATGCAAGCTTATATTATTATGTTGATAAGCCATTAATGCATCATTTAAATTAGCAAAATATTGATTAGAATTATTAATAGCTGTTGGATTATAGGTTGTTAAATAATAACAACCTAAAACCATATCTTGACTTGGCATTAAAATAGGCTGACCTGTTGCTGGAGATAAAAAATTATGTGGTGCCAACATTAATAAACGTGCTTCTGCTTGGGCTTCTAAAGATAAAGGCACATGTACAGCCATCTGATCACCATCAAAATCAGCATTAAATGCAGGACAAACTAATGGATGTAATTTAATTGCTCTACCTTCTACTAAAATAGGTTCAAATGCTTGTATTCCTAACCTATGTAAAGTTGGAGCTCTGTTCAATAAAACAGGATGCCCATATATCACTTCTTCTAATACATTCCATACAATCGGTTCATTCTTTTGAATAATTTTTTTAGCAGCTTTAATATTATTAACTAAACCTTGTAAAATTAGTCGATGAATTACAAAAGGTTGAAATAATTCCAAAGCCATTTCTTTTGGTAAACCACACTGATGCAATTTCAAATTAGGACCAACAACAATAACTGATCTACCAGAATAATCTACGCGTTTTCCTAATAAATTTTGCCTAAATCTTCCTTGTTTCCCCTCAATTATATCAGAGAGAGATTTTAAAGGGCGATTATTGGCTCCAACAACAGTTCGACCACGACGCCCATTATCCATCAAAGAATCTACTGCTTCTTGCAACATCCTTTTTTCATTTCTAATAATTATTTCAGGAGCTAATATTGCTTTAAGACGTGCTAAACGATTATTACGATTAATAATCCTTCTGTAAAATTCATTTAAATCAGCAGTTGCAAATCGCCCGCCATCCAACTGGACCATAGGCCTTAAATCTGGTGGTATCACAGGAATTACAGACAAAACCATCCATGAAGGATCCGCTTCCGTCGAAAGAAAATTCTCCAATAAGCGTAATCTCTTCATTTTTTTATTAAATTTGGTAGATGGATTTTTGAATAATTTAGGTGGCTTTAATGATTCCTCTCTTAAAATATCTACAGTATTACTCAGATCTATATTGTCTAATAATTTATAAATTGCTTCTGCCCCTATACCCACTTCAATATCAAATAGATTAGATGAATGAGAAGATAATTGTTCTTCTAAATTTCTCCATTCATACCCCTCTAATAGTTGCTTATAATTTAATTTATGATAATTCCCTGGATTAATAACTACATAAGAATGAAAATAGACTATTTTCTCTAATTCTTTAACAGTTAAATCTAAAGCTAAAGCAATATAGCTTGTACTTCCTTTTAAATACCAAACATGAGTTATAGGAGCAGACAACTCAATATATGCCATTCTGTGTCGTCTAACTTTTGATTCTGTTACCTCAACACCACAACGTTCACATACAACACCTTTATAGCGAAATCTTTTATATTTGCCACAATGACATTCCCAGTCTTTTACAGGTCCAAAAATTCGCTCACAAAAGAGACCATCCATTTCTGGTTTCAAAGTTCTATAATTAATTGTTTCTGGTTTAGTTACTTCTCCCACAATTTGACCATTCGGAAGAACTCTTTCACCCCAACTTCGTATCTTACTAGGAGAAGCTAAACTGATTTTCACATAATCAAAATGATGATCAAATTTAGTCATGAGTAAAAAATTAATAAAATAAATTATAATTTAGTAATTATATTTTTAAAATTGCAACTAATCTTTATAATGTATTAATCTTTCATAGTAAAAGCTTTAATGTAAATAAAATTTCAATGTATTTAGTTGAATTTTTAAACAGAGCTTATTTTTTCCAATTGTTCATCAGACATTAAATCAATTTCTATACTAACTCTGTTTCCATCATCAAGTGATTCTATTTTATGTACTGCAACATCAAGTGCTAACGACTGTAACTCTCTCATAAGAACTTTGAAAGATTCAGGAGTTCCTGGTTTAGGTATGGGCTTACCTTTAACTATTGCATTTAAAGCATCATTTCTTCCTTGCATATCATCTGACTTAACTGTCAATAATTCCTGCAAAGTATATGCTGCTCCAAATGCTTCTAATGCCCATACTTCCATCTCACCTAATCTTTGACCTCCATGCTGAGCACGCCCTCCTAAAGGCTGTTGTGTTACTAAAGAATAAGGGCCTGTAGAACGTGCATGAATTTTATCATCAACTAAATGAACAAGCTTTAGAATGTACGCTTTACCAACAGTTACAGGATTATCAAAAAAATTTCCTGTTCTACCATCAACCAGCATAACTTTACCAGGGTGTAAAGAATTAAATAGCCAAGATTTATTAGTAATTAAACTAGCTTGTTGCAACTTATTATTTACTAAAGCACGAGAAGCTTCTGAGCCATACATCTCATCAAAAGGTATAATCTTAAAACGTTTACCTAAATATGAACCTGCTAAACCAAGTAAACACTCAAATAACTGGCCTACATTCATTCTTGAAGGTACTCCCAAAGGATTCAAAATAATATCTACTGGTGTACCATCTGGTAAAAAAGGCATATCTTGCACAGATAAAATTCGTGAAATAATACCCTTATTACCATGACGACCCGCCATCTTGTCACCTACTTGAATTTTCCTCTTTTGAGCCACATAAACTCTTATAATTTCATTTGTTCCTGGTGGAAGCTCATCTCCTTTTTGGCGTTGAAAAATTTTTATATTAACAACTCTACCTTTAGTAGCATTAGGTAATCTTAAAGAAGTATCACGTACATCCCTTGCTTTTTCACCAAAGATAGCTCTTAGTAATTTACCTTCTGGCAACTGGTCAGATTCTCCTTTTGGTGTGACTTTGCCTACTAATATATCTCCTGAATCTACCCAAGATCCAATAACAATTATACCATTTTTATCCAATAAGCTAATAGATGATTCGCTAACGTTAGGAATATCTCGTGTAATTTCTTCTGAACCCAGTTTTGTTTGTCGACATTCTAATTCATATCTTTCAATATGTATAGAAGTATATAGATCATCATACACAAGACGCTCACTAATCAAAAAGGCATCTTCGTAATTATAACCTTCCCAAGGCATATAAGCAACTATAATATTTCTACCTAAAGCTATTTCACCCCCATCTGTAGATGCACCATCTGCGATAGTTTGACCTGCATAAATATTTTCTCCTGGCCATACAATTGGTCTTTGATTAATACAAGTATCTTGATTAGAACGATAGTATTTTTTCAATCTATAATGAATTGTATAGCCATCACTATTTTGTATACCAATTTTTGTTCCTGATACATAGCTAACAATACCATTAGTACGACTAGTTATAGTCATGCCTGAATCTTTTGCTATTTTAGCTTCTAAGCCTGTACCAACGATAGACTTTTCTGGAAAAAGTAGAGGTACTGCTTGCCTTTGCATATTTGAACCCATTAAAGCTCTATTTGCATCATCATGCTCTAAAAAAGGAATTAAAGAAGTTGCAGCAGATATAAACTGAATAGGAGAAACTGCCATATAATCCACTTGATTCATATTAGCAGTGATAAACTCTTGCTTATATCTTACAGCAATTACGTTATCTTTTATAAAATTATGAACATCTAAAATAATATCTGCTGGGGCTATACGCAAGTAATCTTCCTGATCAGCAGTTATATAATAAAGTTTATTGTTTTTTAATACTTGGCCATTAATAACTTTATAACATGGAGTTTCTATAAAACCATACCTATTTACTTTAGCATATATACTCAAAGAACCTATTAAGCCAGCATTTGGCCCTTCCGGTGTTTCTATTGGGCATATACGCCCATAATGACTGGGGTGCAAATCCCTGACAGCAAAACCTGCTCTATCCTTATTAAGGCCTCCAGGGCCTAAAGCACTAATTCTGCGCTTATGAGTTAACTCAGATAATGGATTTGTTTGGTCCATAAATTGTGATAACTGACTAGAGCTAAAAAATTCTCTAACTGATGCCATTAAAGGCTTAGGATTAACTAAATTAGACAAACTTAAAGAATCAAGATCACAAATCATCATACGCTCACGTATGATTCTCTCTAGTCTATTTAAACCTATACGCACTTGGTTTTGAAGTAATTCTCCAACTGATCGCACTCTCCTGTTTCCTAAATGATCTATATCATCAAAAGTTCCAATATTTTGCTCTTTTATATTAAGTAAATAATCCAAAGAAACTAAAATATCTTGCGGAGATAAAACACGGAAATTATTAGGAACTTTTAAATTTAATTTTTGATTAATTTTATGTCTACCGACTTCACCTAAATCATATCTCTTGGGATCAAAAAAACGCGTATATAGCATCTGTTTTGCAACAGTTAAAGTAGCTGGTTCATTAGGACGCAACTTACTATAAACAATCACTAAAGCTTCTTCTTCGCTAACTTCCTCAATAGAAACATGATTAATATCTTTACTAAACTCTTTTCGATAATAACTTAATGAAGAATCAATAAGATAATTATATTTTGTTAATCTACTCTTAATATCATCATTTACTAAACCTATAGCTCGTAAGAAAATATATGCATTGACTTTATGATTTTTATCAATTTTTGCCCAAATTTGAGCTTTAGCATCTATTTCAAACTTCAGCCAAGAGCCACGATTAGAAATTAGACTACAACTATATATTTGTTTGTTATTTTTGTCTAATTCTTGTTTATAGTAAACTCCTGGACTTCTAACTATTTGATTAATAATTATTCTTTCAGTACCAGAAATGACGAAAGTACCTCTATTCGTCATTAAGGGAAGGTCACCTATAAATACAGGCCTTTTTCTATATTTCTTATGTAAATCTTGAGCATTAACCAAATATGAGAAACTTTTAGAAGTTGATGTATTTTCTCTAATCAATTCTGTATCTTTTCTAGTTAATTTTGCAGGTATATATATTTGAGCACTATATGTCCTATCTCTGCTTTTTGCTTTTCTTACACTATATCTTGGAAATTTCAATTTGTAATCTTTACCAAAAAATTGCAATTCTAATTTGCCTGTTGGATCAACTATAATAGGACAGGAATTTAATACTTCAGACAATCCCTCCAATAAAAAGTATTTAAAACTTTCTTTTTGAATAGCTGCCAAATCTGGAAATACATATTGAAACATAATTTCTTGTGACATTAATAACCTCACAATTTTAAAATTTACTGCTTATAAAGGCTAAAAATTTGAATCTACAATAATTTTGAATGAATACAAATATAATATCTAAATATATTCACCAAATAAGAAGCATGTGAAAAATTTACTGAAATAAAGAATGGCCAATCTTATTAAATCAACTTCAGTAATTGCAAATTAATAAGAACTCAGAAACTTAAATCGCTTATATATTTCATGAGATAAAATTCTTCATAGCTTTGGCAAGAATAGATTTTTTGCGAGAACCGTTATTTTTATGTAAAACCCCTTTACTTACCGCTTTGTCTATTTTTTTATAAATAGCTGATAATTGTAACATATAATCATGACTCTTGTTAAGAGTAACCATATCATTTAAACTCAAAATATATTTTTTCGTGAGAGTTTTAATAGCAGACTTATAACTTTTATTTCTAGATTTATTACGTAAAGATATTTGATTTTTTTTAACGGCAGATATATTTTTAGACATCGTTATATAATCGTATAATATTAATCAATAGTATATAATTCATCGAGATTTAATCTTCAATCTAATTGGATTATAGCATTAGTTAGTATAAATAAACAAGAATATGTGACTATATATCAATAATATTGCAAATACAGAAATACAAATATTATATTAAATCAATATTATTTACCAAACCTATATAAATAATCAATTAGACTTGATACAATCAACAAAATTATGACATAATAGTCTTAAATTATAATTATTGAACAATAAAATATTATGAGTAAAAATAAAGGAGCACGTATAGTAATAACACTAGAATGTTCCTGTCGAAATTTGATAAATACAAATAAAAGAAAAAAAGGAATATTTCGTTATACTAGTACAAAAAATAGAAAAAACACACCCAGCAGAATAGAATTGATGAAATTTTGTCCTGCTTGTAATCAGCATAAAAAGTTTAAAGAAATTAAATGATACTATACAAACAGAAAAATTTAAATATTAAACCAGATGAACAAATTAATTATAAAGATATAGATTTACTACGCAAATTTATAACAGACCAAAGTAAAATTGTTTCTAGGCGCTCAAATGGGTTAACAGTCAAGCAACAAAAACAGTTGGCAAAATCAATAAAAAGAGCACGTATATTAGCATTGCTACCTTTTGTAAATAAAGATTGATAATAAGAATATACTAAATATTAAGATATATTTGTAATATCTTAATATTTTTACACTTACAAGACTTTAGCCTTTTCATACAATTCAAAAACTTCTATTAAATCTTGTGGTTGCCATAAATTATAATCTTTACACATTATACCGCATTCATTACCTATCATAACTTCGTTCACATCATCTTTCATTCGCTTTAACGAACTAATAACACCTTCATAAATTAATTTATCTTCACGATAAACACTTATCAAAGCATTTTTTTTCAACTTACCTGATTTCACTATACAACCTGCTACAGTTCCTTTATTTACAAAAAATGTAGTTTGAACTTTAGCTTGACCAATTAACAATTTATCATATTCAGGATCAATTAGATCTAACATATAATTTTTAACATAATCTATTAAATCATAAATAAGAACAAATTTGCATAAACGCACATTTAATTTTTTTGCGGCATTTAATATATTAGTAGTAATATTTATATTGAAAGCTATAATTAAAGCTTGAGTATTAAACGCTAAATCAAGATCGGTGCTAGAAACAACTCCTAAACTAGAAGTCAAAATATTCAATTTAATTTTACTTTGAGGAATTTGAATAAATGAATTAATTACAGCATCAATGGTTCCTTGTGTATCTGCTTTTACAATTAAATTTAAGTTTTTAATATTCGCTTTATTATGACAATTATGTAATTGAAGATGTGAATTTAATAAATTTTTTGTATTTTCTATAATACTCGAGGAACTACTGTGTGTAATCAATTTTTTTGCTTCTTTTTCAGTTTGCACTACATGAAAATATTTTCCTGGTTGTGGAACAGAATAAAAACCTAATACTTGTAAAATAGATGAAGGTTCCGCTATTAGTAATTCATGACCTACATTATTTACAATTTTTTTTACACGCCCGTAGGAATTATCTGAGACTACAATATCTCCAACTTTTAAAGTACCATTTAAAATAATCGTGTTAACTATTGTACCTTTTGTTTTATTTAAGTAAGCTTCTAGAATAATACCTTGAGCTAATTGCCTAGGATCAGTTCTTAAATTAATAGATTTTGCCAAATTAGAAACAGATGTTAATAATGCATTTATATTTATTCTCTTTAATGCACTAATTTCAACAAACTCAATCTCACCTCCCCAATCGGTACTTAAAATATTGTAATTTGCTAATTGTTCACGAACTCTAGCAAGATTAATATCAATTTTATCGATTTTATTAATAGCAACAATATAAGGAAGCTTTTTAGATACAATATAATCAATTGCTTCAATGGTTTGAGGCTTTAAACCGTCATCGGCAGCAACAATCAAAATTACCATATCAGTCATTTGAGTACAACGCAGTCTCATACTAGAAAAAGCTTCATGACCTGGTGTATCAATAAAAATCAATTTTTTATTTAGTGAATCACATAAATAATTTACCTCATAAGCGCTTACTGATTGTGTTATTCCACCTATTTCTTTACTTACAAAATCAGTATTTCGAATAGCATCTAATAAAGAAGTTTTTCCATGATCTACATGACCCAAAACTGTAATTATAGGAGCTCTATTAATTCCTGTAGAAGAATTGACTTCTTGCAATTTATTTAATTGGCTCGCTTCCAATTGATGTTTTTGATTCAAAACTGTAAAGTTATATTTTTGAGCAATCTGAATTGCTGTAGATGTATCAACTATTTGATTAACTGTGACAGAAATACCCTGTAAAAATAAACCCGTAATAATTTCTGCAGGTGGTATTTGAAGTTTTATCGATAATTCTTCAATACTTAATGGGCTATCTATAATTACAGATTTATTATCATTAGTAATATCTTCATTAAAATTTAACTTCTCTTTTAGTTTTTCTTTCTTCTTTTGCTTATTAGATTTTATAGATCCTACACCTATATTATTTAAATCATCTTGAGTATTAACTATTGGTTTAATTTTATTTTTTTTCTTAAAAATACTGTATTGATCTTGATCTGAATCAATAATATCTACCTTTTTTTTCTTTAACTTACCTTTATTATCTTGTTTAAATATATTTTTTGTTTTTTTGTCAAATTTCAGAGTAAAGTCTGAATTCTTAACAGAATTGTTTATTTCTAATGAAGACTTAAAATCTTGATCTAATGGAATATCTATTAATCTTAAACTATTAATAAATTTAGGATTCTCCAATAAAAAAGCATTTTCATTTTTTATGGACATACAAGAACTAAAATCAACAAAGCAATTATAATACAACAATATTTTACTCCTTATAATTAAAATCAATAAATATTGAACTATTATTTAATATTAATACATATTAAATAAATATTTTTTTTAAAAAGATGTAAAGCAGAATTTTCAGCTTATATATTAACCATAATTACAACATATGTGTAAATTATTATAAGAATATGCGATTAGAATTAAATATAAGGAACATTATGCCTCGCTTACAAAAGAATGATAATTTTATAGACAAAACTTTTACTGTATTAGCAGATATAATTTTAAAGATATTGCCTACTACAAAAGAAGAAAAACAAGCTTTTTGTTATTATCGGGACGGTATGTCAGCTCAATCAGAAGGAGAATATGCAGAGGCTTTAGAAAATTATTATGAAGCACTAATATTAGAAGAAGATCCATATGATAGATCATACATAATATATAATATTGGACTAATTTATGCAAGCAATGGTGAACATACTAAAGCACTAGAGTACTATCATCAAGCTTTAGAATTAAATCCTAGATTACCACAAGCATTTAATAATATCGCAATCATATATCATTATCAGGGTTTAAAAGCAGCCGATAAAGAGGATGATAACATTGCAAAATCTATGTTTGATAAAGCAGCAGAATATTGGAAACAAGCCATTTACTTAGCACCAAATAACTATATAGAAGCTCAAAATTGGTTAAAAACTACAGGTAGATTAAATAATAACTAATATATATTAGTTAGTTATATTTCACAATTCTTGTGAAAAAATCTTATTTACATCTATAATTAGATTATAGTTAATATCACTATACTATAATATAATAAATCATTAAAGAAATTACGTCCATTTACTATAATTAAATTATATTCAAATTCAAATGGTAAGTATAAGTAATCAAGGATGCGTAACACAAATCATAGGACCTGTATTAGATATAGAATTTCCTAATGGACAATTGCCTAAAGTATTTAATGCATTAAAAGTTCAAGGTCCAGAGAATACAATAACATGTGAAGTCCAACAATTGCTAGGAGACAATAGAGTTCGAGCTGTAGCGATGAGTTCAACTGAAGGCCTAAAAAGAGGTATACAAGTTACTGACACAGGAGCCCCTATCACAGTTCCTGTTGGTATACCAACTCTAGGCAGAATTTTTAATGTACTGGGTGAACCTGTAGATAACTTAGGAACAATCAAATCTGAAGATTCATTACCGATACATAGATCCGCTCCATCATTTACTCAATTAGAAACGAAACCTTCTATTTTTGAAACAGGAATTAAAGTAGTAGATCTACTGGCTCCATATAGGAAAGGAGGTAAAATTGGCTTATTTGGTGGAGCTGGTGTTGGTAAAACTGTATTAATAATGGAACTAATTAATAATATAGCAAAAGCACATGGAGGTGTATCTGTATTTGGGGGAGTTGGAGAAAGAACAAGAGAAGGGAATGATTTATATGAAGAAATGAAAGAATCAAAAGTCATTAACGCAGACGACTTAAAAGAATCAAAAGTAGCACTCGTATATGGCCAAATGAATGAACCACCAGGTGCAAGAATGCGGGTAGGTTTAACTGCATTAACTATGGCAGAATATTTTCGCGATATTAATAAACAAGACGTACTATTATTTATTGACAACATTTTCCGATTTGTACAAGCCGGTTCTGAAGTTTCAGCCTTATTAGGGCGCATGCCATCTGCTGTTGGCTATCAACCAACATTAGCAACAGAAATGGGAACTTTACAAGAACGAATCACTTCTACAACAGATGGATCAATCACATCAATACAAGCTGTATATGTTCCTGCAGACGACTTAACTGACCCAGCACCAGCAACTACATTTGCACATTTAGATGCAACAACTGTGTTGTCAAGAAGTTTAGCAGCTAAAGGTATATATCCTGCAGTAGACCCTTTAGGCTCTACGTCAACTATGTTACAACCATCGATAGTAGGACAAAAGCACTATTCTACAGCACAACAAATTAAATCCACTTTACAACGCTATAAAGAGTTGCAAGACATTATAGCCATATTAGGTCTTGACGAATTATCAGAAGATGATAGATTAACTGTTGCTAGAGCAAGAAAAATAGAAAGATTTTTATCACAACCATTCTTTGTTGCCGAAGTATTTACAGGATCGCCAGGAAAATACGTGTCACTAGAAGAATCTATAAAAGGCTTTAATATGATATTAAGTGGAGAACTAGATGATTTACCTGAACAAGCTTTTTACTTAGTAGGCAATATAGAAGAAGCTGTAAGTAAAGCAGAAAAGTTACAATAAAAAAATTATAAACATGACATTAAATATACGTGTTATTGCACCAGATAGAACTGTCTGGGATGCAAGTGCAGAAGAAGTAATTTTACCTAGTAGTACTGGGCAAGTAGGAATCTTAAAAGGGCATATTCCTTTACTTACAGCGATAGATATAGGTGTTATGCGTGTACGTATTGAAAAAGAATGGCAACCTATTATATTACTTGGAGGATTTGCTGAAGTTAAAGACAATAACATTACTATTTTAGTAAACGGAGCAGAACAAGTCTCTGAGGTAGATGTAAATACAGCGCAAAAAAATTTAGACGAAGCTACTAAGATTTTAAGTGAAGCTAAAAATGATAAAGATAAAATTGAAGCTACACAAAACCTGAGAAAAGCACGTGCTCGTATACAAGCAGCTAATGTATTAAATAATTAATAATTGATCAACAAAAAAATAAATAAGTGATGATAATAAGTTTATTTATTATCATCACTTATTTATTTTTATATCTATTAACTTAAGCCAGAGCAAATATAGTCAAAATATACCCCCATTTCTTTTCCCGCATCTTGACCTACTAAACTAGAAGTAACTTCTTTCATAGCTTGTATAGCTTGTATAGTTGCGCCAATAGGGACACCCAATGAATTATATGTTTCTTTTAAACCATTTAATACACGTTCATCTAAAATAGAGGGATCTCCTGCTAACATACCATACGTCGCATAACGAAGATAATAATCTAAATCACGTATACAAGCAGCATATCTTCTAGTTGTGTACATATTACCACCAGGCCTAGTAATATCAGAATATAATAAAGCTTTAGCCACTGAATCTTTAATAATTGTTGCTGCATTAGCTGCTATAGTAGCCGAGGCTCTGACTCTTAACTCACCTGTTTGGAAATAACCTCTTAATTTATCTAATGAATTATCATCTAAATATTTTCCTTGTACATCAGCTGCATTAATTACAGAAGTAATAGCATCTTGCATAGTTTGTAATTATCCTTAAATTATTTTTTTTATTTCTATTATTATTTGTTCATATGAATTGTTATGCTTTATTGCATTGCGCCTAAAGTATAATCAAAATAAAATCCTGCCTCAGCCGAATCTTCTCCAGACAACAAAGAACAAGCGACAGCTTTCATTGAACGTACTCCTTCAGCAACTCCGGAAATAGGTGTACCCAAAGAATTATACATTTCTTTAACTCCGACCAAACCAATTTCCTCTATTGGAGTTACATCGCCAGCTACTATACCATAAGTCACTAATCTTAAATAATAATCTAGATCTCTTAAGCACGTTGCTGTCATTTCTTCACCATAAGCATTACCTCCAGGAGATACTACATCTGGACGCTTTTGAAATAACTGCTGACCACCTTGTTTTACAATTAATTCACGATTATCTGTTAAAATTTGTGCTATTCGTAAGCGCCTCTGACCAGATAGTACAAAACTCTTTATTCTATCTAATTCTCCAGGACTCAAATACCTAGCTTCCGCATCTGCATTGACAATTGATTTAGTAATAATACTCATTCATAAAACTCCAATAATACTATAAGCTATAACATTTATATAATAAAATACAATTTAAATCTCTATTTTAAACCACACGAAAATCGATAAACAACTTCTACTATAAGTATAAAAAAAATATATTTAAGAAGTACTAAAGGAAGAAAGCTGGTTTACTATATCATTTACTGATTACCACCTGCAGATATAAAACTCGGTATAATAATTGACCTATTTTGCTTGGTTAAACTATTATATAATTTTTCCGTATTTGGAAAATTGGCAGCTGGTAAAGTCGGAAAACGACGATAAGGTACAATATTCATACCAAATACAATATCATATTCTTTACTATTCACTAAAACAGATATGAAATAAGCTAATCCTTGAGATGCTAAAATTTGATTATAATACCTTATCTCAGCTTGATTATTCGGTGCTCTACCTAAAAAATGCTTCGTACCTAATTCAATAACCTTTGTATTAGGATATGGTTGATAAAATTCTTTAGCATATAAACAAGAAGAACCCAATTTTTCCACTATTTGTTTAACTGTTATTTGTCTATTAATAAATGCTTTTTCTAAATTAAAAAACTCATCGCCTATAACAAAAGAATTCAAATCTCTCTCAAAAAGTTGACGATATATAGCCCTTAAAATTTGAAGCATATCAGAAGTATCCATTGAAGAATCAACTTTAAAGATAACTGTTTGGTCTCTTTTTATATTAACACCTTGCTGAATTCTTTTCAGAATGCTCCCTTGCTGGATAATCTGAAAATTAGATATTTTTTGTTGCTTTAAGTCAGAAGCAAGAGTCACTTTATACTGTTGATTACTTAACCTGAAATTTCTAGCAGCTAATTCAGAAGATGTAATATACCTTTCATATGGCACAATATTTTCACCAAAAGTTTCAATATATTCCAAACTATCTATCATAGCATCTATCATCTTATAGTACCCCTGCTTATAAACTATATCAAAATACTTATTAATTTCTTGCCTGCCATAAGTGGGCCTACCTATTAATCGATTATGTATATATTCTATAGATTTACATATGTATAAATTATTCCAATATAATGACCTAAATACAGAAGATTTAGTTAATTCACTTATAAACTGACGAACAGAAATTTGACGATCTTTAAATAGATCTTCAAACTTTTTAATTGTAACTTGCTCAGATTGATAAATAAAACGACCAAAAACCCTTAAGTATACAGCTCTTACAATTTGGTCTATATTACTCTTAACTTGATTCAATTGAAATATTTTAGGACCTAATGAGCCGGAAATTTTAGAACGTAAGTTAGGACTACTAATCTGACTATAAATTCCAGGACCACTTCTAGGCAAAATTCTTCTCGTATCTTTTCCAAAAGGAGATGACTTTTTACGTAAATCAATACTATTTTGGGCAAAAATTGCTCCAAATTGTATCAATAATGGATCATTACTTAAACCGTAAGGATGCTGATCTGGAAGATTAGATTTATAATCACTAAATAAAGTTACAAATTGAGGTATCTTTCGAAAAACTGTACTGTAGTTAAGTAATTCAATTTGAATTCCCCAATTACGAGCTTCTTGCGCTTCTTCTCCTAAACTGCGTAAATAAGGCACTGTTTCTTCACCAAAATAATCTGAATATTCAGTACTATTTACCATATTATCTATTAAACCATCTAAACCTCTAGAAGATAAAACAGCAAAATATTTTTTAAATTCTTCTAAGGAACTTGTGCCTCTACCTAAAAAATGCCTGAATGCCAATTCAATAACACGGCTATTAACAAAAGGCTGTACAAATTGCTTACGATAAGTATATGATTTTCCTAGATAACGAACGAATTCTTTAATTGATAAAGTACCATTCTTAACTTTTGATTCTAAATCTTTGAAATTTAATCCATATGCTTTTGAAATATCTCTTTGAAAAATTTGTCTATAACAAGCTTTAATAACATTATTTTTTTCTTCTGAAGATAAACTCGTTTTCATAACAAAACGTTGATTAATAATACTAGATTTCGTATATATTTGAGGTAAACGTAAACCTTGTAAATCACCAGAGGTCCTTCTGCGCAACTTGTCAGTTAAAGCAGATTGATCAAACTCTGTAATAATAATATCAAAGTATTCTTTTACTAAATTTTGCCCCTGAACATCTTCATTAAAAATACTTAATGCCATTTTACGCATTTCTCTCAATGCAACTATTGCAGCAGCACTAGAGCAAGCATTATCAATTAAATCTCTTAACCCTCTAATGTTAACAGATAAAATATTTGGATCTCCTGCAACAATTGCATAAGTTAAGTATCTTAAAAACCAATCTAAATCACGCAAAGATTTTTTCATACGATCAGTTCCATAACGGACTATACTAATCGGCTTAAAACCAGCTGGCAATGAATCACTTGTACTAAAAGGTGATGAAACTATTCCTAATAAATTATTTTGAATATCACCTGATAAATTTTGTAAATTTGACTCATTATTTAATTTGCCTGTCGATAAAAAGGATGCTTGTGGTCTTTCTAAGTAAGAAATAGGCGACCCTCCTACAAATATTTTATCAGCAGCTTTAGAAACTAATATATTAGCATTTTTAGTTAATATATCGGCTACTTCTAAACGTTTATTACCTGAATTTAAAAATGCAACAAGCTGATTCAGTTCTCCCAGCTCTAAAAAACGATCTTGTTGTTCTGCTTGTGATATAGCAGATATTGAAGCTGTGCGAAAAAGCTGCGGACATACTAAAGGACTTCCACTAACTGCTTTAACACTCATAAAATATTGATCTCCTAAATAGTATATTTTTATCTGGATTATCTTAATTGTAATATAAATAATTGAGTTCAAAGACATAGCCACTTAACAAGTAAATTTTATAAATACATTATTTATTTATAAAATTCAAGCCTACTATATTGTAGCAGTATCTATATTTACTATATAAATTTATACTTATAATATATTTAAAATATATATCTACCTTGAATAAATATAAACTTTGTAATACTTATTATCGATTAGCTATATGAGATAGTCTATATATTGTTTCTCCATTAAATTAAAATATACTGAGACTTAACAAAGTAAAATTCTTTTAATTTAAATAAATAAGATGAATAAAAAAACAAATCCTAATACAGAAATGTCTATTTTTGAACATTTAGAAGAACTCAGAGAACGTATATTTATTGCTTCTATTATTTTTTGTATAATAACAATAGCATGCTTCGCATACATGAAAAATATAGCATATATATTACAACAACCAGCAATAGGGATAAAATTTTTACAGCTAGCACCAGGAGAATATCTTTTCACCTCTATTAAAGTATCCTTATATACTGGTTTTTTATTAAGTAGCCCTTTTATTATTTATCAAATTACTTTATTTATTTTACCTGGGCTTACTAAACAAGAAAGTAAATTTATAATACCAATACTATTGACATCCATTATTTTATTTTTTAGTGGCATTATATTTGCTTATGTAATTTTAGCTCCTGCAGCTTTGCAATTTTTAATTAACTATGGAAATGAAATTGTAGAACCAATATGGTCATTTGAACAATATTTTAACTTTATACTACTTCTTTTATTCAGTACAGGCATTGCATTTCAAATTCCTATTATTCAAATAGTTTTAGGAATACTGAAAATTTTTTCCTCTACAGAAATGTATGTGTATTGGAAATACATTATTTTAGGCGCAACAATAATTGCAGCTATTATTACACCATCTACAGATCCAGTAACACAAATTATTATGTCTTTAGCTATTTTAATTTTATACAGCAGCGGAATTATTGTACTAAAAATTTTAAATAAATAAATCCAATATATAATAAAGTATTAATGTAAAGGTATTATACAATACAATAATAATTAAAACCTATAATAAAAAGGATTTATGAAAAAATCACAAATATAGAATGTTATTATAAATAGATAAGAGATATAATTATTAAAAATCCAATTTTATTTAATATTACTCGTAATTATAATAAATATTTTCATATGAATATTAAACTTGCATTATTAATTTTCGCTACTACTATAAACTTAATTATAATTCAGCCTATCAAAACTTCGGCATTTCCTATATATGCACAACAAGGATATGAAAATCCTCGAGAAGCAACTGGTAGAATAGTTTGCGCAAACTGTCATCTAGCACAAAAAACTGTTGAGATTGAAACACCTAAAACAGTATTACCAAATAGTGTTTTCGAAGCTATTGTAAAAGTACCATATGACAAAAACAGTAAACAAATTTTAGGTAACGGACTTAAAGGACCTATCAATACTGGTGCTGTAATTATTTTACCAGAGGGCTTTAAATTAGCTCCAAAAAATTTATTATCAGAAGAATTAAAAGAAAAAACTCAAAATATTTATATACAACCATATAGTACAACACAAAATAACATCTTGTTAGTTGGTCCTTTACCTGGAGACAAAAACCAAGAAATTGTTTTTCCTATTCTATCACCAGATCCAAGCACGGATAAAAATGTACATTTTTTAAAATATCCAATCTATATAGGTGCCAATAGAGGAAGAGGACAAGTATACCCAACTGGAGATAAATCTAATAATAACACAATAGTATCTTCACAGAATGGTAAGGTTGCAGATATTACATCAATGGAAAAAGGAGGATATATAGTTAAGATTGACAAGAAGAATGGAGAAACTTATACAGAAAATATACCACCTGGTTTAAACTTAATCATTTCTAAAGGAAATGAGGTATTTGCTAACCAAAGTTTAACTATTGATCCAAATGTAGGAGGATTCGGACAAACTGAAACAGAAATAGTACTACAAAGCCCTTCTAGAATTAAAGGCATGATAGTTTTTTTCTTTACCATAACAATAGCTCAAATATTTTTTGTATTAAAGAAAAAACAATGGGAAAAAGTACAAGCAGCTGAAATTAATTTTTAAAGTGTCAATAAATATTTAATAATCAATAAGTAGGTTTATATAAACTTACTTATTAGTTAATTACTAAAGAATATACTTTATGAATATATACAAACTAAACTATATTTTCAACAGCTTCAATAATTTGTTGAGGATCAATAACTGTTGCTTTTTCTAGCTTGCCATTATAGGGCGTTGGTATATCCTGAGAAGATAATCTTATTATAGGAGCATCTAAGAAATCAAAATAATTATCATTAATTTGTGCTATTATTTCAGCAGCAATTCCACCTGTTTTCATACATTCTTCTACTATAATCAACTTATGTGTTTTCATTAAAGATTGTCCAATAGAATTTATATCTAAAGGTTTTAATGAGATTAAATCTATTACTTCTGGATTATAACCATAATTGACAAGTTGTTCAACAGCTTGCATTACATGATGACGCATCCGAGAATAGGTCAGAATAGTAACATCTAATCCAGATCTAACTAATTCAGCTTTATCTAAAGGAAGGAAATACTCGTGATTTGGCAAATGATCTTTTAAATTATACAGTAAAACGTGTTCAAAAAAAATTACTGGATTGTTATCTCTAATAGCAGATTTTAATAAACCTTTAGCATTATAAGGAGTTGAACAAGCTACAATTTTTAATCCTGGTATGGCTTGAAAATAAGCTTCTAATCTTTGTGAATGTTCTGCGCCCAATTGTTTACCAACACCACCTGGTCCACGTATTACTATAGGAATTTGAAAATTACCTCCTGAAGTGTAACGTAACATACCAGCATTATTAGAAATTTGATTAAAAGCTAACAATAAAAAGCTCATATTCATACCTTCTACTACAGGTCTTAAACCTGTAATTGCTGCTCCAATAGCCATACCCATAAAGCTATTTTCAGCAATAGGAGTATCTAAAACTCGTAAATCACCATATTTAGAATGCAAGTCTTTAGTAACCTTATAAGAACCACCATAATGACCTACATCTTCTCCTAACACAAATACAGAAGAATCATTTTGCATCTCTTCATCAGTAGCCTCTCTTAAGGCATCAAACATAAAAACTGAACTCATAAAATGATTATCCTCAACTAAAATATGAAAAAATAATATACTAATATAATTAATCTGCAAACAAATATTTTTTTAGATCTTTAATATTCGGTTCAGGGCTAGATATAGCAAATTCAACAGCTTGATCCACTGCTATTTTCACTTCTGAACTTATATCATTGACTTGTTGCTCTGAAAATAAGGAATTATCTAGTATATAGTCTTTTAAACGCTTAATAGGATCACGCGCCAACCATGTCTCTTTTTCAGTTACTGACCTTAATTCATCTGGGTCAGCTAAAGAGTGTCCACGAAAGCGATAAGTTAAAGCTTCTATTAAGGTAGGCCCATGGCCATATTTTGCTCTATTAACAGCTGCCAGAGCAACTTCTCGAACAGCTAGAACATCCATACCATCAACTTCTATACCAGGCAAGCCAAAAGCTTCTGCTTTTTTATGTATTTCAGGAAATGAAGTAGATCTATGATGAGCCATGCCTATTGCCCACTGATTATTTTCAACAACAAAAATAATAGGGAGTTTCCATAAAACAGCCATATTCAAACATTCAAAAAATTGTCCATTATTGCTTGTGCCATCACCAAAAAAACAAGCCGTTACACGCATTGGTTGTTTATCATTTAAAACTTGTTTTCTATATACACTTTGGAATGCAGCACCTATAGCAACTGGAATACCTTCACCAATAAAGGCAAAACCACCTAGAAAATTGTGAGGAGCTGAAAAAATGTGCATTGACCCACCACGTCCACGGCTACAACCAGTCTCTTTACCAAATAACTCTGCCATCACTAATTTAGGTGGAACCCCTTTACTTAATGCATGAACATGATCACGATATGTACTACAAACATAATCTTCTTCTTGCAAAGTTTTTATAACTCCCGTAGAAACAGCCTCTTGTCCATTATATAAATGGACAAAGCCAAACATTTTACCTCTGTAATACATTTGAGCACACATATCCTCAAAACGACGACCAAGTAACATATCTTTATAAAGCGATAATACAACCTGAGAATTTATTTCATATTCACTAAATACGCTTGATGGTAAAGTAATTTTATTCTTCATTTGTTTAAATATTATAATTAATTCAAATATCAAAAATCATAAGTTGAAAAATCATATACATAAATACAATAAATATACCAATAATAATACATTAGTAATTTTTATATATCAATCAAAAAATAAGTTTAAATAATTACTTATTGTCCATAATATAGTTATAATAAGTTGTTTGAGTTTATATTTTATCAAAATTATATAATTAAAATGTCTATGACTATATTACCCAAAATCTTACCAAATATCCATAAAGATTTATTGATTTTAGAGACAAACTTAAAAAAAATGGTCAGTGCTAAACACCCAATATTGTATGCAGCAGCTGAACATCTTTTCAGTGCTGGAGGAAAAAGAATAAGACCAACGATCATATTACTAATCGCATTATCAACAACAAAAAGACTCCACATACTAGCAGAACATAAGCGTCTAGCAGAAATAACAGAAATAATACATACAGCAAGCTTAGTGCATGATGATGTAATTGATGAATGCGAAACAAGGAGAGGAGTTAATACAGTGCATAATACATTTAGTACTAAAGTAGCTGTATTAGCAGGCGACTTTTTATTTGCTCAATCTTCTTGGTATTTAGCTAATCTAAACAATTTAGCAGTGGTTAAAACTATTTCTAAAGTAATTACTGATTTTGCAGAAGGTGAAGTAAGACAAAGTTTAACGTGTTTTGACGAAACAATATCTATGGATAACTATATAGAAAAATCTTTCTATAAAACCGCATCACTAATAGCATCGAGTTGTCAAGCGGCAGCTATATTAAGTGAAACAAACACAAGGATACAGAATCAATTTTATATCTATGGAAAACATTTAGGCTTAGCTTTTCAAATTGTAGATGATATCTTAGATATAATTGGTTCCGAAGCTTCTCTTGGAAAGCCAGCAGGATCAGATTTGAAAAATGGAAATTTAACAGCTCCACTTATTTTTGCTTTGCAAGAAAATTCAGGACTTTATAGTTTGATTGAAAGAGAATTCGAACAAAATAATGATATTCGTAAGGCGATAGAAATAATTAAAAGAAGTAATGGCATTCAAAAATCATATGATTTGGCTCAAGAACATATACAAGCATCAATACAAGCTATTAACAAGATCGATAATAAGCTAGCTCAAGAAAGCTTATCTTATATTAACAATTATATTATAAAAAGATTAAATTAATAAATGAAATTATAATTAAATATTATTGTATACAATAATATATAAGTATTATTTCATTTAGATACAAAATTATGACACAAACAAGAAATTCAACAAAATGAAAACTAGTAATTGTGATGTTTTGTATTAAAATATATATAAAGATAAAATAAAATTAATTACTATACAGTATATAAATACAATAATGATAAGATAATTTTTTTTCAGTACTATATATAAATATAACTTTAGTGTATTTAGCTAAATAAAGATAAAAGATAACTAATTTTGCTTCTAATAATTATATTTACTTAAAAATCTTAATTGTCAATTTAATTCACAAGACTCTACAATAGTCTTAAATACACTATTATCTAGAATAGCTAACTGCGATAACATTTTACGATTTAATGCTATCCTTCTTCTTTTTAATTTTTGTATAAATTCACTATATGTAATACCATAAGGTCGAATAGCGGCATTAATTCGAACTATCCAAAGACTCCTGTAGTTACGCTTGCGCTGTTTTCTACCTATGTAAGAATATCTTAGAGCTTTTAATACCTGCTGTTTAGCTGTGCGAAACAAAATTGAATGAGAACCACGAAAACCTTTTGCTAGTTTTAAAATCTTTTTTCGTCTTTTACGAGCAACATTGCCCCTTTTAACTCTAGTCATAAATATAGTATTAATGTATATAAGGTATTGTAAATTTTAGATTTGCTATATCACACTGTTTCAAACTAAGAACTTTTCTTAATTTTTGTTTTCTTTTAGATGATTTCTTTTGTAGCAAATGGCTGTGACCGGCCATATGTCTCAGAACTTTGTTTTTAGACTTAAATTTAAATCTTTTAATGATTGATTTAGAATTTTTTAGTTTATACATATTTATACATAAAGTTTATACATAAATTATAATGTCGAATTAATTAATCAAATAACAAAAAATTAATGGATTACCTCAAGAAACAAAATTCATCCCTATATCTATATGCCATATAAAGACAAACCAGATCTTAGATAAAATATTTATATTATTAAGATCATATATTTGAGTATAATCCAATAAAAAGTCAAAAATATTATATTTTAAATAATTTTTTTTCGCAAACTTGTGATTGCGCTCAATAATAACATTCCCATAATCTTAATAAAATTAGAGTTTAATTCTTGAAAAACTTTCATATTGAGATTAAAAGCTATATTAGCTTCAGCAATAATCTGTTCAATTTGTATTTGATCAATAGGCGCATTATCTAGTGCTTGACGATATATTATTTTAAATCTTTTGTCATCCTTGATGCTATGAAAGTTATAAAAAGCTGTTCCATCATTACTCGATAAATTCATAGCTGTTTGAGCAATCCTTTTCAAAATTTGCCCTCCAGATAAATCACCCATATATCTAGTATAAGCATGAGCTATTAATAATTCTGGTTGATTAATACTGATATCACGAATTCTGTTAACATATATTCTTGTTGCTAAAGAGGGGCAAACTTGCTTTTCCCAATTAGGGCCATAATAATATTCAAGATCTTGTTTTAGACTAAGAGTACGATTTAATTCTGGAAAATATATAGATTGAACAACAAAATGATTTTTATTTTTCTCAATTTCTTCTTCAAGAGCAGTATATACAAAAAACAGATTAGCTACTAATCTGCGATAAGACTTTTTGTCAACTACACCACCTAAAAATGATTTAACAAAACTAACATTTTCAGCCATACTATGAGCTTTTGTTGTTCCCTCACGCAATTGTTGAGCTAAATTAGTAGACATAAGTATTATTCCTAATGAATCTATAACTAAAAAAAAATAATATAATTCTATCAAAAACTATTTTATACTAATAACTTAATAATATAGAATAAAGCTTTATGACATATAATTATATTAAATATTCTAAAGAAAAAGCTCATAGATTAATCTATATAGACTGAAAATAATCCTTCGATTTTTGAGGATTATTAATTATAGTGGCTTGTCCTGGTTGCCAATCGGCTGGACATACTTCATCTGGATGAGACTGTACGTACTGAATCGCTTTTAAGATTCTCAACGTTTCACTGACACTACGACCAAAATCAAGATTATTGACTAAAGAATATTGTATAATACCTTCTTTATCAAGAATAAATAAACCTCTTAATGCTGTTCCTTCTTCTGTCAAAACATTATATGCAGCGCTAATATTTTTAGTTAAATCAGAAACTAACGGGTAACTTAAATTTCCTAACCCTCCAACATCTCTTTCCATTTGTAGCCATGCTAAATGCGAATATTCACTATCAACAGATATTCCCAAAATTTCTGCATTCAAACCCTTAATCTCTTTATATGCATCACTGAAAGAGGTAATCTCAGTTGGACATACAAATGTAAAATCTAAAGGATAAAACAATAATATAACATATTTACCCAAATAATCAGATAATGTTATTTTCTTAAATTCTTGATCATATACAGCAATAGCAGAAAAATTGGGTGCTTGTTTACCAACTCTAACATCATTATTATTTATTATCATGTTAACATTAGGTTTTTTGTTATAAGATTTAGGATTTTTTATATTATTTATTTTATAAAATAAAAGTAATAAAACAACATAATATCATAAATTAATATAAGTATTACATAGAATATTAAACTATTACAATAGCGGAGAATGGATTTGAACCATTGACCTTCGGGTTATGAGCCCGACGAGCTACCAGACTGCTCTACCCCGCGACTAGTATATAATCTTAGTATATTTATTATGGTAAAAGCAATGAATAAACTATTTTTTCTAAAAATAATAGTGCAATACTAACTATTAAGCCATATTTGGCTCGAAATAAAAATGGCATAACTTCATAAAGTCCTACAAGACGATCTTGTGTTAAAACTTCTGGACTTTTAATCCACAACTGACCATCATACCAACCTGATTCTTCATAAAAAATAGTTGCACTAATTAACCTTTTTATAACATAAGACCATGCTAAGTACAAACGTATAAAAATTAATAAAAAAATAAAAGTCGCTATGAATATATTTGATATCATTATTTGCGATATGGTATAACTTGAAATGATATATAACATTAAAAATGTAGATACTAAAAAAATAAATACAAAAATAGTAAAAACTTTAGTTAAATACTGGTTTAAAGGCAAAGTACATAAAGAAAAGAACCAAGAAGCTTTTAAAGCAAAATATTCATTTAAAGGTTGTTGATCAAAAGGAACAGGACAAGTTTTTTTAGAAATAGACATAAATTTTTCTAGATAGTATATATTATAATTGTTATATTAATAGATAGTAGAAGAAAGCACATATAATATAGTCCATACTAAAAATAAACATATATTAATAATAATAATAATTTGCAAATTTTTTTGCATGCTGCGAGTAACATTTAAACTACTTGATTTACTTGGAAAACCACCTAAGCTTGTAAACTTAGGATTATTAATTAAAATTAATACAATTGTGAGAACTCCAATTAAATACCATAAACCTTTCATATAATTCCATTTTTAAGATAAAAGCTATATAAATCAGAAGAATATGATTGTCATATTCTTACTATATTATTTATTTATATATTAAGTAATTAAATTAACTATAAAAATAATAAATTCGTGCTCAGTAGCAATTATTCATTCACCTTGAACTTTAAGCAATATGAATCCTAACACAAGGCCTAATAATATTAGTATAAAACTTACAGTACTGGCAATTAAAATTTCTCCCCCCATTATATTACTCCATATACATTTATTTAATACTCAAAATATATAAATTAAAAACCGTTTCGTCCCCATACAACTAATGCAACTGAAAAACTAAATACAGCTAACAGCGATCCCCAACCTAAACTAATTATATCCAACATTTTACTTAAACTCCTATTAATATATATAATAACAATTTAAAGATTAACCTTATAAAGCTAATTGTATCAAAACACTATACGATCAAATTATTTATATTGAATAATAATATAAAATACAAAAATCACAAAATGTAAATTTTTTACAATTATCACTAAACTATATGAAACTTAAGGTTAGTATAAAAGTAATCATATATTATATATTATATTAAATAGTATATAAAATTAAATTAATTATCTTAATTATGGACACTATTAAAAACTCATCTAAAATTACTGATCAAGAGACTTTACTCACTCCACGGTTTTATACAACAGACTTTAATGAGATGTCTAAATTAGATATTTCACCCAATATAGATGAGTTTGAAGCTTTATTACAAGAATTTAGAGCCGATTATAATAGACAACATTTTATTCGAGATGAAGAGTTTGAACAATCTTGGAATAATTTAAACAGCAGTACTAAAGCATTATTTATTGAATTTTTGGAAAGATCATGTACAGCAGAGTTTTCAGGTTTTTTATTGTATAAAGAACTATCAAGAAGACTACAAAAAACTAATCCTGTACTTGCAGAATGTTTTTTACTAATGTCAAGAGATGAAGCTAGACATGCTGGTTTTTTAAACAAAGCAATGAACGATTTTAATTTATCATTAGATTTAGGCTTCTTAACTAAGAGTAGAAAATATACTTTTTTTTCTCCTAAATTCATTTTTTACGCAACATATTTATCAGAAAAGATTGGATACTGGAGATATATAACCATATATAGACACTTAGAAAAATATCCTGAGCATAGAATATATCCAATTTTTAAATTCTTTGAAAATTGGTGTCAAGATGAAAATCGTCATGGTGATTTCTTTGCAGCATTACTAAAATCACAACCACAATTATTAAATAATTTAGAAGCAAAATTATGGTGTCGATTTTTTTTATTAAGTGTATTTGCGACTATGTATTTAAACGACTTTCAAAGATCAGATTTTTATAAATCTATTGGACTAGATGCAAGACAATATGATATGCAAGTCATAAGAAAAACGAATGAAAGCGCATCAAGAATTTTTCCAATTGCTTTAAACGTTGATCAGCCTGAATTTTTTCAGTATTTAGATAAATGTGCTTCAGAAAACAAAAAACTAATAGAAATAAATAAAAAATATAATAATTGGTTTATTAACCAAATTATTAAAGCACCTATCTACATGAAGTTAAGCTACTATCTAGTAAGATTGTATTTATTGCCAACTATTGCTTCATCATATGTAATATCAACCATTAGATAATTAAAACATTTTATAAATAAGAAAATAAAGCTTTATTTTCTATTTGACTTATAAAATAAAAGATAGCTTATAATGCTATTCTATATATACTTATATATATACTACATATCATTCCAATATTTATTATGACTAATACAATAGATTTAAAAATGCCATCACCGACTTTTGGTGGTAGCACAGGCGGATGGCTTAGATCAGCAGAAACAGAAGAAAAATACGCTCTTACTTGGTCTAGTAAGAAAGAACAAATTTTTGAAATGCCTACAGGCGGAGCTGCAATAATGAACGAAGGTGATAATCTTTTATATTTGGCCAAAAAAGAGCAATGTCTTGCCTTAAGCGCACAACTAAAAACAAAATTCAAAATTGCAAATTTTAAAATTTATAGGATTTTCCCAAATAGCGAAGTCCAGTATTTACATCCAAAAGATGGTGTATTTCCAGAAAAAGTCAACTCTGGTAGAATTGGCATAGGAAATATAAATCATTCAATAGGAAAAAACGATAATCCAATAAATAAAAAATTTACAGGAAAAGCTACATATGAATAGTATATTCATAATTTATTTATAAAAACTATGATATAAACTACATATATTATATAAACGATAAGTAAGATTACAATATGAAATTGTATTTCATATCTTACTTATGATATAATTTGTATTCAGATATTCAAAAATTTAGGAGAGGTGGTAGAGTTGGTTTATTGCGTCTGATTTGAAATCAGATGAACCGTCAGGTTCCGTGGGTTCGAATCCCACCCTCTCCGTATATATAATATACTCATTTAGTCTTAAATCGTATTTACTTTACATTCTCACTCATCTTATTTTTTATAAACTTTACAACTTGATCAATGTTCTGTATGTCCTCAGCATCTTCATCGGGTATATCTATACCAAACTCTTCTTCTAAAGCCATTACCAGCTCGACTACATCTAAAGAATCTGCTCCTAAATCCGCAAAATTAGCGTCATTTGTAACTTTTTCAATATCTACACCTAACTGTTCAACAATAACACTCTGCGTTCTTTCAAAAACAGATAATATAGGTAATGACATAACAACTCCTTAATTAATAAATAGCATATATTTTCATTTAAATGACCTGTATCTACAATTATTAAAAATATAATAATATATTCAATAACACAATTCTATATAATGTTACTCAGGGTAAATTTTCAATCTTCTATTAGGTTCTTCACCAAAACTACGGGACCTTAGATTATAAAAATTAATTAATTGATGTTGTAATTGACGTAACTTTACATTTCTAGCAAGTAATTCAACCGACTGTTTCTTTCCATTCACAATTTTTTCTATAGCTATTCTGGTTTCTATCAAAGTCTGTAACTCTATTGCTTTCTTATTCTGACATATAATATCCCAATTATAATTAGATACCTTACTGATATTTAAGATTTTTGTTAAAGCACGCTTAATATTAGCAGAAGTACTACTACATATTGTATATATTGTTATGTGTCTCGCTTTAGCTATTTGTTTTAGCTTTGTATTATATTTAAAATTTGACCTTAAAGCTAGAATTATATCAGCTTGTGTAATATCTCTCGTAATAAGAATAGGTAGATATAAAGAATTTACTATCATTTGTACTTGAGCAATGTTAACACAATATATATAAATACGTATACTAAAAAGATCTTGAATAATATTTTGAGAAAAGCTCGGTGCAGAAGATATTTTTGGCCATTTTGTGACACTTTGTTTCTTGGAAAAATTTGTAGATACCTGTGCATTTACCGGATTTATACTTGCATTATTCGACTTCAAATTCTTAACGTTAATTTTTGGATAATAAGAGCCAGTATTAGAAACGGAATTAATGGGTATATATTGTTCACATTGAATAAGAATAGAACCATTAGGTAACAATTTACGTCGCTGAACCCATAAATTTATACCTTGCAATAACTCATCAACAGCTTGACTAACTGATTCATGCACAATCCAACTATAACGATCATGAATTTCTATAGCTACTTGAAAGGCAGGAGATGCTTTTCTTTCTAGAATACTTTTTTGCGAACCTCTTCTCTTAGCTTCATCATCACCAAGAGTAACATACTGTATACCTCCAATTAGATCAGATAAAATTGGGTTTTTGATTAAGCTATCCAGATAATTACCATGCGCTGTACCAACTAATTGAACACCTCTCTCAGATATTGTACGAGCAGCTAAAGCTTCTAATTCTGTTCCTATTTCATCAATTATGATAACTTCTGGCATATGATTTTCTACAGCCTCAATCATCACTTGATGTTGTAACTCAGGTCTTGATACCTGCATCCTCCTTGCTCTACCAATAGCAGGATGCGGTATATCGCCATCACCAGCTATTTCATTTGATGTATCAATTATAACAACCCTCTTTTCCATTTCATCTGCTAATACCCTGGCAATTTCTCTAATTGCTGTAGTCTTACCTACACCAGGCTTACCTAATAATAATATAGAAGGGTTTTTATCTAGTAAATCTCTAATAATACTTATGGTACCTAATATAGCCCTACCTACTCGGCATGTTAAACCAATAATACTTCCTTGCCGATTTTTAATAGAACTAATTCTATGCAATGTCCTTTCAATACCAGAACGATTATCACCACTAAAATTGCCTAAGCGCTTAATAGAATAATCTAAATCTTGCCAAGTTATAATTTGACTAGATAAATATTGGGGTCCATTAGGGAAACGTGCTTCTGGTTTCCTGCCTAAATCCATAACAACTTCAATCAACATTTTTCTTTCTGAATGAAGTGCTAAGGGATGCCTAATAAAATCAGGTAAAATTTCTAATAGTTGGTCTAAATCATCTGATATTAACATTATTGATTAATTAATTAAAATAAAAACTTATATTTCTCAAGATAATAATTAACTTTATTATTAACCTTCTAAAAAAAGAGATAAAATTTATATTAAAGATATGTTTAATTGTTAATTATTTACTATCACACAGATGTGTTGCAAAGAAATATAGTTAATACTATACAATAGTAATATCCTAAATATAATCATTTTATAACAGTAAATAAATATATTGTGAAATATACAAAAACATTTAAAAATCAACTACAATTATAAAAATATAATACAGGAGAACATATACCAAATATGAACTTTCAAGTAAAAGATTTAAGAAAAATATTGTACTCCATTAAAACAAATAGAATTTGTCGTCTTAATATAGTAAGTGAACAATTTGAATTGTTTATTAATAAGGATAACATTATTCGTAATACAAATTCCATAATACAAAAACCTAAATATTCTAAAATTCCTATCGACAATAAAATAAAAATTCAGGAAGATGAAAATAAACTAAACTATAATAATTCCCATAATATACAGATACACAATAATGAAGCTAAAAGCTACTCTACAATAGTATCGCCTATGGTTGGTACTTTTTATAGATCTCCAGCACCAAACGAACCTTCATTTATAGAAAAAAGCGATATAGTTAATAAAAAACAAATAGTATGTATCATAGAAGCTATGAAATTAATGAATGAAATAGAAGCTGAAGTGAATGGTAAAATTGTTGAAATATTAGTTAACGATGGAGAAATTGTTGACTGTGGTCAAGCTCTTATGAAAGTACAAACAATCTGATTATAGTAACATATAATCGATAAAATTCATAAATATTAGATTTTAACTATTGTTAACAGATCTTAAGGAAGAGATAGGTTATATTTATAATATAAATTAGTAATAAAAACTCAATTGTGAAAACTATATAATTTCATATTAATTAAAAATATGTATAAATGTAAAGATATTAACATAATGAGTGTTTTATTAAATTGTCTCATTGTATTTTATTAGAATAAACAGGAGAATCTCAATGACAATTAGCTCACAAGAGCAAGAGACAAAAAAAGTTCAAGTTACTGTAGAAAAAGATCCTGTTGCTACATCATTCGAAAAATGGGCAAAACCTGGCCATTTTTCAAGAAAGCTGGCTAAAGGTCCTAAAACAACCACTTGGATATGGAATTTACATGCAGATGCTCACGACTTTGACAGTCATACAAGTTCTCTAGAAGAAATTTCACGCAAAATCTTTAGTGCACACTTTGGCCAATTAGCAATTATATTTCTATGGCTCAGTGGAATGTATTTCCATGGTGCAAAGTTTTCAAATTATGTAGCATGGCTTAGCAATCCTACTGCAATTAAACCTAGTGCTCAAATTGTATGGCCTATCGTTGGTCAAGAGATTTTAAATGGTGATGTTGGAGGAGGGTTTCAAGGAGTTCAAATTACATCTGGCTTTTTCCAACTATGGCGTGCATCTGGAATAACAACAGAATTTGAACTTTATGCAACAGCAATAGCTGGACTATGTATGGCTTGCTTAATGGTTTTTGCTGGTTGGTTTCATTACCATAAAGCCGCACCAAAATTAGAGTGGTTTCAAAACGTTGAATCTATGATGAATCACCACTTAGCTGGCTTACTAGGATTAGGTTGCTTAGCATGGTCAGGACATCAAATTCATATTTCTATACCTATAAACAGGTTACTAGATTCTGGTGTATCTCCACAAGAATTACCTCTACCACATGAGTTCTTAGTGAATAGAGAGCTAATGAGTCAATTATATCCGAGCTTCAGTAAAGGAATAATTCCTTTCTTTACCTTAAATTGGAATGAATACTCAGATTTTTTAACTTTCAAGGGAGGCTTAAATCCTGTTACTGGTGGTTTATGGCTAACTGATACAGCTCATCATCATTTAGCTCTAGCTGTATTGTTTTTAGTAGCAGGCCATATGTATAGAACCAATTGGGGTATTGGACACAGTATGAAAGAAATATTAGAAGCTCATAAAGGTCCATTTACTGGAGAAGGACATAAGGGTCTTTATGAAATTTTAACCACTTCCTGGCATGCACAATTAGCTATTAATTTAGCTATGATGGGCTCATTAAGTATTATTGTCGCTCATCATATGTACGCAATGCCTCCATACCCTTATATTGCTACTGATTATCCAACACAATTATCTCTGTTTACACATCATATCTGGATAGGAGGTTTTTGTATTGTAGGAGCAGGAGCACACGCTTCAATATTTATGGTACGAGATTATAACCCAGCACAAAATTATAATAATGTACTTGATAGAATTATAAGACATAGAGATGCTATAATATCTCATTTAAATTGGGTATGTATCTTTTTAGGATTTCATTCATTTGGTCTATATATACATAATGATACCATGAGAGCACTAGGTAGATCTCAAGATATGTTTTCAGACACGGCTATACAATTACAGCCGATATTTGCACAATGGATACAAAATATTCACAATCTTGCTCCAAGCAATACAAGCCCAAATGCATTGGCAACAGCTAGCTATGCATTTGGAGGTGATATAGTTGCAGTTAATAATAAAATTGCTATGATGCCTATAAAATTAGGAACAGCTGATTTTATGGTACATCATATTCATGCATTTACTATTCATGTAACAGTACTGATATTAGTTAAAGGGTTTTTATTTTCCCGTAATTCTAGATTAATACCTGACAAATCTAATCTAGGATTCCGCTTTCCTTGTGATGGACCTGGAAGAGGTGGTACATGTCAAGTATCTGGATGGGATCATGTGTTTTTGGGACTTTTTTGGATGTACAATTCATTATCTATAGCAATTTTTCATTTTAGCTGGAAAATGCAATCTGATGTTTGGGGAAGTATAACATCTACAGGAAAAATATCTCATATTACAGGAGGAAATTTCGCTCAAAGCTCTATTACGATTAATGGATGGCTGCGAGACTTTTTATGGGCTCAAGCTTCACAAGTAATTCAATCGTATGGATCTGCTTTATCAGCATATGGACTAATATTTTTAGGAGCTCATTTCGTTTGGGCATTTAGCCTAATGTTCTTATTTAGCGGACGTGGATATTGGCAAGAACTTATAGAATCTATTGTATGGGCTCATAATAAGGTAAAAGTAGCGCCATCTATTCAACCAAGAGCATTAAGTATTACGCAAGGAAGAGCTGTAGGTGTAGCTCATTATTTACTAGGAGGAATCGGAACCACTTGGGCTTTCTTCTTAGCAAGAATTATATCAGTAGGATAAATATTATATTAGGAACATAAAACAATGGCAACAAAATTTCCAAAATTTAGCCAAGCATTATCACAAGACCCTACAACACGAAGAATTTGGTATGGTATAGCAACAGCACACGATTTTGAAAGCCATGATGGAATGACAGAAGAAAATTTATATCAAAAAATTTTCTCTTCTCATTTTGGTCATATAGCTATAATCTTTCTATGGACATCAGGCAATTTGTTTCATGTTGCTTGGCAGGGCAATTTTGAACAATGGGTAACACAACCCATGAAAATCAAACCTATTGCTCATGCAATATGGGATCCTCATTTTGGGCAGCCAGCTGTTAAAGCATTTACTAAAGGTGGTGCATCATATCCAGTAGATATTACTTTCTCAGGCGTATATCATTGGTGGTATACTATAGGTATGAGAACTAATAATGACTTATATAATGCTTCATTATTTTTACTTGTATTATCTGCAATTATGCTTTTTGCTGGATGGTTGCATTTACAACCCAAATTTAAACCCGGCTTATCATGGTTCAAAAATAATGAATCAAGATTAAATCACCATCTATCAGGTTTATTTGGGCTTAGTTCATTAGCATGGACAGGACATCTTGTTCATGTAGCTATTCCAGAATCTCGTGGACAACATGTAGGATGGGATAATTTCACATACACTTTACCACATCCTTCTGGCTTACAACCATTTTTCACTGGAAATTGGAGCACTTATGCTTTAAATCCCGATACATCAAATCATATATTTGGGACCAGCCAAGGAGCAGGAACAGCTATATTAACGTTTTTAGGTGGATTCCATCCACAAAGTCAATCTTTGTGGCTAACTGATATAGCTCACCATCATTTAGCAATTGCCATAATATTTATAATCGCTGGCCATATGTACAAAACTAACTGGGGCATTGGACATAACATTAAAGATATAATTGATGCACACCGTCCACCAAGTGGAAAGCTAGGTAAAGGACATATTGGACTATATGAAACTATTACCAATTCACTACATATACAACTCGGATTAGCCTTAGCTTCTTTAGGTGTAATCACATCATTAGTTGCTCAACACATGTATGCAATGCCTCCATATGCATTTATGGCCAAAGACTTTACAACTCAAGCTGCTTTATATACACATCATCAATATATAGCAGGCTTTCTAATGGTTGGTGCATTTGCTCATGGTGCTATCTTTTTCATAAGAGATTACGACCCAGAAGAAAATAAAAATAATGTACTTGCTAGAATGTTAGATCATAAAGAAGCAATAATTTCACATTTAAGTTGGGTATGTTTATTTTTAGGGTTTCATACATTAGGATTGTATATTCATAATGATACAATGATTGCTTTTGGAACACCCGAAAAGCAAATATTAATTGAACCAGTTTTTGCACAATGGATACAAGCAAGTTCAGGAAAAGCACTTTATGGTTTTGACACATTGCTATCTTCTTCGTCAAGCATCGCAGCAAAAGCTAGTAGCAATATATGGTTACCAGGATGGTTAGAAGCAATAAATAGTAACAAAAACTCTTTATTTTTAACTATAGGTCCAGGTGACTTCTTGGTTCATCATGCAATTGCATTAGGGCTACATACCACAACATTAATATTAGTTAAAGGTGCCTTAGATGCTAGAGGTTCTAAATTAATGCCTGATAAAAAGGATTTTGGTTACAGTTTTCCTTGTGATGGCCCTGGGAGAGGTGGCACATGCGATATCTCTGCATGGGATGCATTCTATTTATCTGTATTTTGGATGCTTAATACTATTGGATGGGTAACATTTTACTGGCACTGGAAACATGTTACAATTTGGCAAGGTAATATCAATCAGTTTAACGAATCTTCCACTTATTTGATGGGATGGCTTAGAGACTACTTATGGCTTAATTCATCTCCATTAATAAATGGATACAATCCTTATGGTATGAACAATTTATCTGTTTGGGCATGGATGTTCTTATTTGGACATTTAATATGGGCAACTGGATTTATGTTCTTAATATCTTGGCGTGGTTATTGGCAAGAACTCATAGAAACATTAGCTTGGGCTCACGAAAGAACACCTCTTGCAAATTTAATTAGATGGAAAGATAAACCGGTAGCGCTATCTATAGTACAAGCTAGACTAGTTGGTTTAGTGCATTTTTCTGTAGGATATATATTAACATATGCAGCATTTGTAATAGCATCTACATCAGGTAAATTTGGTTAATAAATAAATAACAATACTTAAATTACTGCTTGAATATTCATATTCAGTAGTGATTTTTTATTGCAATATGAATATTTTTCAGTTAAAATAACAATTATTTTAACTCTTTACCAAAATATAAAAATGGCTAAAAAAAGCATGATTGAAAGAGAAGCAAAAAGGAATAAATTGATTCAAAAATATAAACCTAAAAGGAAAGAAATTAAAAATAAACTCAATAATAAATTAACTTTTATTGAACAAATAGAATTACAAAAAGAATTACAAAAACTTCCAAAAAATAGTTCACCCTGTCGTAGAAGAAATAGATGCTGGAAAACCGGGCGTAGCCGTGGATTTTATAGAGATTTCGGATTATCAAGACATGTTTTAAGAGAAATGTCACATAATTGCTTACTGCCCGGTATTAAAAAGGCTAGTTGGTAATAAATTTACGGATTTTTATTATTATATTTACATAAATGTTATCAAAAAACATTTATATAAATATAATCTATATATTAACTAATATATTTGTAAACTATAATCCAAATTGATTACCCCTACGATACTGCAGATAGGCCGCTACTAATAAACCAAACAAAGTTACAGGAATTAATCCTAAAACTATACCAGATAAAAGAGGTTCTACCATAATAAAAATTTAAAAACTTGTTAAAAATAAATTCAAATAATACTTCTTATTGCATTTCATTATCTAAAACCAATAGCTGCTTGCCATACAAATGCTAATAGCAAGAAAAAAACAGGAATTACTGGTAATATATCAACTAAAGGTCGAAAAATCGAATACGCTTCAGGTAATTTTGCTAATATAATCGTTGTAATCATAATATAAACCTCTTTATAATTAATTTATACATTTATCTGTATACATATTGATATCAATCAATTACTTAATGTAAACATTAAACATAACATTTTATTTACTTTTTTCTTAATAAATTTCATATGATAATTATATAAATACTAAACTATTGATATTGTAAAAAAAAAGTATATATAAAAAAGAAAACAGTTTACAATAATAAATAGATTATGTTTCATAATATATAATTATATATTATATATAAATCCATCTTTAAGTCATATAATTAAAACATTAAGAAATGTAAAAGGATAAAAACTATGATAATTATTATTCAACTTTTAGTATTCGCACTAGTAATATTTTCTACTCTACTTGTAGTAGGCATACCTGTTACCTTTGCATCTCCTGGACAATGGGAAAAATCTAAAAATTTAATTTATACTGGCGCTGGCATATGGACTGGATTAGTCTTAATAACAGGATTCTTTAATTCTTTTATTAATTAAGCATTACGTTTTATATTACTATGTATATAAAAATATTAATATGTATTTAATATACATAGTATATAAAATGTTAAGAATTTGACAAAATAAGATTTTTTTGTAATCATATTGTATTATAGCGGGTATAGCTCAGAGGTAGAGCGTAACCTTGCCAAGGTTGATGTCGCGCGTTCGAATCGCGTTACCCGCTTATATTTTTTATGCTTATGCTTCTTTAGAATTAGTATCAATAACTGAATCATCTACCGATTCTTGACCATTTTGCTCACTGGAACTATAAACTTGTTTACCAATATTCATCATTGCTTGTTGCAATTGATTTTGTGTATCTTTGATTTTTTCATAGTTATCTTCTTGAATATATAATTTTAATGAATTAATAAGCTGTTGAACTTTTTTCTTTTCATCTTCACTGACTTTATCCTTCAATTCATCAATCTGATTTTGAGACTGGTAACACAACGAATCTGCTTGATTTTTTAAATCTATTTGTTCACGTTTTTGCTTATCAAGCTCTGAATTTTCCTCTGCTTCTTTAACCAATTTCTCAACTTCTTCTTTAGGTAATGTTGATGCACCTGTTATAGTAATAGACTGTTCTTTACCAGTACCCTTATCCTTAGCTTTTACAGATAATATACCATTAGCATCTATATCAAATATAACTTCTATTTGAGGAACACCACGGGGAGCTGGCATAATACCATCTAATCTAAAAGTACCTAAACTCTTATTATCTTTAGTAAATTCTCTCTCTCCTTGTAACACATGAATTTCAACATTAGGTTGATTATCAACAGCTGTTGAAAAAATTTCAGATTTCTTTGTAGGAACTGTTGTGTTACGAGCTATTATTTTGGTCATTACTCCTCCGAGAGTTTCTACACCCAAAGATAAAGGTGTGACATCCAAGAGCAATATATCTTTAACCTCACCTGCTAAAACACCTGCTTGTACAGCTGCTCCAATTGCTACTACTTCATCAGGATTTACACTTTGATTAGGATCCTTGCCTATCATTTTTTTAACTAGTTGTTGAATAGAAGGAATTCTAGTAGAACCACCCACTAAAACAATTTCATCTATATCATTAGACGACAATTGAGCATCTTTTAAAGCATTATTAACAGGAACCTCACAACGATTAATTAAATCCTGGCATAAGTACTCAAATTTTGCTCTAGTTATATTCTTTTCTAAATGCTTAGGTCCCGTATCTGTAGATGTAATAAAAGGCAAATTAATATCTGTTTGACCCAAACTAGATAACTCCATTTTAGCTTTCTCAGCAGCCTCTGTTAACCTTTGTAAAGCTTGCCTGTCTTTACCTAAGTTAATTCCTTGATCGTTATTAAACTCACTAATTAACCATTCGACAATTTTTCTATCAAAGTCATCACCTCCTAAATGAGTATCACCAGATGTTGATAAAACCTCAAAAACACCATCACCTACTTCTAAAATAGAAACATCAAATGTACCTCCACCAAGATCAAAGACCAAAATAGTTTCATTATTTTTTTTATCCAAACCATATGACAAAGATGCTGCTGTAGGCTCATTAATAATTCTTAAAACATCTAAACCGGCAATCTGTCCAGCATCTTTAGTAGCTTGACGCTGTGAATCATTAAAATAAGCTGGAACAGTTATAACTGCTTGAGTAACTTGTTGCCCTAAATAAGTACTGGCATCTTCAACCAATTTACGTAAAACTTGGGCAGAAATTTCTTCAGGTGCAAAATCTTTACCCAATGCTGGACACTCTAATTTAATATTAGAATTGCTATCTGTTTTTACATTATAAGATGATTGCTGTAATTCATTCGCTAATTCATCTTTTTTACGACCAATAAACCTTTTAACAGAATAAAAAGTATTTTCTGGATTCATTACAGCTTGTCTTTTAGCTATCTGTCCTACTAATTTATCTTGCTTTTTTGTATAAGCAACAACAGATGGTGTTGTCCTTACTCCTTCTTTATTAGGAATGACCGTAGGTTTTCCTCCTTCCATAACAGCAATAACAGAATTTGTAGTGCCTAAATCAATTCCCACAACTTTAACCATAAATTACCTCACAAAAGATCAGCTTAATATCTATTAGTTTTATATTTTATATATTTCTATTCATATAATTATATATTGCACCATATTCAAGCTCGAGTAAAGTAGTAATTACCGAACTGATTATACATCTAATGTCTTACACATATAAAATTAAATGAAATCTATAATATGATTTTAATGATATATCAAAAAATTGTATAATATGTAAAAAACTAAATTGTGATTATATCTAATAATAAGTTAAACAAAAGCTTATGTGATTACAATAAGAAACTTGAAAATTTTAAGAATTTAACAGATAATAAATATATGATCTGAAGATATATAATTAAACAACTTTATAAAAATTAGGATATTAAACATAAAATGAAAATCGGGCTACTAGGTAAAAAAATTGGTATGACTCAAATTTTTGACCAAGAAGGGAAAGCATTGCCCGTAACTATTTTGCAGCTAGGACCATGTATAGTAACTGAAATAAAAAATTTAGAATCTCATGGGTATCAAGCTATTCAAATAGGATATACAGAAGCAAAATCCAATAAACTTAGTAAAGCTGAAATCGGACACCTAAATAAATACAATATACCTCATTTAAAATATTTAAAAGAGTATAGAGTAAATTCATTAGACAACTTCGAAATAGGCAAATTAATTACAGTAAAAGATTTAAAGATAGACCAAAATATTTCTATTTCTAGCATAAGTATTGGAAAAGGATTTACGGGTTGTATAAAAAGACATAATTTCAGCAGAGGACCTATGTCTCACGGGTCTAAAAATCATAAGCAACCAGGATCAATTGGCGCAGGGACAACACCAGGAAGAGTTTTTGCAGGAAAGAAAATGGCTGGTCGTATGGGTGGGGAGAAAGTAACAATTCCAAATCTTAGGATTATAGATATTAAAACTAATCATAATATTATTATTGTGAAAGGTTCTGTACCTGGCAAAACTGGCAATATTGTTAGCATTCATCAAAAATAGATCTATGAATATAAAAAAAAAAATAATTCAATAATGTCTTCTCAAGAGATAGGCCCAATATACAATCAAGATGTAGCAATAAGATTATGTAAGCAGGATAGTAATAATATGTATGTACTGCACCGAGCACTTACACAACAATTAATTAAAAATCGAAATGCACATACGAAAACACGTAGTGAAGTAAGAGGAGGAGGAAGAAAGCCATGGAAACAAAAAGGAACTGGTAGGGCAAGAGCTGGCTCAAATAGATCCCCACTGTGGAGAGGAGGAGGAGTAATATTTGGTCCACGTACTAAAAAACAAAAAAATAAAATAAACAAAAAAGAAAAACAATTAGCATTGCGAATTTTGATAGAAAATAAATTCAAAAATACAATAATTACAGAAGATTGTATAGGTAAACTAAATAAGCCCAGCACGAAAGTAATAGTCAATAATTTAAAAAAATACAATCTAGATACAAATACAACTAATAATATTTTAATCATAGTAAGCAAAAAATCAGATAATTTATATTTGTCTACTCGCAATTTAAAGAATGTAGAACTATTAAGTGCTAACCATATTAATATTTTATCCTTACTAAAAGCAAATCAAATCATAATCAATAAAGATGCTTTAAATATTATTAACAAAACATATTATGACTAATAATAGAAATACATTAACTTTAATGAATATAATTAAACGTCCAATACTAACAGATAAAACAACAATGATGGTAGAGGATAATAAGTATTATTTTGCAGTTGCAATCAAAGCTAAAAAATCAGAGATTAAACAAGCTGTCGAAAAATTATTCGATGTAAAAGTTGAGAAAATTAACACACTAATTATAAAATCACAAAAAAAACGTATAGGAAAACATATAGGTTATAAAAGCAAATATAAAAAAGCTATTGTAAAGCTTAATAATCAATATCGAATAAATTTATTTTCAGAGAATTAACTTATATAAAGTAGGTACAAATAATTAAATGACTATTCGTTTATATAAAGCATATACACCTGGTACAAGAAATAGAACCATATCTACATTCGATGAAATAACAAATAATAAGCCAGAAAAATCATTAATCAGGAAAAATCATCGTTACCAAGGTCATAATAATAGAGGAATCATTACATCAAGGCATAGAGGTAAAGGACATAAAAGACGTTACAGAATAATTGATTTTAAACGTAATAAATATAATATTGAAGCTAAGGTTGCAAGTATAGAATATGATCCTAATAGAAATGCACGAATAGCACTCTTACATTACTCAGACGGTGATAAAAGATATATTTTACATCCAAGATCATTAAATATTGGCCAAACAGTCATTTCAGGTATTAAAGTTTCTATAGAAGTTGGTAATTCTCTACCATTATATTCAATTCCCTTAGGTACAGCTGTGCACAATATAGAACTAACTCCGTATAAAGGAGGACAAATTGTTAGAGCAGCTGGAACATACGCACAAATAGTAGCTAAAGAAGGTGCTTTTGCAACATTAAAACTGCCATCGAATGAAGTTAGATTAATTCGAAAAGAATGCTTTGCTACCATAGGTCAAGTCGGCAACATTGATGCCGGTAATATTATTATAGGAAAAGCTGGAAGAAATAGATGGCTTAGTAAAAGACCTAAAGTTAGAGGAGTAGTAATGAACCCTATAGATCACCCTCATGGTGGTGGAGAAGGACGTTCACCTATAGGTAAGCCTCACCCAGTTACTCCATGGGGCAAACCTGCTTTAGGAATAAAAACTCGTAAAAAACCCAAATATAGTAATCGTTATATACTGAGGAAAAGAAAATAAAATAAAACAAGATAATATATAAACTGAAATTATTATGTCTAGATCTCTAAAAAAAGGCCCTTATATAAATTTTAAACTACTAAAAAAAATAGAAAAATTAAACGAACAAGAATCCAAAAAAACTGTAAAAACTTGGTCAAGATCTTCAACTATTATTCCACAAATGATAGACCATACAATAGCTGTTTATAATGGAAAACAATTTTTTCCTATCTTTATATCTGATCAAATGGTAGGACATAAACTTGGCGAATTTGTACCAACAAGAAACTTTAGAAGTCATGTAAAAAGCGATAGAAAAACAAGAAAATAATTATATGATAAATACAATTACACAAACTCAAGCAACAGGCAAATATTTACGTTTATCACCACACAAGACAAGAAGAGTTTTAAATCAAATTAGAGGAAAAAGCTATCAAGAAGCAGAACTAATCCTTGAATTTATGCCATATAAGCCTTGCAAAGTTATCAAAAAAATTCTAGAGTCAGCTGGAAATAATGCATCAAATCTTAAATATGAAAAACAAGACTTAATTATACAACAAGCTTTCGCAAATGAAGGCCCAAAACTAAAAAGGTTTCAACCAAGAGCACAAGGAAGAGCATTTAAAATACAAAAACCAACATGCCATATCACGATTAAATTAGCACTAAAATAATTTTATTAAAAATGTAAATATACATATTACAAAATGGGACAAAAAACACATCCACTAGGATTTAGGCTAGGTATTACACAAAAACATAGCTCTTCTTGGTTTTCGAACATAAAATCATATGCACAACTAGCTCAAGAAGATGATCAAATTAGAAATTTAATAGAAAAACAGCTAAATAATGCAAGCATTACATTAATTCATATAGATAGAAAAGTTGATCAAATACAAGTACAAATACATACAGCTAGACCAGGTATTATACTAGGTAAAATGGGTAGTGGTATAGAAGATATAAGAAAAAGTTTAGAAAACACATTAAAAAAACATGCACAAATCAGAATTAATCTTATAGAGATTACAGATCCTGATAAAGAAGCAACTTTAATAGCTGAATTTATAGTACATCAACTGGAAAAAAGAATAGCTTTTAGACGAGTAATCAGGCAAGCTATTCAAAGATCTCAAAAAGCCAAAAATCAAGGAATCAAAATTCAAGTTTCTGGTCGATTGAATGGTGCCGAAATAGCAAGAAGCGAATGGGTTAGAGAAGGCCGTGTGCCATTACAAACACTAAGAGCACATATAGACTACTCATATAAAACAGCACATACTATATATGGAATATTAGGTATAAAAGTATGGTTATTTAAAGGAGAAAAAATTCTAAAATATAAATCCAAAACTTAACTAATTCACTATAATAATATACTGTTGAAATAAAACTTATTAATAATATGCTAAGTCCCAAAAGAACAAAATTCCGTAAACAACATCGTGGTCGTATGAATGGTAAAGCAAGTAAAGGAAATTATATTGCCTTTGGCGACTATGCATTAAAAACTTTAGAACCAGTATGGCTAACAGCAAGACAAATTGAGGCTACTAGAAGAACAATTACCAGATATGTAAAAAGAGGTGGGAAACTATGGATAAGAGTTTTTCCAGATAAACCAATCACAGCTAGGCCAGCAGAAACCAGGATGGGATCTGGAAAAGGGGCTACAGAATATTGGGTTGCAGTTATAAAGCCAGGTCATATCTTATTTGAAATAGCTGGTGTGCCTCAACAAACTGCTGAACAAGCTATGAAACTAGCATCGTATAAATTACCTGTAAAAACTAAATTCATAACCAAAAAATAAAATATAACATATGGCTTTACCAAAATTTAAAGATATTAAACACTTAACAGGTAGCGAAATTCAAAAAAAAATCATAGAACTAAAAAAAGAAATATTTGAGTTAAAATTAAAACAAACAACAAGACAAAATATAAAACCACACTTATTTAAACATAAGAAGCACCAATTGTCTCAACTATTAACAATAAAACAAGATTAACATCATGCATACCAAATATACAATCGGAAAAGTAATAAGTAATAAAATGAATAAAACCATTACTGTAGCAGTCAATAATAAAATATCGCATTCAAAATATAAAAAAATAATTACAAAAACTAATAAATATTATGCACATGATGAAAATAATGAATGTAATATGGGTGATATCGTAAAAATACAAACACATAGACCTATAAGTAAGAAAAAACATTGGATATTCATACAAAAAATATTAGCAAAATGATACAAACACAAAGCTATTTAAATATTGCCGATAACAGTGGTGCACGCAAAATTATGTGTATTCAAGTTCTAGGAAGTAATAATCCTTCTTATGCCTGCTTAGGAGATGTTATAATTGGAGTTGTTAAAGACGCACTACCTAATATGCCTATAAAAAAATCTGATATTATTAGAGCTGTTATAGTAAGAACTAAAAAAACCATACGACGAGACGACGGAATGAGTATAAGATTTGATGATAATGCAGCAGTGATAATTAATCAAGAAAATAATCCAAGAGGAACAAGAATATTTGGTCCGATAGCTAAAGAATTACGAGATAAAAACTTTACAAAAATTATATCATTAGCACCAGAGGTTGTGTAATGAAAACGAAAAAAATAAACAGAAAGACGCATGTTAAAAGAGGAGATACTGTAAAAATTATATCTGGTCGTGAAAAAGGGAAAATAGGTACAATAATTAAGGTTATACCAAAACATAATAAAGTTATTATTGAAAATTTAAATACAGCGACAAAACACCTGAAACCACAAAAAGACAATAATAGTGGTAAGATTATTCAAATTGAAAAACCAATTAACAGCTCAAATGTCATGCTATACAATAAAAATAACTCATAATCTTATATTAAAAACAAAATCTGAAGAATTAATGCAATTAACAAAAGATACATCCATAGGAAATATATAATTAATTATACATGATATTAAAGAATGGAAAATACATTAAAAAAACTTTATAAGAATAAAATTTGTAACGATCTACAAAATAGATTTAACTATAAGAATATTCATGAGATACCTAAAATTGTTAAAATCACAATTAACCGAGGTTTAGGAGAAGCTGCAAATAATAATAAAGTACTTGAAAAAAGTATCAATGAAATAACTACAATTACTGGTCAAAAACCTAAAATTACTAAATCTAAAAAAGCCATAGCAGGCTTTAAAATACGCGAAAACGTAGCTATTGGCCTAATGGTTACCTTAAGAAGAGATAAAATGTATGATTTTCTTAATAAACTAATCAACCTAGCTTTACCAAGAATTAGAGACTTCAGAGGAATAAGCTCTAAACACTTTGATGGAAGAGGAAACTACAATTTAGGTTTAAAAGAACAAATAATTTTTCCAGAAATTCAATATGATGATATTGATAAGATACGAGGACTAGATATTACAATAGTTACAACAGCAAAAAACGATACAGAAAGCTTTGCACTTTTAAAAGAATTTGGTATGCCATTCATCGTATAACGCAAAAGAGTCTTTCTAAAAAGACATGAAAAAATTAATGGAGTGTAAAACATGATTAATGACACAATTGCAGATATGCTAACTCGTATTCGAAATGCTAACTTAGCAAAACATCAGATTGTTCAAGTCTATTCAACTAAAATGACTCGTAACATAGTGAAAGTTTTGAAAGAGGAAGGTTTTATTTATAAATTTGAAGAAATCGGAGAAAAAAGTAGGAATTATTTGCTCATATCATTGAAATATAAAGGAAAGCATAAAAAACCTGTTATTACTTCACTAAAAAGAATCAGCAAACCTGGCTTAAGAGTATATGCTAACTATAAAGAGCTTCCCAAAGTTCTGGGAGGAATCGGAATAGCTATTATTTCAACATCAAAAGGAATTATGTCAGACCACAATGCAAGACATTATGGACTAGGTGGAGAAATTTTATGTTACATATGGTAATAATAATTAAAACAATATAATGTCTAGAATAGGAAAAAAAACCATTAACTTACCGCAAAATACTGATATTCAAATTATAGAAAATAATATAAATATTATCGGCCCAAAAGGGAAATTATCATATCAGTTACCAGAAGTAATAGCAATTAAGCACGATATAAAAAATCAAACATTAAACTTATATAAAACACATGAAAATAAAGAAGCACAAAAATTATATGGATTATCAAGAACCCTAATAAACAATATGGTTCTAGGAGTATCTAAAGGATTCGAGAAAAAATTACATATTCAAGGTGTTGGTTATAGATCACAATTACAAGGGAAAAATCTCATACTCAACCTTGGATATAGTCATCCAATTACTGTAGAAACTCCTGAGGATATTATAATAGAAGTAGAAAACAATATAAATATTACTGTAAAAGGAATCAAAAAAGAGAAAGTAGGAGAAGTGGCTGCTCAAATTAGAAGACTTAGACCACCCGAACCATATAAAGGAAAAGGTATTAGATATTTAAATGAAAAAATCAATATAAAAGTAGGTAAAGCTGGTAAATAACAATTTATTGGTCATTAAATATAAAAATAGAATGAAAAAAACAATTAAAGGAATCAAGAATCGTCCACGCCTTTGTGTATTCCGGTCAAATAAACATATTTATGCACAGATCATAGATGACAGTAATAACCAAATCATTGCAAGTAGCTCTACATTAACACAAATTATAAAAAAAAGTACGAAACTATCAAACAACTGTAATGCCGCACGTAGTGTAGGCAAAAACATAGCTCAACAATCAAAATCATTAGGTATTAAAGAAGTTGTATTTGATCGTCAAAATAAAATATATCATGGTAGAATTCAAGCCTTAGCAGAAGCTGTAAGAGAAGAAGGTATAAAGTTTTAACTTTTAAAAATAATGAAAAAAAAATCCATCAAGAATAAAGAACAAGAACACAATTGGGAAGAGAAAGTTGTACAAGTCAAGAGAGTTACCAAAGTAGTCAAAGGGGGTAAAAAATTAAGCTTTCGAGCTATTTTAGTTGTAGGAAATGAACAAGGACAAATAGGAGTAGGGGTTGGTAAAGCAAGTGATGTTATAGGAGCTGTAAAAAAAGGTGTCACAGATGCCAGAAAAAATATTATAAATATCCCGATAACCAAATCATATTCTATACCTCACACTATAGAAGGAATATCAGGTGCTGCTAAAGTGATTTTAAGGCCATCAGCTATAGGCTCAGGAGTTATTGCAGGTGGCTCTACACGTACAGTTTTAGAACTAGCTGGAATTAAAAATATTTTAGCCAAACAATTAAAATCTAGCAATACCTTAAATAATGCAAGAGCTGTGCTCAATGCCTTAAGCCAATTAAGAACATTTCAAAACACAGCACAAAACAGAGATATAAATATAGAACAACTTTATAATATTTAATCAATAAATGGTGTAAATATGCAATGAAGGCTGCAACACAATTACAACAAAAACTATTCATTACATTAATAATTTTGATTTTAGCTAGATTAGGCATATTTATTCCTATACCAGGCATAGATCATAATTCATTGAATAATAATATTAATGATAATGGATTAATCAATTTTTTAAATATTTTTTCAGGTGGAGGCTTTTCAACGATAGGCATTTTTGCTTTAGGAATAGTTCCTTATATTAATGCATCAATTATGATGCAATTATTAACAAAACTAATACCCAAATTAGATCATTTGCAAAAAGAAGAAGGAGATACGGGAAGACAAAAATTAACACAAATAACACGCTATTTTACGCTAATATGGAGTATTATACAAAGCATAGGAATATCTTTATGGATTAAACCATATGTTTTTAACTGGAATTACTATTTTATATTAGATTGCATTATTGCATTGAGTACAGGATCATTAATAATTATGTGGTGCTCAGAAATTATTACAGAATATGGAATAGGAAATGGACCTTCATTATTAATTTTTCAGAACATAATCTCAGGTATACCTAAAAACTTACAAAATTATAACATCAATGTTTATGATAAAGATACAATTATTAATGGATGCTTCTTTTTAATATTATTTATATTGATTCTAGTAATTAACATACTCATTCAAGAATGCAAGCGGAAAATCATAATTGTCTCAGCAAAACAATTGAGTAAAATTAATATATTAAATCCTCAAAGTTATATACCATTAAAGCTAAATCAAGGCGGCGTTATGCCCATTGTGTTTGCTTCTGCAACAATGGCATTACCTATATACTTATCAGGTAATAAACAAATAATTCAAATAAATAGTATGATTGATTTATTTTTACCTGGCCATATTTTATATTTACCTACATACGGCTTGTTAATAATAGCTTTTAGTTTTTTTTATTCATCTCTAGTTTTAAACCCAGAAGATATAGCAGAAAATTTAAATAAAATGGGTGCTAGCATACCTTCAATCAGACCTGGATCTGATACAATCAGATATATCAAGCAAATATTGAATAGAATGACACTATTAGGAGGAATCTTTTTATTCATAATAGCTCTGATTCCTTCTTTAATAACGAAAACAACAAATACAAGTATGTTACAAGGGTTAGGAACTACATCATTGTTGATTCTAGTAGGCGTAGCAATTGACACAGCAAAACAAATTCAAACATACATAATATCACAGCAATATGATAATATAATGGAATAAATAACAATTTAAACTATAAACAAGGATATTAAATTAATTAATGAAAGTAAGACCATCAGTAAAAAAAATTTGCGACAAATGCAGAATTATACGTAGACATAGAAAAATAATTGTAATTTGTGAAAATGCAAAACATAAACAAAGACAAGGATAAATATATCAAAATAATAGGAATACAAAATGATAAGAATAGTAGGAGTAGATTTACCTAAAAATAAACGAATAGAAATTTCATTAACATATATTTATGGTATAGGTAAATCAAAAGCGATAGAAATTTTAGAACAACTCAATATAAATCACAACATTAAAACAAATGAATTGAATGATGAACAAGTTGTTCTTATTAGACAAATACTAAGTAATAATTATCAAGTAGAAGGAGATTTGAAAAGGATGGAATCAATGAATATTAAAAGACTAATGACAATAGGTTCATACAAAGGCAAAAGACATCAGTTAGGTCTCCCTTTAAGGGGACAAAATACTAGAACTAATGCTCGTACAAAACGCGGTATAAAGAAAACAATGGCTGGAAAGAAAAAAGCTCCACGTAAATAAAAACAAAATAATAAGTTTATAAAAAATGGCTAGACAAACAAAAAAAACATATACAAAACAGAAAAAAAATATTATTAATGGTATAACACATATAAAATCAACGTTTAATAATACTATAGTAACAATTACGGATCTTCAAGGCGATACTTTATCTTGGTGCTCATCCGGTGCAAGCGGATTTAAAGGAACTAAAAAAGGAACGCCTTTTGCTGCACAAATAGCTGCAGAAAAAGCTGCTAAACAAGCGATGGAACAAGGAATAAGACAAACAGAAGTATTGGTAAATGGGCCAGGAGCAGGACGCGAAACAGCAATCAGGGCACTACAAGCAACTGGAATTAATATAACATTAATTAAAGATATAACTCCTACACCACATAACGGTTGCAGACCTCCTAAAAAAAGACGTGTTTAGATTAACACATTTATATAAACACTGCTAATGATATATCTTGAATAATCTTGTATGAACCATTTCCAAATAGAATGCATAGAATCCAAAATAGAAAGTAACTGCCAACAATACGGTCGTTTCATTTTAGAACCACTCAATAAAGGACAAGGTATTACTTTAGGCAATTCTTTAAGAAGAACAATTTTGTCAGATTTACAAGGTGCTGCTATTGTAGCCGTACGAATTGCTGGTATAAACCATGAGTTTTCAACTATTACAGGGGTACGAGAAGATGTACTAGAAATTTTACTCAATCTCAAAGAAGTTGTATTAAAAAGTTACAGCGATACACCTCAGATTGGTAGAATAAGAGTACAAGGACCAGCTATTATTACTACAGGGTTATTCGAACTACCGCCAGAAATTCAAATCATTGATCCACAACAGTATATAGCAACTATTTGTAATAATACAATTTTCGAAATGGAATTTCGTGTTGAAAAAGGAAGCGGCTATAAACTTGTAAATAAAGGATTTGATCAAAAATCTATAGATTTTTTACAAATAGATGCAATATTCATGCCAGCAACCAAATTTAATTATGTAGTAGAAGAAAAAAAAATTAGTCCAACACTTATTCAAGAAAAACTATCTTTAGAAGTTTGGACAAACGGGAGTTTATCCCCACAAGAAGCGATTAGTCAAGGAGCTCAAGTTTTAACAAATCTGTTTTACCCTCTAACTAGTCTGAATTTCAAAAGTATTGATAATATAGAAAATGAATACGAAGAAGAAATTAATCAAGTTCTCATAGAAGAACTGCAACTATCTGTTAGAGCTTATAATTGTCTTAAAAGAGCTCAAATACATTCTATTTCAGATCTATTAGATTATTCACAAGACGAACTGTTAGAAATTAAAAATTTTGGTCAAAAATCCGCAGAAGAAGTAATTGAAGCATTACAAAATAAACTTGGAATCAAGTTACCAAAAGAAAAAACATAAACAAAACATAAAAGAATATCAAATATATAGCTCAAAATAGATGAAAAAATAGTCTAAAATCGAAAGAACAAATTAAGATATCAATTATGAATAAAACATATATTGCACAAAAACCTAATTATAGCAAATGGTACATTATTGATGCTAAAAATAAAAATTTAGGTCGACTTAGTAGCAAAATAGCTAAATTACTAAAGGGAAAGAATTCTACTTCATATACACCATATATTAATAATAAAATATATATAATAATAATAAATTCAAAGTCAGTTAAAGTCACGGGCAAAAAATTGTTTCAAAAAACATATAAACAGCACTCTGGCTATCCAGGAGGTCTGCGAATCAAAACATTGAATCATCTTTTATCTAGAAAACCAAATATAATTTTAGAAAAGTCTATAAAAGGTATGCTGCCTAAAGGGATTTTAGGAAGACAATTATTTACACAATTAAAAATCTATCCAGATACTGAACATCCTCATAAACCACAAAAACCCGAAATAATTACATTAATTTAATAATATACAACAATGACTATCTTAACAAACAATTCTAAAATAATTTACTCAGGTACAGGAAAGCGTAAAACATCTATTGCGAGAGTAAAATTGGTACCAGGGTCTGGAAAATTAATTATTAATGGCTTACCGGGTGAATCATATTTACAATTTAGTCCTAATTATTTAAGAGTCTCATGTTCACCTCTTAAAATACTTGGATTAAATAAAGAATATGATATATATGCCAACACTAAAGGAGGCGGATTAACCGGTCAAGCAAACGCAATAAGACTAGGGTTAGCAAGAGCATTATGCAGAATGAATCCCGAAAATCGTATTACTTTAAAAACCGAAGGATTTTTAACAAGAGATGCAAGAATAAAAGAGAGAAAAAAATATGGCTTAAGAAAAGCAAGAAAAGCTCCACAATATTCAAAACGATAATATAAAACAAAAAGTATTAGTATTTTTAACGATTTCAACATATATGAATAAAGAGATTCATCCAAAATGGTATAATGATGCTCAAGTATATTGCGATGGCAAACATGTTATGACAGTAGGTTCAACTAAACCTGAATTACGTGTAGATATATGGTCAGGTAACCATCCCTTCTTTACGGGATCGCAAAGAATTATAGATACAGAAGGAAGAGTCGAAAAATTTATACGTAAATATAATTTACAATCAAATAATAATAAATAAAGTAGCAAACATCTACAGGCAAAATATAAGATTTGACAGAGCATATCATAATATTGATAATATTAGGGATATTTATTAAAATATAAATATATAAATTACAAATGCCAACCATTCAACAACTTGTAAGATCAGAAAGACAAAGATCCAACAAAAAAACTAAATCCCCTGCTTTAAAAGGGTGCCCACAAAGGAGAGGGGTATGTACAAGAGTTTATACAACTACACCTAAAAAACCAAATTCTGCTTTAAGAAAAGTCGCTAGAGTTAGATTAACTTCAGGATTTGAAGTAACTGCATATATACCAGGTATAGGACATAATATACAAGAGCATTCTATTGTACTTATCAGAGGAGGTCGTGTAAAGGATTTGCCAGGTGTACGTTATCATGTAGTGCGAGGTATTCTAGATGCTTCTGGAGTTAAAGATAGGAAAAAAAGTCGCTCAAAATATGGAGCAAAAAAACCAAGAACATAAAATTTTAAAAAACATAATATCCAATTAAACTTTAAATATGTCTCGTCGCAATAAATCCAAAAAAAGATTAATTCAGCCAGATCCTGTACACAATAGTAAACTAATCAGTATGTTAACTGTAAGAATACTGAAAAATGGTAAAAAAGGATTAGCATATAAAATAGTTTATCAAGCATTAGATATAATTTATGAAAAAACATCTCACAAACCTTTAGAAATATTAGAGCAAGCTATACGTAATGCAACACCATTAGTAGAAGTTAAAAGTAGAAGAATTGGAGGATCAACATATCAGGTTCCAATGGAAGTAAGAGCATATCGTGGAACAAACCTAGCGCTTAGATGGATCACAAGATTTGCACACGTAAGATCAGGTAAAAGCATGGCTTTCAAGTTGGCGAATGAAATCATCGATGCATCTAATGAAAACGGTAATACGATTAGGAGAAAAGAAGAAACACATCGTATGGCTGAGGCTAACAAAGCATTTGCTCACTATCGTTATTAAAGACTATACTAATTACAATAATTGTTAAATATAAAAAAGGAAATTGAATATTATGGCACGTGCAAAATTTGAACGGAAAAAACCTCATGTTAATATTGGAACAATAGGACATGTTGATCATGGAAAGACAACTCTAACAGCAGCTATATCAGCAACTTTAGCTGCGGCAAATGATACAAAAGCTAAAAAATTTGATGAGATTGATGCTGCTCCAGAAGAAAAGGCAAGAGGAATAACAATTAACACAGCTCATGTAGAATACGAAACACAAAATCGTCATTATGCACATGTAGATTGTCCAGGTCATGCTGACTACGTAAAAAATATGATTACAGGTGCAGCTCAAATGGATGGAGCTATTTTAGTAGTATCAGCTGCTGACGGACCAATGCCACAAACAAGAGAACATATATTATTAGCTAAACAAGTAGGAGTACCTAATATTGTAGTTTTTTTAAACAAGCAAGATCAATTAGATGATGAAGAACTATTAGAGCTGGTAGAATTAGAAGTTCGCGAACTATTGCTACAATATGATTTCCCAGGTGATGATATTCCATTTGTAGCTGGTTCTGCATTACTAGCATTAGAAAAAGTAACAGAAAACAATACAATTCAAAGAGGAAAAGACGAATGGGTTGATAAAATTCATTCACTCATGGATGCAGTAGATGAATACATTCCAACACCTGTTAGAGATATAGAAAAGACATTTTTAATGGCAGTAGAAGACGTATTTTCAATCACGGGAAGAGGTACCGTAGCCACAGGAAGAATTGAGAGAGGTATAATCAAGGTAGGTGACACAATAGAAATAGTAGGGTTAAGAGAAACTGCTACTACTACAATTACCGGACTAGAAATGTTTCAAAAGACTTTAGATGAAGGTATGGCAGGAGATAATATCGGCATATTACTGCGAGGAATACAAAAAAAAGATATTGAAAGAGGAATGGTGTTAGCACAACCTGGAACAATTACACCCCATACTCAATTTGAAGCAGAAGTGTATATACTCACTAAAGAAGAAGGTGGAAGACATACTCCATTTTTTTCCGGATATCGTCCACAATTTTATGTAAGAACTACTGATGTAACAGGAACAATTACACAATTTACTGCAGATGATGGTTCTGCAGCAGAGATGGTAATGCCAGGAGATAGAATTAAAATGAGTGCCGAACTAATTAATCCTATTGCTATTGAACAAGGAATGAGATTTGCAATACGCGAAGGAGGCAGAACTGTAGGAGCAGGTGTAGTATCTAAAATTCTTGAATAATACAACAGATATTATGAAAATTCACGACCAAAACAAAATACGTATTAAATTACAAGCTTACGATCATATTTTATTAGCTTCATCATGTAAGACCATACTTGATACAGCACATAGAACAAAAGTTAAAGCTAAAGGACCAATAGCATTACCAGTAAAACGCAAAATTTATTGCGTTTTACGATCACCACATGTAGATAAAGATTCTAGGGAACACTTTGAAATACGATCACATATAAAAATCATCGATATATATGAACCATCTTCACAAATAATTGATTCTTTAATGAAACTAAATATTCCTTCAGGCGTAGATATTGAAATCAAACTGTAAAATTGTCGGTAGAATACTTATAAAGTATTCTACCGACAATTTTACAGTTTGATTTCAAAAAGATTAATACAAATATTCTTCTTGAAATGCCTTAATAGTACAATCACTTGTAGGTATAGCAACACAAGTTAAAACAAAACCCTCGCTCATTTGGTCATCATCTAAAAAACTTTGCTCTTCTTGGTCAACACTACCTTCAATTATTTTACCTGCACAAGTAGAACAAGCACCTGCACTACAAGAATAAGGCAACTCTACTCCGTTATCATTAGCAGCATCTAAAATGGTTTGATCATCCTCACAATCGATGACTATTGTTTCGTCTTTTCCTGACTCAGTTAAATCTAAAGTGATTTTATAAGACATATTTTTTCTCCTATAATAATTAGAACTACTAATTGTATAGTACTTTAATCAATTAAATACTACAATGACTATATGTTAGTATAATAAATCATAAAATAAAATAAATAACCATATTATATTTAGATATAATTGAAACATGTCGTAAAAATATCATAATTATAAATAAAAAATTTCTAAATAAATTTACAAAATTAATATAATGGTAAATACCTCAAAAAATAGTTTGAAATATAACTACATAAAAATCAAGCCTAAAAAAAATATTCAATCGAAGATATATATCAATAATACATATCAAGAAATTGCTTGCTTAATTAAAAGATATTATATACAAACACAAAGAAGACCTTCTAGTTTATTGTCAGGTATCTTACAACCATTACTATGGCTTATTTTATTCGGGGCCTTATTTCAAAATGCACCTGTAAATCTATTAACACAAAATAAAAATTATCATCAATTTTTAAGTCCAGGAATTATCGTTTTCTCATCTTTTACAGGAGCTATTAATTCCGGTTTACCATTGATGTTTGACAGAGAATTTGGTTTCCTCAATAGACTACTTGTAGCACCATTAAAATCTCGCGACTCATTATTAATCTCCTCAATTATTTTTATAGCAACAATTACTACATTACAAACAAGCTTTATAATCGTATCCAGTTTGCTAATCGAATATAACAAATTAAATGTTGAACAAATCATAACTGTATTTATAATACTTTTATTAATTACACTAAGTATAGGAAGCATAAGTATTTGCTTAGCATTTATTCTGCCTGGCCATATTGAATTTCTAGCACTAACATTAATTATAACTTTACCAACATTATTTTCAAGCACAGCATTAGCTCCGTTATCTTTTATGCCTTACTGGCTACAAATAATTGCTAGTATCAACCCACTTACTTATGCCATAGAAAGTATTAGATGCCTCTATTCAATACCTTATATAAACTATGAAAATAATATTATCAAAACAGTATGGTTGAGCCTAAATATACAGAATAGTATTTGTTTTTTAATACTTATCACTTTTATATGCTTCTATCTCGTAAAAAATATTATTCTATATAAATGCGAGTAAAACCTCATTAATTGATCTGAAGAATGTTATAATAGATTACTATGGAGTTAAGTATATATCAAATAGTAAGAAAAGCAATATTTTTATATCTCTTAACTAGGAGGATAGTAGTTCAATGGGACTACCATGGTATCGTGTACATACAGTTGTATTAAATGATCCAGGACGCTTAATATCTGTTCATTTAATGCATACCGCTTTAGTCGCAGGATGGGCTGGTTCTATGGCCTTATACGAGTTAGCTGTTTTCGATCCATCTGATCCTGTTTTAAACCCAATGTGGAGACAAGGAATGTTCGTTATGCCTTTTATGGCAAGACTTGGAGTAACTGATTCATGGGGCGGATGGAGTATCACAGGAGAAAGTGTCTCTAATCCAGGGTTATGGAGTTTTGAGGGTGTTGCTATTACTCATATAGTTTTATCAGGCATGTTATTTTTGGCATCTATATGGCACTGGGTTTACTGGGATTTAGAATTATTTAGAGATCCAAGAACAGGTGAGCCTGCATTAGACTTGCCTAAAATATTTGGTATTCATCTACTATTATCTAGTTTGCTATGCTTTGGTTTTGGTGCTTTTCATACAACAGGATTATTCGGACCAGGAATATGGATATCAGACGGATACGGAATCACAGGGAAGGTACAACCTGTTGCTCCAGCTTGGGGTCCAGATGGATTCAATCCATTCAACCCAGGGGGAATAGCATCACATCATATAGCTGCAGGTACTGTAGGAATACTAGCTGGTTTATTCCATCTTACTGTTAGACCTCCACAACGTTTATATAGAGCACTAAGAATGGGTAACATAGAAACTGTACTATCAAGTAGTATATCTGCTGTTTTTTTTAGCGCTTTTATAGCTTGTGGAACTATGTGGTATGGTTCAGCAACAACCCCTATAGAGCTTTTTGGGCCAACCAGATATCAGTGGGATAGCGGATATTTTCAACAAGAGATTGAAAGAAGAGTAGAAAATTCACTAAATGAAGGAGCAACACCTGAAGAAGCATGGTCTAAAATACCAGACAAATTAGCATTTTATGACTATATAGGTAATAATCCTGCAAAAGGTGGCTTATTTAGAGCAGGACCTATGGATAAAGGAGATGGCATAGCAGAAGCATGGCTAGGACATCCTATATTTCAAGATAAAGATGGAAGAGAATTAACTGTCAGAAGAATGCCTGCATTCTTTGAAACTTTTCCAGTAATACTGGTTGATAGAGACGGAATTATACGTGCAGATATACCATTTAGAAGAGCTGAATCAAAATACAGTATTGAACAAGTGGGTGTAACTGTCAGTTTTTACGGTGGAAAACTCAATAGCAAGGTGTTTACTGATGCTCCTAGTGTAAAAAAATATGCGCGTAAAGCTCAGTTAGGAGAAGTCTTCGAATTTGATCGCACGACATTAGAATCAGATGGTGTATTCAGAAGTAGTCCCAGAGGATGGTTTACATTTGGACATGCAAACTTTGCACTCATTTTTTTCTTCGGCCACTTATGGCATGGATCAAGAACTATATTCAGGGATGTATTTGCAGGTATCGGTGCAGAAGTAACAGAACAAGTAGAATTTGGTGCATTTCAAAAATTAGGAGATAGAAGCAGTAAAAAACAAGGCGCTGTATAATAATAAGGTATATAAGGAGGTAAATATGGAAGCGTTGGTATATGTATTTTTATTAGTAGGAACATTAATGGTTATCTTCTTTGCTATATTCTTTAGAGACCCTCCAAGAATAGCCAAATAAATGCAAACCAGACAATAAGAAAACTGAGCTATATCTATTCTCAACTAAAATAACTACTTAAATTTAATTTGTATAGTGAAATAAGTAGCTATAAATCGAGAACAATAATAATATAGCTTTAAATCCTATAGGTTATATTATTTACTCTTCATGTTCTTCAAAAGGATCTCGAAGCTCCTTAGAGATGGGACCAAAAGAAGTATATATAGAATACATTGTTATTCCCAATAATAAACTAGAAATAAAAATACTAAGAACTGTTGCAGTTTCCATAAAAACAATATAGATTCAGTTAATTAATTTTTTTAATTATAATATTAATATTATAATTATATAAGATACAAATTATAAAATATACAAATTAGATTAAAAAACTATGGCATTAAGAACAAGATTAGGAGAAATATTAAGACCTTTAAATTCTGAATATGGCAAAGTCGCTCCGGGTTGGGGTACAACTCCGATTATGGGAGTATTTATGCTCTTATTCTTTTTATTTTTGTTAATAATTTTACAAATATATAACTCATCTTTAATTTTAGAGAATGTAGATGTAGACTGGGCAACATTAGGAAGTTAAATAGAACTTCACTCAAGATAAAAGCGATCGCTTTTATCTCTTACTTATACAACTGTATAATTTAATATAAACTAAGATTCAACTAATAACAATTCACTTTCAGAAAAATTATTACTATTAACACCACTATAAGTTTCTCTGATAAAACGTACAAGAACTGAATATTTAATATCTTTCTCGACCTTGCCAACAGTACCTACATCTTGATACCAATAAGATTCTTTGCGTAAAACTTTAACTACTGATCCTTTCTTTATCATAAAGTAATAATATAAATAATTCAACATATAATAATATTATTATACAACCAAACAAAATGGAAAAAATTAACTTATATAAACAAAAAAATGTATTTTCATATAATATAGTTGCCTAAAAAATATTAAAGATGTTAAATTCATTTAAATATAATTAATATAAGGCTTAAAATAATGAAATTATCTTGGAAAACTTTATTATTGTTATCTTTACCGATAATTATAATTGGATTTTTTTTATGGCAAGGATTTTTAGCTCCAACGACAAGCGAGTTAAATACGAACATCGCACGTTCTCGAATGACATATGGGCGTTTTTTAGAATATTTAGATATGGGTTGGATAAAGAAAGTTGATCTATATGATAATGGTCATACAGCTATAGTAGAAGCCGTTGGTCCCGAATTAGGTAATAGAATTCAAAAGATTAGAGTTGAACTACCAGCAACAGTACCAGAATTAATTATAAAACTTAAAAAAGCCAACATAGATTTAGACGCACATCCAACTAAAAACACTAGTGCAATCTGGAATTTAATAGGCAATTTATTATTTCCGATATTATTAATATTAGGTTTAGCATTCTTATTCCGTCGCTCCAATAACTCCTCTAGTGGACCAGGACAAGCGATGTCATTTAGCAAATCGAAAGCTTTATTTCAAATGGAAGCTAAAACCGGTATAGTTTTTAACGATGTTGCAGGAATTGACGAAGCCAAAGAAGAATTTGAAGAAGTAGTTACATTCTTAAAAAAACCAGAAAGATTTACGGCTGTAGGAGCTAAAATACCTAAAGGCGTTTTATTAATAGGCCCTCCTGGAACAGGGAAAACATTATTGGCTAAGGCAATTGCTGGTGAAGCTAATGTACCTTTTTTTAGTATTTCAGGATCTGAATTCGTAGAAATGTTTGTAGGTGTGGGTGCTTCGCGTGTAAGAGACCTATTTAAAAAAGCAAAAGAAAATGCTCCATGTATCGTATTCATAGATGAAATAGATGCTGTCGGCAGACAAAGAGGAACAGGTATTGGTGGTGGTAATGATGAAAGAGAACAAACATTAAATCAATTACTAACTGAAATGGATGGTTTTGAAGGAAATACAGGAGTTATAGTAATTGCAGCAACAAACCGAGCTGATATACTTGATTCCGCTTTATTAAGACCAGGCCGCTTTGATCGACAAGTTTCTGTAGAAATACCAGACTTTAAAGGCAGGCTAGATATATTAAAAGTTCATGCTAAAAATAAAAAGATGGACACGAATATATCTTTATCCATAATAGCTAGAAGAACTCCTGGCTTTTCAGGAGCAGATTTGTCAAATTTACTAAATGAAGCAGCAATACTAACAGCTAGACGAAGAAAAAAATACATTACATTAAATGAAATAGATGCTTCTATCGACCGTATAGTAGCAGGTATGGAAGGAACTGCATTAACTGATAGCAAAAGTAAACGCTTAATTGCATACCATGAAATTGGCCATGCAATAGTTGGAACACTTCTAAAAGATCACGATCCGGTTCAAAAAGTAACCTTAATACCTCGCGGTCAAGCTAAAGGATTAACTTGGTTCACACCAGGAGAGGATCAAAATTTAATATCAAGATCTCAAATTTTATCACGTATCATGGGAGCATTAGGAGGTAGAGCTGCAGAAGAAGTTGTATTTGGAGATACAGAAATCACAACTGGAGCTAGCAATGATTTACAACAAGTAACATCTATGGCTCGTCAAATGGTTACAAGATTTGGAATGTCAAACATAGGTCCATTATGCTTAGAAAATGAAGAGTCAAACCCATTTCTAGGAAGAAGTATGGGTAGTACATCAGAATATTCGGATGAAATCGCAATTAAAATTGATAAACAAATCTATCACATCGTAGAACAGTGCTATGAAGAAACAGTCCAAATTATTCGAGATAATAGAATTATTATTGATAGATTAGTAGACTTGCTAATTGAAAGAGAAACTATTGACGGAAAAGAATTTAAAGAAATCATAAATGAATATACACCTGTACCAGAAAAAGAAGTATATATAGTCTAAGAGATAGCATAAATAGCACGAGATTGACGGGACTCGAACCCGCAACTTCCGCCGTGACAGGGCGGTGCTCTAACCAATTGAACTACAATCCCAGTATGTACACTGTATCATCTCATATTAATCAAATATTTGTCAAATATACACATAGCTTAATAACTCAAAGAAAGGAGAGGAAGGGATTCGAACCCTCGGTATGATTAACACATACAACAGATTAGCAATCTGGCGCTTTCAACCACTCAGCCACCTCTCCAGTAATATATAAAACTAGAATATAATAAGAGATTTAATGGCTCAGGCGGGACTTGAACCTGCGACCTTGGGCTTATGAGTCCCCTGCTCTAACCAACTGAGCTACTGAGCCTTTATAACTTCTGATAAGTATAACATAAAAATAAAAACAAATAAATGAATATTTAATTAATGAAGTAACTTATGCTACTAATTTTGAACCTATACCACTTGATGTCAAAATTTCTAGCAATAAAGCATGCTGTATATTACCATTAATAATATGAGCTGAAACAACATTATTCTTCAAAGCTTGAATACAGCAATCAACTTTAGGTATCATACCTCCGGCAATTATTTGCTGATCTTTTAAATACTCTAACTTGTCTATATTTAAATTCTTGATTAAAGTTGCAGGATTATTAATATTTGACATAATGCCGAACGTATCTGTTAATAAAATAAGCTTCTCAGCATTCAAACATTCTGCAATAGCACCAGCTACAAAATCAGCATTAATATTATAAGATTGTCCATTTAAATCTGAAGCAACACTAGCAATAACAGGAATATATCCATGAGAAAGTAAAATATTAATCATATCAAGATTAACTTTTTCTACTTTACCTGTATAGTTATCTGGCTGATCAGTAAAAAAACTAGATGCAGTAATTAAATTAGCATCCTTACCAGATAAACCAACTGCTATATTAGATGAACGATTAAATAAACTAACTAAATCTTTATTAACTTTACCTACTAGAACCATCTCCACCAACTCCATAGTTGTCTTATCTGTAACACGAACACCATTAAAAAATTTAGGTTCTATATTCATTTGTTTCAACCAATAATTAATTATTGGTCCACCACCATGTATAATTACAACTTTAATACCTATATAAGACAAAAACAAAATATCCTCTATGATTTTAGACTTTAAAACAACATCTTTCATAGCAGAACCACCATATTTGATAACTATAGTCGATCCATAAAAACGCTGTATAAGAGGCAAAAGATCACTTAATACTTGTACAAACTCAGAGTTTTTCAACATTTTTTCTCCTGTTAATTAAATATAAAATAAATAAAATTATCAAAAAAGTTTACAAAAACAATATTATTCACTTATTTTAATTTAAAACGATATATAAATATAAAAATACTAACATATGACAAAATTTTGGAACAATATAAACAAATTTCCGAGATTTTTATTCTCAGTAATTATAGGATTTTTCTTGACAACTTTTTACACAATTTTTGAGTTATTAAAAGAGAAAGATAAAAGACTAAGTATAAGCATTACAATTATAGTATTTATTAGCATGATAACAATCATTTTAAGGCAGATGTTAGGTATAAGATAAAAATTTCATATATGAAATTTTTAAGATCTATAACAAAAAATTCGACATATATAATATTATATATACAATTAAAAAAAAAAGTAAATATTAGTAAATGAAAAATCTCTTGATTTAAGCTAAATTAATAGATATCAGTATGTTATAAATAAAAGAATATTTGTTTACCAACTAGAACTTTTTACCTTCAGTTATAATCTATTGTTAGTTGTTTATAGTGCATAAAATATTTTAAGAAATCCATGAATATAAATTATGATTCTGATTTAAAGGAAGTTACAGGTGCATTCGCTCTTATAGATAGTTTAGTGAGGAATGATGTAAAACATGTTTTTGGTTATCCTGGCGGTGCTATTTTACCTATTTATGATGAATTATATAGATGGGAAAATAAGGGTTTAATTACGCATATATTATGTCGTCATGAACAAGGTGCGTCTCATGCTGCTGATGGTTATGCTAGATGTAAAGGAAAAGTTGGTGTGTGTTTTGCAACATCTGGTCCAGGGGCTACTAATCTTGTTTCTGGTATTGCTACAGCACAGTTAGATTCTGTTCCTTTAGTTTTAATAACTGGTCAGGTAGCAAGGCCTTTTATAGGTACAGATGCTTTTCAAGAGGTTGATATTTTTGGTATCACTTTACCTGTAGTTAAACACTCTTATGTCGTTAGGGATCCTCGAGATATGTCTAGAATAGTTTCTGAAGCTTTTTATATTGCTCAGCATGGAAGACCGGGACCTGTTTTAATTGATGTTCCTAAAGATGTTGGTTTAGAGAAATTTCTTTACAAACCTCTTAATCCAAATAATGTTAAATTGTTGGGCTGTCGTCCAATTATAAAACCTAAGGATAGTCAAATTATTAAAATTTTGAATCTTTTGTATGAATCTAGTCAGCCTTTACTTTATGTTGGAGGTGGTTCCATTATTTCTGGTTCTCATCAGGTAATTAAAGATTTTTCTTATCGTTTTCAGATACCTATATGTACTACATTAATGGGTAAAGGAATTATTGATGAGAATGATAGTTTATCTTTAGGCATGTTAGGCATGCATGGTACAGCTTATGCTAATTTTGCTGTTAGTGAGTGTGATTTATTGATTGCTCTTGGTGCTAGGTTTGACGATAGAGTTACAGGTAAGTTAGATGAGTTTGCATGTAATGCTAAGGTCATACATATTGATATTGATCCTGCAGAAATAGGTAAAAATCGTGTTCCTCAAGTTGCTGTCCTAGGGGATGTTAAGGATGTGCTAAGCCGTATTTTAGACTATCTTGATAGCAATTCTAAGTTATTATTTAATTCTCAGCAAACCTGTTCTTGGAAAAACAGGATAGCAATGTGGAAAAATCAATATCCTTTATTGATTCCGAAACATGTTAACAGTTTGTCCCCTCAAGAAGTGATTTTTTCTTTATCTCGTATTCAACCCAATGCTTATTTTACTACTGATGTAGGTCAGCATCAAATGTGGGCAGCTCAGTTTGTCAATGTATTACCTCGACATTGGATGTCGAGCTCTGGCTTAGGAACTATGGGTTACGGGCTTCCTGCTGCTATCGGTGTTCAAATTGCTCATCCTTCTGAAAGCATTATATGTATTAGTGGAGATGCTAGTTTTCAAATGAATTTTCAAGAGCTTGGTACAATTGCTCAGTATAATTTGCCTATCAAAATTATTATTATCAATAATAAATGGCAAGGTATGGTTAGGCAGTGGCAACAAGCTTTTTATGGAGAGAGATATTCTCATTCTAATATGGAAAAAGGTACTCCTGATTTTGTTCTATTAGCTCAGTCTTTTGGTATACTAGGTTTGAATTTAGAGCATAGACATGACATGAATAAAGTTTTACATCGTTTTGTAAATTATGATGGTCCATGTTTATTAAATTGTAAAGTTAAGGAAGAAGAGAATTGCTATCCTATGGTAGCACCCGGTAAAAGCAATTCACAAATGATAGGAATATCTAAGCTTGCCAAGAGCAAGAATACGTCATTAGCTAAGATTAAAGTAGATAGCCTTTAATGGGAATTGAACCCATAACTTTTTCCTTACCAAGGAAATACTCTACCATTGAGTTATAAAGGCTTGATTTGTGAAAAGCTTCTAATAGCATTTGTATTTAATATTTTTATTGGGCCGGGTTGGATTTGAACCAACGTAGGTAATACCAGCGGATTTACAGTCCGCCCCCATTAACCACTCGGGCACCGACCCACATGAAATATATACTTTTGTTAAAATATAGAAATATTTAAGTAACTATAATTTTCCTGGATACAACTGGATTCGAACCAGTGACTTTCACGACGTCAACGTGATACTCTAACCAACTGAGCTATGCATCCTTCCATTATATAATATACTATCATATTTTTAATTAATGCTAATAAGAAAAATTCTTAATTAAATTTTGTTTTTAATCTTGTAGCTTTGCCTGATCTAGACCTTAAGTAGTATAATTTAGCTCGTCTTACCTTTGCTTTTCTCATTATTTTAATATTTTTCACTAAAGGAGAATGTATAAGGTAAACTCTTTCAACGCCAATATTTTGCAACGTTTTTCTAACAGTAATAGTTGTACTTAATTGTGATTTATGTTTTGATATTATTACTCCTTCTACAGTTTGAATTCTCTGTTTATTACCTTCTTGTATCAGAATAGACATTTTTATACTATCACCTATATCAATAATAGGTATTGTAATCTTTCTAAAGTCTTTTTCTACTGCATTAATAATAGAATTTTTTTTGTAAGGTTTTCTATACATTATTATTTTTTATAATAATTGTTTTATTTTATGTAAATATTCAATTTATATATAAATAATATAGTATCATAACATTGTGATCCAATATTATTATTTTTTAGTTATATGTATTTCTATCAAAAATTTCAGCTGAATTCTAATAACTATCATTTTTTCAATTTTCATTTTAATTATGTATTAATATTTTCTTTTTTTTCATATAAAATCATATCTAAGGATTTTATGTATTTTCATAGTATAAGTAATTATAATTTTCTAATATGTTCTAAGCGTTTTGTGAAGGTATTAATTTTTATTATTATGTTACATAATTTAGATATACTCCTTGAGGTAAAAGTTAATAATTTTAGAGCTTTAAGTTTATATTATTGGTTAGGTTTTTCTATTATTAATATAAGACTTGGTTATTACATATTGAATAGATACACCTATCCAGCTTATTCTTTATTTAATACAAAAGCGATAAGTCAAAATATATTTAGGCGTTATCTTATTTTTAATATTTATTAGTTATTTATGCACAGCATTACTATTGATCCTATTCTTCCTCACAATTATATTGCTGAGGAAATTTTATTGGGTACTATCTTAATTCATCCTGATATTTTCCCGCAACTTATACCTTTGCTTAAATCAGATTCTTTTTTTGTGGAGTCTCATAAGTTGATTTATGCAAGCTTAGTTACTCTTCATAAAGATAAGAAAATAGATATTTTGCAATTATTTTATTTCTTAAATAGTTCACAAATATTGCATTATGTAGGTGGAGTTTTCAAAATCATTGAGTTGATGCGACAAAGTCATATTTTTATGCCATCTATTAATACATATGTTTATGTACAAGAGCTTATAATTTTGATTAATAATAGTTATACGAGACGTTTAATTATTCAGTATGGTTACAATGTTATTAAACTAGCTAACATTCATGATTTACATGCTCATCAGATATATAATAAGTTGTCTGAATATTTAGAATCTACAGTGCATAAAATCCCTAAAGAGAATTTAATGACTTTTAAGGATTTAATTGGTGATTTGCTTATACAGTTAAAATATCATAATTTGAATTTAGTTCAGCCGACTATAAGTAGAAATATAATTTTATCAGGTTTTCAATCATTAGACCAATTAATACAGGGTTTACAAGGTGGTGATTTAATTGTGATTGCTGGACGTCCTTCAGTAGGAAAAACTTCTTTTGTAATTAATCTAGCATTTAATATTTTATCTTCTATTTCATTAGGTTTATGTTTTTTTAGTCTTGAGATGTCAAAGATACAAATAGTTAGTAAATTTGTTGCTATTGCATCTGGTGTTTCTACTCAAAATATTTCTTTCAGTAAACTTACAATAGATGAATGGTATGATTTGAATCAAATTTGTCGTCAATTGATGAAATACAAGGTTTATATTAATGATACACCTAATATATCAATTGATTATATTGAATATATATCTAAATTGCTTTATCAAGAAACAGGTATTATTCAATTAATAATTATTGATTATTTACAGTTAGTTCAAGTAGAAGGTTTTAATAATAACACCAGAACACAAGAATTGGGTTATATAACGAGAAAATTGAAGTTATTAGCACAATATTTAAATGTACCTATAGTTGTTTTATCTCAATTAAATAGAAGTATTGAAACTAGAGTCAATAAAATTCCTTTATTATCTGATCTTAGAGAAAGTGGATGTGTAGTAACATATTATAGTTTCAATTTAGATATAATTAATAATCTTCATGCACAAAGTTTACATAATTATAAAATGTTAATCAGGAATAATGTAATTAAGTCTTTTAATAATAATTGTTTATCTCATATATTTTTATATGCTTTATATTTTGATTTTTCTTTACAGTACTCTTTTAGTATACGTTTTCCTTATTATTTTCTGAGTTTAACACATAATCATAAATTATATTTAAAAATAAGATGGCTTAAGTTAAGTTTTTATTTGGAAAACAGTCTTTGTGTTATGAATTACTTTTATAGATTATCTGCACATATTGTTGAATATATTTATATTCCACATCTCATTTATTTTGATTATTTTCAAGTTTTTGATATTCAAGAGCCATCTCATTCTGTTTTATGTCTTAGTAATTTTATTTTGCATAATTCAATTGAGCAAGATGCAGATATAGTTATTATATTATCACAATGTGATAACTATGTGGGCTTATCTAATATTATAGATGTGTCATTATGTAAAAATCGTAATGGTGCAACTGGTTTATGTAAGTTATTATTCATACCGCAAAATAACAAATTTTGTGATGTCAATTCATAAGTTTATATTATTTTGTTTGATTAATTTATTATTTTTATTCTTGCAATCTAGATTAAGATATGTTATTGTACAAAAAGTTTATTTTATGGCCGGGATAGCTCAGTTGGTAGAGCAGTGGACTGAAAATCCTCGTGTCACCAGTTCAAATCTGGTTCCTGGCAATAACCTTAGTTACAACTTGCAACAATAATACATTATTGTTGCAAGTTGTAACTAAGGTTGTAGAATTTCTATTTGTTCGCCTAATAATACGGTTACTTTGCCTTCATCAGTTACATCTACAACTGCGCTATCACCAGCTTTAATTTTACCTGATAAGACTTCTTCTGCTAAACTATCTTCCAGCAGCCTCATTACTGCTCTACGCAATGGTCTTGCTCCATAACTAGGGTTATATCCTTCATCTACTAATCGATTTTTAAATCTTTCAGTTACTTCTAGTTCTATTTTTTGTTGTTTGATACGTTCAAATACTTCTTTTAGCATAATTTCTGCTATTTCACGTACTTCGTCTTTAGTTAGTTGTCTAAACACTATGATTTCATCTAATCTGTTTAAAAATTCGGGACGAAAATATTGTTTTAGTTCTTCATTAACTAATGATCTAATACGATTATATTGTGACTCTGTTTGTGATTCTCCTAATTCAAATCCTAAGCTTCCTCCTCCTTTTTCTATAACTTTTGAGCCTATATTAGATGTCATGATTAACAAAGTATTCTTGAAGTCTATTGTTCTACCTTTAGCATCAGTTAGTCTACCATCTTCTAAAATTTGTAATAAAAGATTGAAAATATCTGGATGAGCTTTTTCTATTTCATCAAATAAAATAACTGTGTAAGGACGCTTTCTAACAGCTTCTGTTAAGTATCCACCTTCGCTATAACCTACGTAGCCAGGTGGTGAACCAATCAGCTTAGAAACAGTATGTCTTTCCATGTATTCAGACATATCTAATCTAACCATTGCTTCTTGTGAACCAAAAAAATAAGAAGCTAGTGCCTTAGTTAATTCAGTCTTTCCTACTCCTGTAGGTCCAGAGAATATAAAGCTTGCAATAGGTCGATTGGGGTTTTTTAATCCAACCCTTGCTCTTCTTATTGCTCGAGAAACAGCTACTACAGCTTCATCTTGTCCAATAATACGACTATGAAGAGTTTCTTCCATATGCATCAACTTTTCTGACTCACTTTTTGTTAATTTGGTGACTGGAATACCCGTCCAAAATGCAACTATTTCTGCAATATCATCTTCTGTTACTATAGGGTCTTCAATTTGTAAATCCGGTTCATTCTTTTTACTTTGTGCAATAGCTGCAATTTGAGCTTTGATTTCCATTTCTCTGGTTCTATATTGTTCTGCTTTTTCATATTTTTGTGCCCTGATTGCTTCATCTTTTGTTTTTAATACATTCCTGAGTTCTTTATCTAATTCTCTAGCCGCTGGAGGTAGCTGAGAGTTTAATAATCTAACTCTTGAGCCAGCTTCATCGATTAAATCAATAGCTTTGTCAGGTAAAAAACGATCCGAAATATACTGATTAGCATATTTAGCAGCAGCGGCTAGAGCAGCATCAGACATTTTTAATTGGTGATGTTTTTCGTATCTATCTCTTAAACCAAATAAAATTTCAATAGTTTCTTCTACACTTGGTTCTCCAACCAATACAGGTTGAAATCGTCTTTCAAGTGCTGCATCTTTTTCTATATGTTTACGATACTCTTCCAGGGTTGTTGCTCCTATGCATTGTAATTCTCCTCTGGCTAATGCTGGTTTCAGTAAATTCGCTGCATCAATAGCTCCTTCAGCAGCGCCAGCTCCAATTAATGTATGTACTTCATCAATAACTAGTACAATATTATTAGCTGATTTTATTTCATCCATAATTCGTTTAAGTCTTTCTTCAAATTCTCCTCTGTATTTTGTCCCAGCAACTAATAAACCGACATCCAGTGTCACAACCAGCTTATCTTCTAATATAGAAGGTATATCTTTATTTGCAATTCTTTGTGCTAAACCTTCTGCTATGGCTGTTTTTCCTACTCCTGGTTCCCCAATTAATACAGGGTTATTCTTTGTTCTTCTGCCTAATATTTGTATTACTCTTTCAATCTCTTTTTGTCGCCCAACTACTGGATCTAAGATACCTTCTATTGCTAATTCTGTTAGGTTTGAGCCAAATTCCTCTAGGGTAGGAGTTTTGCTTCTTGTTTGTGTATTATTGTTTCCATTTGTGTTTGCTTCTGTATTATCACCCAGCATTTGAATGACTTCTGTTCTAATAGATGCTACATTAACGGCTAAATTTTCTAGAACTCTTGCAGCTACACCTTCACCTTCACGTACTAGACCCATTAATAAGTGTTCTGTACCTATATAATTATGTCCAAGTTGTCTAGCTTCTTCTAAAGAAAGTTCTAAAACTCTTTTAGCTCTTGGAGTGAAAGGTATTTCAACTGCTACGAATCCTGATCCTCTACCAATAATTTTTTCCACTTCTATGCGTGCATCTTTTAAATTTACGTTCATAGATTTTAATACTTGTGCAGCAATTCCTGTGCCTTCACCTATTAAACCTAATAAAATTTGTTCTGTACCAACAAAGTTGTGACCTAAGCGTCTTGCTTCTTCTTGAGCAAGCATAATAACTTTTATTGCTTTTTCTGTAAATCGTTCAAACATTTAATTAAAGCAAATGAATATATATTACCTTTGATACTAAATAATAATAACACACTTGAAAATATAACTTAATAGTTATCTAGAAAAGTTTTTTATATATGCTATAAATCTTTATTAAGTATTAAAGATTATTTAATTTATATTAGTTATTACTTATAACTAGATTCGTTGGATAAAATTTTGTTATCATTTATAATAATTATTAAATCTATATAATATTTCACTATTAAGTTTATACAATGTTTTATATTTTTTAATTAAGGAAAATTATTATGGCTGTTATTCAGTTTATTAAAGGAATTAATGAAACAGTTGTTGCTGATGTTTCTTTAACACGTTCTAGAGATGGTACTAAAGGTACAGCAACATTTAGATTTAACAATCCGGATATTTTGAGGTCGGGTATGGAGGATAAAGGTGATATTACAGGTATGTATTTAAAAGATGATGAAGGTGAACTTATGACTAGAGATGTAAGTGCTAAATTTATTAATGGTAAACCGCAAGCTATAGAAGCTATATATATAATAAAAAGTCCACAAGAATGGGATCGTTTTATGCGTTTTATGGAAAAATATGCTAATAGAAATAGGCTCTCTTTTACTAAAGCTAAGTAAAATTAATTGGTATTCTTTAAAATGATATATGGGTGATGTTAAATTATGAATTTTTATTGTATTCAATATTTTTGTATATGAAATTTTCTTTAAGATGGCTGAAACAAATTGTAGATTTAAATGGTATAAAATTTAGTTCTCTTGCAGACAAATTAAATGTATCAGGTTTTGAAATAGAAAATGTTATCCATGATTCATCTGCTAATGATACAGTTTTTGATTTAACTACAACAGCGAATAGACAAGATGTGTTAAGTATAGTAGGTTTAGCTAGGGAAATCAGTTGTCTTTTTAATAGACCTTTAATGTATAAATTGTATACAAATTCTATTAATGCTAATATTAATGGTTTTAATTTGTCAGATAAAAATACTTCTTTATTAGATTTGTCTTTAATTCAAATCTATCGTTTAAAGAATAATTTATCTCCTTCATGGCTCCAATATTATCTAATAAGTCACAATATTAAACCATTAAATCTATTAATTGATATTTCTGAATATATATATTTAAAATGGGGACAATCAATACATATATTTGATAAAAAAAAAATTCATTCTTTAGAACTGGATTATTCTTTATTCAGTTTACAAACAATCAATAGTGATTTGTTAAGTAAGCAAAATACTGAATTAGAAGTTTTGAAATATGGTGATCTTATATTATCTACTATTGGTTTTGATATAAATCCTCGTATTCAGTGTGATCTGTTAACAAATTCTATACTTATTTTTGGTCAAGTATGTAATAAAAAATATATTAAAAGTATGCAAAAACTTTTAAATGTTACTACAAATCTATCAAAAAAATGCTTGAATCAAGGTTTGAGGTCTGATTTTGTTAATGCATTGTACGAGACAGTTCAGTTGATTAGATCATTTGGATATGGCACATTAGGTAAGTTTTATGGGTATCATAAGCTATACTATGTACCTAAAATTATAATTTTAGATATAAGTAAGATACACAATATTTTAGGTTTTGCCAGAAGTAATTTCTGTGGTTACCTAACTGTACAAGAGATTATTCATTTATTAGAAAGTTTAAATTGTGTCACGATATATGATGAGTTAAAGAATATATTGAAGATACAAGTACCTATTAACAGACAAGGAGATATTAGAAGGCCTATAGATGTAATTGAAGAAATAGGGCGTATTTATGGCTTTAATAATTTTATTAGTAGGTTGCCTTTTATATATAATAATTTGTCTCATAATACGCTTATCAATAAGATAGGTCAAATTCGTTGTTTATTACGTCATTTAGGTTTAGATGAAGTTCAAAATTATTCTTTTTGTGATACTTTAATTTCTAATAGTATAACAGAAATTAAAGTTTTTAATCCTTTAGGTCAAGATCAGTCTTTTCTAAGAAGTAGTTTAATAGATCAGTTAATTATAAATCGTCAAAATAATCTTAAACAAGGTAACAAAAATATTGAAATTTTTGAAATAGGAAAGATATTTAAGTTAAATAAATTAATTAAAAGATCTAATCATATTGCAGATTCTTTTGAATTTTTACGTGTTTCTGGTTTAATTACAAATACTGCTTTTTTACGAAAATCGTGGTCACATAAACCAGAATCACTCAGTTGGTTTCATGCTAAGGGTATAATAGAAGAGTTTTTAGACAGATTACAGGCTGTAGTAGTATGGAAAAACATAAATGATGTAAATGAAAGTTGTTTATTTTTTAATTTAACGAAATTGTTAAAGATTAATCGTACAGCAATTATTTATAATATGAGTAATCAAGAAATTGGTATATTTGGACAGTTACGTAATTACTATGGAATTCCTACGTACATATTTGAATTTGATTTAATTAATTTAATAGCTTCTATTAAATCCTTAAATCATATCAATTCTATCGTTTATCCTTATTCTTATTATCCCAGCTTAACTAGAGACATCTCTTTAACTTTAGGCAAGCTTCACAGTGTAGACTTAGTTAAGCAACAAATATCAAGCTTTAATAACTCTTTAATTGAATCAGTTACAGTATTTAATCATTACAAGAATAAGTCTACTAATTGCTACAATGTTGGTTTACGGATTATTTATAGAGCTTATGATAGAACTTTAAGTTATGACGATATTAATCGTATTGATAAAGAAATAGGATGTTTATTGAGCAAATATAGATCATGTTAATTGATATATTTGACAAATCTAAAGTAAATCATAAGCCGGATTTTGTTCTTAATAATTTTAAGATTTATATACTTTATGTGAAAATTAAATTTATTAAGGGTAGTTATTAATCTTTTTTTTATATTTACATATAAACTTTTTGCAGTACTGAAAATAAACCGTAAATTAGAATCAATTCTTTCATGATAGATATTCTTAATGTAAAGTTTACTACTTTGCTCTTATACGGGGTTTGCCTAGCAAGTATTTTTATTATACTTCTGGTACGCTTTTACTGCACCTTTGCACCCTTACCTATATGATAGTATAGGCGGTTTTTTTCTGTGGCACTTTCCTTATAGTCGCCTATACTGTTATTTATACAGCTATACTATATACTAATTGGAGCCCGGACTTTCCTCAAATTTGTTTTAAAATTTGCAACTACCTATGTTTACTTGTGTATATATAATACATATTTTTTAAAAAAAATACAATCATATCTTGGTGATTTAATTCATAATAATCAAAATGAAAAAGATAAGTTCAACAGGTTTTTCAGAAAAAGATTTCGGAGCTATATTAACTCAATATAAATATAATTTACATCCAGGTGACGTTATAGCTGGCACTATTTTTCATCAGGAGTCACAAGGTTTTTTAGTAGATGTTGGAGTAAGTATAGCAGGTTATTTACCAATAGATGAAATTTTATTAAGTTCTTGCAATGATAGATATAATTTCCAATATCTTATGAATCATACAAGAGAATTTTTTATTTTGGCGTATAACAAAGACAGAAAACAGTTATTATTATCTGTTAAAAGGTTAGATTATATAAGAGCTTGGAAACGTATTAAGCAGTTTGAATCAGAAGACATTATTTTAGATGTGCCTATAATTAATCTTAATAAAGGAGGAATTTTAACTGTTTTAGAAGGTTTGCAAAGTTTTATACCTAAATCTCATTTAATTAAATTTACTAATCATGAATTTATGGTAAGATATCACTTATCATGTAAGCTGTTATTAGCTGATGAAAAAAATAATAAGATTATATTAAGCCATAAATTAGCTTTACTTGATCTTTATTCTAATTTATTGAAAGTAGGCAAATTTGTTTACGGTCAAATCACTCAAATTAAGCAATATGGTATTTTTATTACTATCTATGGTATACCTGCATTACTGCATATATCAGAAATAGGTCATCAATATATAGAAAATATAAATCATATATTTCAAATTGGAAATAAAATCAAAGTTAAAATTATTCATATTGATATGAAACAAGCTAGATTATCTGTTTCTAGAAGAGAACTTGTTTAACCGCCTCCAACAATCGTGATGATTTCTATTTTATCTTGTGATTTAAAGAAAGTTTTATCAAATTCTGTATAATGTATAATACGATTGTTATATTCTATGACAATGGAATTTAGTTCAAATTCTAGATAGTGTAATAATTCTTTAAGAGACATATCAATATGACAATTAAATGCTTGTCCATTGATGAAAATTGTGTTGTATATTTTGTTCATATAATATATTTTCTTCGGATCTATTAAATTTTTGAAAAAATATAGACTTATTGTTTAAAAAGTATTATACTTCATTATTAGATTTTTGAATTTTGGCGGATGTAGCCAAGAGGTTAAGGCAGTGGATTGTGGCTTCACTATTCGCGGGTTCGAGTCCCGTCATTCGCCCTATAGTTTGTTTAAAGAGTTTAATAAAGTTAATTTTGTTAGTTCTGTGCGGTTTCTAGTTTTTGTTTTATGTAATAAGCGGCTTACATATTTTTCTATATTTCTTATACTTGATTTGACTTTGTTAGCAATTTCTTTATTTGTATAGCCTTTTGATACTAATATAAGAATTTTATATTCTGTTGGTGTTAAAGAATTAAAAATAGAATCTTGCTTTTTATTTTGAAGTTTTCGGATTTTATGGTTAATATTTTGCTTATAAAATTCAAGTTGTTGAAATATATTATTTATTATAGCTATTAATTCTTCTGGATAAAATGGTTTAGCAAGGTATCCATTACATCCTAAGTTATATCCTAAAATACGATCTTGTGTCATACCTTTGGCTGTTAAAAAAATGACAGGTGTTTGATGTAAGTTTGTTTTAGAGCGTATTCTTTTAATAAGTTCGTAACCATCTATATGTGGCATCATAATATCAGTAATGATTAAATCCGGTTGGATAATTGCTAAATTTTCTAGTGCGTTATATCCATTTGTTGTAATGTGTATTTTGAACCCCTCAGAGATTAAGTAAGAAGCCATTGAATTTAATAAATCTATATCGTCATCTATAATAAGTATTGTTTTTTTCATTATCAGATCATATTACAATGAGTATACTATTAAAAGCTTATTTTTAGTATAAGATATAAGTAAGAATTATGAGTAACAAATGGAAGCAATTATTTTTTGAATCAAAAATTCCTTTTTATATTTATAAATTAAATAAAGGAGATTCGTTGATATTTAAATATCAAACCAAGTACAAATCGTTAATTATAGTTTTTTATGGTACTGTATATATTATGAAAATTTTTACAAATAGTGAGTCTATTTTTCTAGCTATATTGAAAAATAAAAGTATAATTGATTTTAATTTTTTTGATTCTAATTATGTCTATTATAAAGTAGTTGCATTAGAAAATACTTACTTTATTAAATTTTTTTGGTTAGATTATATCGTTCATTGTCAGTATTTATCAGATTCAATTAAATTGATTGATTTATTTCGTAATACTGTAAAACAATATGAAAGTTCATCATATGTATTAATGCACAAATCTATTAGATACAGAATAGTTCAATTATTGCTATTGTTATGTAAGGATTTTGGAGTATTAAATAATAATAATCATTATGTTCTTATTCCTTTTGAATTATCACAAAAAACTATCAGTTATATTATAGGAAGTAATCTAATTAGCGTCAATAAAGTTATGAATTTTTTAATTAAAAGAATGTTTATAAAGTATATTGTGAAAAATAAAATTCTAATATGCTATTTTTCTTTTTTTAATTATTTGCGCAATAATAAAATTACTTAATATACAAAAAAGAAAATAATAAATGTTATAATTATATTGATTTAAGATTGAAAAAATAAATTTCAGTCGATTGTAGTTTAAATGCACAATTTTTATATTTTACTAAATAATTAATATGGGAAAGGTTTATGATTGGTTTGAAGAAAGATTAGAAATTCAAGCCATTGCAGATGATATAACTAGTAAATATGTACCACCTCATGTAAATATTTTTTATTGTATTGGTGGTATAGTATTTACATCCTTCTTAATTCAAGTGGCAAGTGGTTTTGCTATGACTTTTTATTATCGACCAACTGTAGCTGAAGCTTTTTCGTCTGTTGAATATATTATGACAGATGTTAATTTTGGTTGGTTAATAAGATCAATTCATAGATGGTCTGCTAGTATGATGGTACTTATGTTAATATTACATATGTTTCGAGTATATTTAACAGGTGGTTTTAAAAAACCACGTGAATTAACTTGGGTAACAGGTGTTATATTAGCTGTTTTAACAGTTTCTTTTGGTGTGACTGGTTATTCTTTACCATGGGATCAGATAGGGTATTGGGCCGTGAAGATTGTAACAGGTGTTCCTGAAGCTATACCTGTAGTAGGAGCAGGGATAGTTGAATTATTAAGAGGTGGAGTAAGTGTAGGACAAAGTACACTTACAAGATTTTATAGTTTGCATACTTTTGTTTTACCTCTTTTAACTGCTGTATTTATGTTAATGCATTTTTTAATGATTCGTAAACAAGGAATCTCAGGGCCACTATAGTTATGGTTATATTTATAAATATGTTTAAAATCTAGTATTGAGGAATTTCTGTATGTCAATTATCAAAAAGCCTGATTTAACTGATCCAAAACTGCGTGCTAAATTAGCAAAAGGTATGGGACATCATTATTATGGAGAGCCAGCTTGGCCAAACGATATATTATATATGTTTCCTGTTGTTATTTTAGGCATATTAGCTTGCGATGTTGGTTTATCAGTTTTAGAGCCCTCTGCTATAGGAGAGCCAGCTAATCCTTTTGCTACACCTTTGGAGATATTACCAGAATGGTATTTTTTTCCTACTTTTAATTTATTAAGAGTTATACCGAATAAGTTGATAGGGGTTCTATCAATGGCATCTGTACCTGCAGGTCTAATTACTGTTCCATTTATTGAAAGTGTCAATAAGTTTCAGAATCCTTTTAGACGTCCTGTTGCTACTACAGTATTTCTAATTGGAACTTTTGTTGCAGTTTGGCTTGGTATTGGTGCAACTATGCCATTATCTAAAGCAATTACTTTAGGAATATTTTAAATATTGTTTAAAATATTGAATCATAACAATAATGTTATGATTCAATATCTTTATTTAATTGACACTTTAGCACCAGCTTCTTCGAGTTGTTTTTTCAATTCTTCAGAGTTCTCTTTTGTTGTATTTTCTTTGATTGTTTTAGGTGCTGATTCTACTAATTCTTTTGCTTCTTTTAAACCTAAACCTGTTATTGATCTAACAACTTTCAATATAGCAATTTTTTTAGCTGCTGGTACTTCTTCTAATATAATATCAAATTCTGTTTTCTCTTCGGTTTCACTTTTAGTAGAACCATATTCCGCTGTAGGTATAACTATTGCTGGGTTTTGAGACGCAATAGATGCATCAATATTAAATGTTTCTTCTATCTGTTTTACTAATTCAGCTGCTTCTAATAGTGTTAATGATTTTAAATCATTAATAATGTTATTGATTTTTGTGTTCATCATATAAATAAATGTTTTATTTTGCATATAAATAAAGTAAACGTTTTGACTACTTATTTTATCATAAATAGCTGTCATGTAAAAGATTAATATCTAAGGGTATTGAAGGTCCCATAGTACTATTGATATGGATAGACTTCCAGTATTTACCTTTAGAACCTTGTGGCCGGTTCTTGTCTATAGATTTTTGCAAAGCAATTAAATTGCTATATAAGTCTTCTGGAGTAAAGTTAAGCTTGCCAAATGGAATGTGTAATATTCCACTACGGTCTATTTTATATTCTAATTTACCTGCTTTAAATTCTTTAATTGTATTTACTAAATCATTTGTTACTGTGCCAGCTTTAGGTGAAGGCATTAGACCCTTGGGGCCTAAAATTTTACCTAGTTTAGCGATTGATATCATGATATCTGGTGTGGCTATAAGTTTATCAAAATCTAAACGACCCTTTTTAATTTCATCAATTAGATCTTCTCCTCCTATTATATCTGCTCCAGTAGATTTTGCTTGTTGAATTTGATGGTTTGTAGTAATCACAGCTATGCGGGTTATTTTACCTGTACCTTTAGGTAGCATAACATTTGCTTTTAATTGCTGGTCTGCATATTTTGGGTCCAATCCTAACACAATATGCACTTCCGCTGTTTCTATAAAATTTACATTAGATAAATTTCTCATTAAATACAAAGCGTCTAAAGGTGCGTACAACTTGTTTTTTTCTACTTGCTTCAAAAGTATATTAAAGCGGCGTGAATGTTTTGTCATATTAAATTGATTTTATATTACTCACTAATTTGAATACCCATATTTTTTGCAGTGCCTTTCACAATTTTCATGGCTTTTTTGATATCTTGAGTGTTTAAATCTTGCAATTTGGTTTCAGCAATTTCTTGTAATTGTGTTATAGAAATTGATCCAATTTTTTTAGTGTTTGGTTGTCCTGATCCATTTTGTATTTTAGCAGCTTTTTTTAGTAGTACAGCTGCTGGTGGAGTCTTTAAAATAAATGAAAAACTACGGTCTTCATATATTGAAATTTCAACAGGTATGACTAAGCCAAGTTTATCTGCTGTTCTTGCATTATATTCTTTGCAAAATAGTACAATATTGGCTCCATATTGTCCCAATGCTGGGCCTACTGGTGGAGCGGGAGTAGCTTTGCCTGCATTTAAAGCTAATTTAACAAGCCCTATAATTTTTTTAGCCATAAAACATTTGTTTATTTTTTATTATTGATTCTAATGATTTATTATAGAGTATCAGAGTTATTAATGTAAAATTAATGGTTTCATATTTGATATTTCTTTTTTTCTATATTTTAATGTATGTTTCTATTAACCTAATATTATTGTTAAATTACACGCCTTGAAGGATTTGAACCCTCGACATCAGGTTTTGGAAACCTGTGTTCTACCAGCTGAACTAAAGGCGTAATATATAAAAACATACATTAAAATATAGAAAAAGTAAAAAATCAAGTAAATTAAATGCTTCTAAAAGTTTGCTGTGAAATATTTATGAGTATATATAATCTAATTTTCAAGCTTAATTAAATTATATTATAAATTGATGATTATCATACAAAGATATTTAATATAAATTATATACAATGCAATGTCTAATATGAGACTATATTAATAATATTGTTTTTTATCTGTATATTTTTATGTTTTATCCTATATCAACTAATAATCTTTCAGAATTAGAGTATAAAAGATATGCTCGCCATTTAGTTTTAGACAATATTGGAGATAATGGACAAAAGAAGTTAAAGGCAGCTAAAATTTTATTTATTGGTGCTGGTGGATTGGCTGCATGTGGTATTATTTATTTAGCTACTTCTGGAGTAGGTTGTTTAGGTATTGTAGATAATGATCAAGTAGCTTATTCTAATTTACATAGACAAATTTTATACAAAGATGACGATATTGGTAAATTAAAAGTTCACGTGGTACGTGATAGAATTAAAGATATCAATTCACAATGTGCTATTAATATATATTCATGTAAAGTAGATGAATATAATTGTAGAGATATTATTAAAAATTATGATATAGTTATAGATACAACTGATAACTTTCAATCAAGATATCTAATTAGTACATCATGTTATTTACAGAATAAGATACATATTTATGGAGCTGTGCAAAGCTTTGAAGGGCATGTAAGTGTTTTTAATTATAAAAGTGGGCCTTTATATTCTGATTTATATCCTAAAAACTTAAATTTATACACCAAAAAATGTAGTATATTAGGCATACTTGGCGTATTAACTGGTATTATAGGTACGCTTCAAGCAGTAGAAGCAATGAAAATTATTTTAGGTATAGGAAATATTTTAAGTGGTTATTTATTAGTATACAATCTTCTTGACGCATCTTTCAAAACAATAGAAATAGCGCCAAAAATGAATTTTGATTTGATGAATTATTACTATGAAAATAAATTGTCAAATTTTAGTTTTATTAATCACAGTAATTTATTATGTATATTGAATAAATCAGCTGTAATTTTAATTGATGTTCGTCAACCAGAAGAGTTTAGTAAATATCATTTATCTAAAGCCATTAATATTCCTTTAAAAAATCTTAAGTTTAGAAAGACAATTAATTTTATACATTATTATTTAATAGATAAAAAAATAGTTATATATTGTTATGACAATTTGAGATCATTCCTTGCATCACAGATTTTATATAAAAATCAAATCAAACATTATTGTTTCAATAGTGAATAGTATTATATAATTTATTTTATTATTGGCTGCAGATTTAGACATGACAAAAAAAATAACGGTTATCTTGAAGAAAAATTTGGTTAATCTTGGATCAGTAGGTAATATAGTCAAGGTAAGCTCTGGCTATGCTTTTAATTATTTGATTCCTTATGATTTTGCTTATTTAGCAACTGCTGGAAGATTAAAGCATTATACAATGTTTTTAAATATAAAACAAAAGAAATTAAAAGAAATCAAAGGAAAATTTCAGATACTTGCTCAAAAATTAAATCAAATTGCGAAAATCAGTGTTAAGAAAAAAGTGGGTAATACTAATCAAATTTTTGGGAGCATAAGTGATAAAGAAATAATATCAAATATTTTATATCTTACAGGAGAGAAATTGGATAAGAAAAATCTTTATATACCTAATATTAAGAAGATAGGTATTTACAATTTGGATATTATTCTTACAAATGAAATGAGAATATGTATAAAGTTACAAGTTTTTCCAGCTTTTATATAATATTTAATTTTAGTTTAATAGTTTTACTGGGGTGGGAGGATTCGAACCTGCGAATGGCGGAGTCAAAGTCCGCTGCCTTACCGCTTGGCTACACCCCATATAACTATTAAACAATTAATTGTTATTGATTGTCAACTGAAGTTTAATGTTTTAGTTTATATATTTCTTTTAAGAAAGTCGAATAGGAAATGGTATATTGTTTGTGTTCATCTAGTTTTCTAGTAGTAATGCAGTTATCATTTATTTCTTGATCGCCTAAAATAATACAAAATTTAGCCCCTAGCTTGCTAGCTCTTTTAATTTGTTTTTGAAAACTTGTATTAGATAAGTCTAACTCGAATTTTATATTTTCTTTTTCTAAATTTTGTATTATTTCCCATATTTTTTTTTGTGCTTCTAATCCTTGTGTTGCTATATATACATTTATTGGCTGTTGAGACAGTATTAATTTTTGTTCAATGATTTTTAATAATCTTTCTAATCCCATCGCCCAACCTACAGCTGGTGTTTTTGGACCTCCTAATTGTTGTATTAGGTTATCATAACGTCCACCTCCGCATATAGTGTTTTGACGATCTTGAGAATTTATTTTCATTTCAAAAGTTGTTTGATTATAATAGTCTAATCCTCTTACTAATTTATAATTGATTCTATAAGGTATGTTTAAATTGTCTAAATATGTACAAACTAAGTAGAAATGTTCAGTAGATGTTTTATTCAAGTATTTATTTAAGTTTGGGCCATATTGTAAAATTTCTTGAGTTTTGATATTTTTGCTATCTAAAATCCTTAAAGGATTAGAGTGGAGGCGATTATGAGAATCTTTGTCTAAATCTTTTTGATATGGCAATAAATATTCGACTAAGTCTGTTTTATACATCTGTCTTTCTTCTAAGCTGCCAATAGAATTAATTTCTAGTATATAATCTTTCAACTCAAGTTGATAGAGTAATTTATTAGCCAAGTGTATTACTTCTGCATCTGCCATTGGACTTAAGCTACCAATGCATTCGATACCTAATTGATGGAACTGTCTTTGTCTTCCGCTTTGTGGTCTTTCATATCGAAACATTGGTCCTAGATACCAAAGTTTTTGTAACTTGTCTTTATAAAGTTTATTGCTCACGAATGCTCTAGCTATACTTGCTGTTGCTTCTGGTCTTAGAGTTATATTTCTGTTGCTTTGATCCATGAATGTATACATTTCTTTATTAATAATATCAGTTTCTTCCCCTATAGTACGTTGAAATAAGTTTGTTGATTCTATAATAGGTGTTCTGATTTCTGAATAGTTATGTAAAGATAATATGGCTGCAGCTTTAGTGTATATATGTTGCCAATAAATGATCTGATGAGGTAGTATGTCTTTAGTTCCTCTTAGTGGTTGCATAAAATATGATTTTAATATTATTATATGTATTAAATATCTATGATAGAAAATATGATTTTTTATATGTTTTTATAAATTTATCGGGCGAGGAGGGATTCGAACCCCCGACACCGTGGTTCGTAGCCACGTGCTCTAATCCACTGAGCTACAGGCCCTTATGTAGTATTAGTATATCAGGTTTCTAATCAAAAACTTATTTTTTATTTGTTAATTGTTTTTATTTATAAAATGAGCGTTAAATTATTGTAATTTAGATATATTTTTATATTTTGGATGAAGTAAAGATTAAGGATAATCAAATGGCAAAAAAAATTTTATATCAAGATAATGCCCGTAAAGCTTTAGAAAAAGGTATGGATACTTTAGTTGAAGCTGTTGCTATAACACTTGGGCCTAAAGGTAGAAATGTTGTATTAGAAAAAAAATTTGGTGCTCCTCAGATCATTAATGACGGAGTAACTATTGCTAAAGAAATAGAGCTGAAGGATGTAATAGAAAATACTGGTGTTGCATTGATTAGACAGGCTGCATCCAAAACAAATGATGTTGCTGGTGATGGTACAACTACTGCTACTGTATTAGCTCATGCTATAGTTAAGCAAGGTCTTAAAAATGTTGCGGCTGGTGCTAATCCTATTATCTTGAAAAAAGGAATAGAAAAAGCAGTGAAATTTATTGTTGCTAAAATTGCAGATTATTCTAAGCCTATTTTAAACATGCAGGATATTACTCATGTTGGTTCTATATCTTCTGGTAATGATATTGAAGTTGGACATATGATAGCTAATGCTATTCAGGAAGTAGGTAAAGAAGGCGTTATTTCTTTAGAAGAAGGCCAGTCAACAACTATAGAATTAGAAATTAAAGAAGGAATGAAGTTTGATAAAGGTTTTATTTCTCCTTACTTTGTTACAGATACATCTAGAATGGAAGTAGTACAAGATAATCCATATATATTAATAACAGATAAGAAAATCACACTTATTCAACAAGAATTATTACCTATTTTAGAAAAAATTACTAAAACGGGTCGTCCTTTACTTATTATAGCTGAAGATATTGAAAAAGAGGCTTTGGCCACAATTATTGTAAATAAGCTAAGAGGTATTATTAATGTGGTTGCTGTCAGATCACCTGGTTTTGGAGATAGAAGAAAATTATTATTAGAAGATATAGCTATTTTAACTTCAGGAGAAGTGATTACACAAGATATGGGCTTAACTTTAGATAATGTAGCCTTGAATCAATTAGGATCTGCTAGAAGGGTTCAAATTACAAAAGATACCACAACAATTGTTGCAGATGTAGATGAAAGTCTTATTAAAGAGCGTTGTGATCAAATCAGGAGGCAATTAGAAGCTAGTACGAATAGTTATGAAAAAGAGAAGTTGCATGAGAGACTTGCTAAGCTATCTGGAGGTGTTGCTGTTATTAAAGTAGGCGCTGCAACTGAAACTGAAATGAGAGATAAAAAACTACGTTTAGAAGATGCTATTAATGCAACTAAAGCAGCTATTGAAGAGGGTATAGTACCTGGAGGAGGTTCTACTTTTGTACATTTATCTCAAGATTTGCGAGATTGGGCTGTAAACAATTTAGTTCAAGAAGAATTAGTGGGTGCCTTAATTATAGTTGATGCTTTATTGTATCCAATTAAAAGAATTGTGGAAAATGCAGGTAATAATGGTGCTATAATTGTAGAAAAAATCAAGGGTAGTAATTTCTCTATGGGTTATAATGCTGATATTGGTCAAATTGTTGATATGTATAAGGAAGGTATTGTTGATCCGGCCAAAGTTACACGCTCTGCTTTACAAAATGCAGCTTCAATAGCTTCGATGATTTTAACAACAGAATGTCTTATAGCAGATCAAATAGACAGTTGAAAAGCAAATTTATTTTATTTTTTAGTTATCCATATATTATGTATGTAAGATGGTGACTTTAAATATTTAATAAGAAAGTAAATACCATCTTTACGACCCAATATATGCATTACATATAAATTAAATATAGCGATTTCTGTTATATCTTTATTATAGAAATAGAACTTACTACGAATATTGTAGTAGTTATGTGTTTTATAGTATATGTATTTAAATCTTTGCAGGTATTGTTGGATACTTTTTAATTGATTATCATGATATATTGCCTTTAATATCTTATTTATTTTTTTTTGCATCTTAAAATTGTTAATAGATCTATAAAGATAATAGATGGCTTTTATTGTTTCTTTAAAGTTGTATAACATATAGGATTGTGGATGTCTAAGTAAATTACCACATCGTATCAAGAATAAATTATTTAGACAGCTAGCTATTTCTATGGAATTTATTCTGTATGTATAATTTTCGTCTAAATTATATAAGTTTATAGCTTCAATACTCACTAATAGAAAATCAATTTTTTTTTTATATAATTTATTATTCATAATTATGTATTGTAATCAAATATTGTAAATAATGCAATCTCACTATATTACTCCAAATGTTCAGATGTTTAGTATAATATATAAATTATTACTAATCATCTAATAAAATTTGAATTAATTTGTGCCAATAAAATGAAATTCTGGAAATGTATCTTGAGCTTGTTTCAAGGATATATTTTTCCCTTTTTCTTGCCAAAAATTTATGATTTCAGTAGTTTTATTTAGTAAATCTATTCTCTCATTTTCATTGATCCATGGTTTTGACTCTAATTCTGTTTTTAATTCTTCCCATGCGTCATTACGAGGCCAAAAAAAATAAGATGTTAGTGGGCTTTTATTTTGACCTATAATGTAATCAATTGCTATAGCAATATTATTTTCAAGCCATAAAATTTTAAATGTAAATTTGGACAATTTAATCTCCTTAGATTTAATTTATTAATTTTGTTTTTCAAGCTGGTTTATAATTTGTTGAACTTTTTCAGTAGTTTGAGCACCTTCATTCATTCTTTTTCTAGCTCTTTCTAAGTTTATTTGTGACTTATTAGTTATTGGATTATGAAATCCTATTTCTTCAATAGCTCTTCCATCTCTTGGTTTTCTACTATCTATCACTATAACTCTATAGCTAGGTTGTTTTTTTCTTCCAAATCTTTTTAATCTAATTTTCAACATGATAATTCCAAGATATAAGTAAGTATAGTGTTTATATTTAATATTAAATAATTTTTTATTTGATTAATCAACTATAGTGACGTAAAATTTGATAATTGTTAAGTCATAGATTCTAGTTGTATATTGTTAAATATGACAGTTAAGCATTGTAAAAAAATAATTCCGAGCATAGGCGACATGTCCATTCCAAATATCATGGGTATTGTTCCCCTAAATAATTTAAGGTATGGATCTGTAAGCCTGTTCAGAGAGCAAAAAGGTTCGTTATACCAATTTACTGTTGGAAACCAAGCTAAAGATAGTTTCAATAAAATAGATATAAGATATATTTCAGAAAAATTAGCTATAGATGTAAAAATTAAATTAAAAGAATTGATTATAATATTCATTATTTTATAATATTAAGATTTGACGATAGATCAATAAACATAAGTTTGTGTTAGTTGATTTTTATAGTATATATGCTTAATTGTGGATATTTTTTAGCTAGATATTTTAAAATATTGTTATTACACGTAAGACAGATGATTTTTACATGATTTAAATTAATTTGATTATTTTTTTGTAAGTAATTTATTATTTCAATTATCCCATAATTTTTTAAAAATTTTTCAAATATAATTATTTTATATTCTTGTAGTTTTTCATTACAGTAAAAAGTATTATTTATGTTATTAAAGTCTATATGTTGTAAATAAGATTCAGGTAGTATTCTCTGTACATCTGCAAGCATATTGTAACATTCTGTTATATTGGTTACAATTAAATATTTGTCTAACTGATTTAATAAACGTTTTTCTTTTAAAACATCAACTTTTTTTATGTATATATTATCTATTTTCAAACATTTTCTTAAAATTTCATAAAAAATAAGCATTCCTAATGTTTTTTCGTTATCTGTGTCTTGAAGTTTTTTACGCGTTTTTTGATAAATAATTTCATATGCTAATTTTTGTATAGTTGGATGGATAAGTGTATGTATATTGAGTCTCATTTTAATTAAAATAAACTTAATACTCTTGAATAGTTTTTTCTACAATTTTATAATATAGTATATCTGATTTTGAAGAGAAAAATAAAGGTGACTGAATTATATGAAAATGTATTATCAACGTAATAGATGGATTTGGGGTTTTTCTATAGGTTCTGAGACTTGGAATGGAAGATTAGCTATGATAGCGTTTGTTATGATTTTTTTTATAGAATTTTTTTTTCTTTACCTGTAATAGAGTTGCTTGGAATCTAAGATATTAGATACAATTTTATTGTTTTAGCTAATATAAAAAAACTATTCTTAACTATAAAGTTGAGAATAGTTTTTCAACTTGATGTTATATAGATTTAATCTAATGGCCTCATAGATAGAACAGCTTCATTTTCTCTATTAATACCTTTTTCGAATCCTGCTGCTGCAGCTCTTGCACGTCCTGCATGCCATAAATGTCCAATAAATAGAAAGAATCCTAAAAAGAAATGAGATGTTGTTAACCAACTTCTAGGTGAGACATAGTTCACAGAATTGATTTCTGTTGCAACACCGCCAACAGAATTTAGTGATCCTAATGGCGCATGCGTCATATATTCTGCAGCACGTCTTTCTTGCCATGGCTGTATATCGTTTTTAATTTTGTTTAGATCTAATCCATTAGGGCCTCTTAATGGTTCAACCCAAGGAGCTCTTAGGTCCCAGAAACGCATTGTCTCTCCTCCAAAAATTATTTCTCCACTTGGTGATCTCATCAAGTATTTGCCTAATCCTGTAGGACCTTGGGCAGATGCTACATTTGCTCCTAATCTTTGGTCTCTTACGAGGAAAGTGAAAGCTTGTGCTTGAGACGCTTCTGGTCCGGTAGGTCCATAAAATTCGCTTGGATATGCGGTATTATTATACCATACATAGTTAGATGCAGTTAATCCCATGATAGATAAAGCGCCTAAGCTATAAGATAAGTAAGCTTCACCAGACCAAACAAATGCTCTTCTTGCCCAAGCAAATGGTTTTGTAAGAATATGCCATATTCCTCCTGCAATGCAAGTGACTCCAATCCAGACATGTCCACCAATTATATCTTCCATATTATTCACGCTAACTATCCAACCATCGCCTCCAAATGGAGATTTTAGCACGTATCCAAATATAATGGCAGGGTTTAAAGTTGGATTGCTTATTAATCTTACATCTCCACCTCCAGGAGCCCATGTGTCATATACTCCACCAAAAAATAAAGCTTTAATGACAAGTAAAAAGGATCCTACTCCTAATAATACAAGGTGTATACCAAGTATTGTTGTCATTTTGTTTTTATCTCTCCAATCGTAACCAAAGAAAGGAAAAGACTCTTCGAGAGTATCTGGTCCAATCAAAGCGTGGTATAATCCTCCAAAGCCCAGTACTGCAGAAGATATTAAATGTACAATGCCTACTACAAAGTATGGGTATATATTAGTTATTTCTCCACCAGGGCCAACCCCCCATCCTAAAGTTGCTAAGTGAGGTATAAGTATGAAACCTTGTTCGTATAAAGGTTTTTCTGGTATAAAATGAGCAACTTCAAATAAAGTCATTGCTCCCGTCCAAAAAACCATTATACCTGCATGAGCGACATGAGCGCCTAAGAGTTTGCCTGATACATTGATTAATCTTGCATTGCCAGACCACCATGCAAATCCTGTAGATTCAATATCTCTGCCGCTTACGATATTTTGATTAAAGGGCGTTTCCACGTGGTAAAACCTCCTCAGGGAATATAAAATTTTCGTGTGGTTGGTCTTGTGCTGCCATCCATGAGCGAATACCTTCATTTAATAAAATGTTTTTAGTATAAAATGTTTCAAACTCTGGATCTTCAGCTGCTCTTAATTCTTGTGATACAAAATCATATGCTCTTAAATTTAATGCTAAACCTACTATGCCAAATGCACTAGTCCACATTCCTGTAACTGGTACAAATAGCATAAAGAAGTGCAACCATCTTTTGTTAGAGAAAGCTACACCAAAAATTTGTGACCAGAAACGATTAGCTGTTACCATTGAATAAGTTTCTTCAGACTGTGTAGGTGTAAATGCTCTGAATGTATCTGCTGCATCTCCGTCTTCAAATAACGTATTTTGAACAGTAGCACCATGAATTGCGCATAATAAAGCTCCTCCAAGTATTCCAGCTACACCCATCATATGAAATGGGTTCAATGTCCAGTTATGAAATCCTTGTAGGAATAATAAAAATCTAAAAATTGCAGCTACACCAAAGCTGGGTGCAAAGAACCAGCTTGCTTGTCCAAGTGGATACATTAAAAATACTGATACAAATACAGCGATTGGACCTGAAAATGCAATAGCATTGTAAGGTCTAATTCCAACAAGTCTGGCAATTTCAAACTGTCTTAAACAAAAGCCAATTAATCCAAATGATCCGTGTAAAGCAATAAATGTCCAAAGACCTCCAATCTGACACCATCGAGTAAAATCACCTTGTGCTTCAGGACCCCATAAAAGTAATAATGAGTGTCCCATACTATTAGCTGGTGTTGATACAGCTGAAGTTAAGAAGTTGCAGCCTTCTAAATATGAGCTTGCTAATCCATGTGTATACCAAGATGTTACAAATGTTGTTCCTGTTAACCATCCTCCTAATGCTAAGTAAGAGCACGGAAACAGAAGTAAACCAGACCAGCCTACAAATACAAAGCGGTCTCTTTTTACCCAGTCATCGATTAAGTCGAATCTACCACGAGTTTTTTCTTGTCCAATTGCTATGGTCATAAAATACGTCTCCAGAGTAAACTAATTAAGTAAATAAGTTGCAAGCTTATTTATACATTACAATTTGATTTGTAATGTCTAGTAATGCTTATATGATGTTGTAAAGTTACTTTACTTTTCTTTACGCTTATATTAATATTATAAGCCTATTAGCTGGCAAAGTTAGTGGCTAATTTAAAAGGATTTAATTAGTTCTCTAAGTTCACAATTTATTTTAAATTAAAATTTTCATATAATACAAATATAGTATAGCAAATATTATATTGTTTTGTTCTATTTTTATTTGTTTTTCATATATGATTAGATGTGAAATTGTATTAAATGTTACTATGTTTTTCATGTGACAATTTATTACTTTTTTATAATATTTTTTTGATCAAAGTAAATATTATGATTGTGTTTAATTTCTTTATTATTTATGCCTTGATTATAATTGATTTAGTTAATTAATACTTTATCAAGTTTCTTCCTTTAAAAAATATACGAATAAACTTTTATTTTAATATCACTTTAGAAAATAATTTGGATATTAAGCAATGAAAGCAATATGATGGAAATTTATATATTTATTGTGTATTATAAAACTCTCTGTATAGTAACTGAATAAGTAAATATATGAATAGTGATATAATTGATATACAAAATTTAATTAGCAATGTAATATAATTTTCTAAGATTAATCTTGTATTAGGTTCTTATTTATAAAATACTTATACAATATCAAATATATAGCAATCATAATAGTGTAAATTGCTTAATATTATAATTAATATTATAATTAAGTAAACTAATGACTAGCTAAATATACAATTAGCTAAAAAAAAATAGTTTATATGAAGTTTATAAACTAACAAAAAGAATGTGATATATAGAGAACTAATTGAATATTTTTTTAGGCTTCAATCAATCAGCTTTTAATTCTATGTTTTTAAGTCCTTTTATTTTCATTTAAAGTTGATATTATTTTGTATTGGCGATTAATTTATAAAAGTTTAGAGTATATATTTTAAAAATAAAAGAGTTTATTAATAGCTATTTTACAATATATTTGCTTTACTTTATATGCATATCTTTTATAATATTGTGAATTGTAATAGCTGTATGCTATATGAATTTTTTGCTTTTTATTCATTAGTAGAGTTCTTGAATGATTTATTATATATCATAGTAAGTCTTGTATCTATACGATTTGAATTTTTGCATAATATTTTTGGTATACTTTTTAAGCACAAGCATAGATATAAAACAAATACTTAGACTATCTATTTATAATAGTTATACAAAGCTAAATATCTTAAAATTGATATGATAAAATAAAATTAAGAAAAAATCAAAAAAATTGTATATTTAGCTAGTTATTAAAATAATATGTTCATTTTCAATTATTCCATTTTTTCAATAATTCGTTGAAATAGATATCCTGTTCCTCTAGCAGTTAAAATTAAATCTGGATTACTCGGGTCGTCTTCTAATTTAGCTCTGAGTCTAGAAATATGTACATCTACTACACGTGTATCAACATGTCTTTCTGGAGTGTATCCCCAAACTTCCTGCAAAATAGCCGATCTTGAAAAAGGTTCACCCGCTTTACTCACTAGTAATTCTAAAAGGCTAAATTCCATACCAGTTAATCTGACTCGCTCATCTTTTTTGTACACTTGTCTTTTATTTGTGTCAATCTTTAAGAATCCTATATTTAGAATACCTGAACTAGGTATACCAGAATTTATAGCTATTTTATCCACTCTTCTTAAAACGCATCTAATACGTGCCTCTAATTCTTTCGGTGAAAAAGGTTTTATTACATAATCATCTGCCCCCAACTCTAAGCCAGTAATTCTGTCTGAGACATCCCCTAGTGCAGTTAACATTATAATCGGTACATCAGATTCTTTTCTAATTTCTTGGCATACCCCGTAACCATCTAGTTTAGGCATCATTACATCTAGTATTACTAAATTAGGATATTCTTTTCTGAATATATATAATGCTTCTTCTCCATCTCCTGCGCTAATAACATCATAGCCAATCATCGATAATCGAGTTTCTAAAATTGTTCTTATACTAGTTTCGTCATCTACAATTAAAATTTTTTCTTTAGAATTATGCAAATCTTATGTCTCCTTTATATTTTATATTTCTATTCTATATATTTGTAATTATTATTTTAATTTGAATATATAGTTTTTTATTCTCAGTTGCGATAATCATGGTCATTCGATAGATAATTATAAATATATTTTCCAATCTTAATCTGGTTGTATATGTTCGATAGGCTTGCTTATAGTCTTTATTTAATTTACAGTGAAATAAATAATGTCAAAATAGTATTTTAGTTTTATTAACAATATTTGCAGATATAAACTCTGTACTAGCATAATTTTTTTATTATGAGGTCTTGACAAGATCCTATGAAAAGCATTACTATTAATTTCAGTTAGTATTTCAGTTATTTAAACTTTACTTAAGTAGTTGATTACAGGGTTTAGTTTAATTTAATTGTTTTTTAGTTAAAAAGTTAAAAGATATTCTGG